GATGGTTACACTTTTTTATGCTTTTTGTTCCTGTGACAGGAATGTGGACTAGTGCATTTGGTATTGTTGGCTTAGCATTAAATCTCAGAGCATACGATTTTGTATCTCAAGAATTAAGAGCAGCTGAAGATCCAGAGTTTGAAACATTTTATACAAAAAATATTTTATTAAATGAAGGTATTCGTTCATGGATGGCAGCACAAGATCAGCCTCACGAAAACTTTATATTCCCAGAGGAGGTTTTACCACGTGGAAACGCCCTTTAACAATAATGTAGTTGGTGGAAGAGACTTAGAATCAACAGGCTTTGCTTGGTGGTCTGGAAATGCGAGACTAATTAATGTCTCTGGAAAACTTTTAGGCGCTCATGTAGCTCATGCAGGAATTATGGTATTTTGGACAGGAGCTATGACTTTATTCGAAGTATCACATTTTGTACCAGAAAAACCATTATATGAACAAGGATTTATTTTAATACAACATTTAGCAACATTAGGCTGGGGAGTTGGCCCAAGTGGGGAAATTATAGATACATATCCTTATTTTGTTATAGGTATTTTACATTTAATATCTTCCGCTGTACTTGGATTTGGTGGTTTATATCATTCTTTGATTGGCCCTGATACTTTAGAAGAATCTTTTCCTTTCTTTGGTTATGATTGGAGAGATAAAAATAAAATGACAACTATACTAGGTATTCATTTACTACTTTTAGGAATAGGCTCATTTTTTCTTGTAATTAAAGCACTATTTATCGGCGGTATATATGATACTTGGGCTCCAGGTGGAGGCGATGTTAGATTAATTAATAATCCAACATTAAATCCATCAGTTATATTTGGCTATATGCTTAAATCTCCATTTGGAGGAGATGGCTGGATTGTCAGTGTTGATAATATGGAAGACTTAATTGGTGGACATGTATGGATGGGTGTTATATGTATTGCTGGAGGAATCTGGCATATATTAACTAAACCATTTGCATGGGCTAGAAGAGCATTTGTTTGGTCTGGAGAAGCTTATTTGTCATATAGTTTAGGCGCATTATCTATAATGGGTATAAGTGCATCTAATTTTGTTTGGTATAATAATACAGCCTATCCAAGTGAGTTCTATGGACCAACTGGACCTGAAGCATCACAAGCTCAAGCTTTTACCTTTCTTGTAAGAGATCAAAGACTCGGTGCAAATGTAGCATCTGCACAAGGACCTACAGGATTAGGAAAATATTTAATGAGATCCCCTAGTGGAGAAATTATTTTCGGTGGTGAAACAATGAGATTTTGGGATTTAAGAGCTCCTTGGGTAGAACCATTGAGAGGACCAAATGGTTTGGACTTAAATAAAATAAGAAATGATATACAACCTTGGCAAGAAAGAAGAGCTGCAGAGTATATGACTCATGCACCACTAGGTTCATTAAATTCTGTAGGAGGAGTTGCAACAGAAATCAACTCAGTAAACTATGTATCACCAAGAAGTTGGTTAACTACATCACATTTCTTTTTAGGATTTTTTCTATTTATTGGACATTTATGGCATGCTGGAAGAGCAAGAGCTGCTGCTGCTGGATTTGAAAAAGGTATTAATAGAGAAAATGAGACTGTTTTATCAATGAGACCATTAGATTAATAAAATAATTACTTATAATTACCTAAATAATATATAACTATTCTTAACTAAAAACATTAGAATAGTTTTTTTTAGAAATAATTCGTAAAAAAAACTTTTAATAAGATATAATAAAATAATAAATTTTTTTACACAACTTAAGTTCAACAAAATCATTCAAAGATTTTATGCTATTAAATATTTATTTAATCTCCCATCCAATAATTAAATTATTATCTGAATCATTTATATCTAAAGGAATAAATGAAGCACAAAATAATTATAAATATAAATATATAAGTTTATTTTTATTTTATGAAATGATGAGAAAACACCTGCAAATAAAAATAATATATATAAAAAGAATATCTTATGTACAAATATTTTATATGCTTGAATCAAATAAAGAATACTATATAATTACAAATTTATTAAATACATATAATGTGATTGGAGAGATTAAAATATTAATGCCTAATATAAAAATATTACATATAAATAATCAAACACAATCATTAAGCCAAGAACTAAATGATATTAAATATTCTATTAATAAAATGAAAAGAATTATTATATTAGAAAATATTTTATATCAATCATCTATTATTGAATTAATAACATGTTTAATAAAAGAACATAAAATATATATAGAAAATATTCATATAGTCTGCATAGCATGTTATAATCAAATACTAGATCAATTAGGAAAAAAATATCCACAATTGAATATTTATACTACACAAATTATATAATTATATATACATGATTAAATTATATCTATTCATTAATTCAGATTAAAATTATAAATAAAATGACTATAGTAACTCATTCGATAAATCTAATATTTACATCTATTGCAAATTTTTCTGAGATATATCTAATATTAATTTTATTAAAGCTATCCTTAGCATGGTTTCCTACAGTAAATTGGTATAATGAACCTTTCTGCTCTCTTAATAGATTAACAGATCCATACTTAAAGCTTTTTAGGGGCACGATACCTATGATTTTTGGAATGGATATGTCTCCTATGCTTGGAATAATCTTTTTACAATGTTTGACAGTTATATTTAATAACGTTAGGATTGAATTAGTAACATAATTATATAAGATATAATGAATATATAATAATTGATATGATAATTAGTAAATGTTAAAAATAAGACTTAAAAGATTGGGTAAAAAGAAAAAAGCATGCTATCGAATTATTGTTATCGATAGCCGCTATAAGAGGGATGGAAAAGCTTTAGAGGAAGTAGGTTTTTATAATCCTTTAACTAAAAACACTAAATTAGATTTAATTAAAATACAAAAAAGGATTAAAACAGGAGCTAAACTAACAAAAAAAGTTCAAAACCTTTTAAATACAACTTATGCTAATTAGCATAATAACAATCTACAAAAATATCTAAAGGAGTATTAAGTTGCAAAAATTTACATTTCGTATCTTATGGTTAGATAATAATGTTGCTATAGCAATAGATCATATTGTAGGACAAAATTTTAGTCCTTTAACATCATATTTTTTTTGGCCTAGAAATGATGCATGGGAACAACTTAAAAATGAACTAGACTCAAAACCATGGATTTCTGAAACAGAAAAAATTGAATTACTAAATAAAGCTACTGAAATTATTAATTTTTGGCAAGAAAAAGGTAAAAAACAATCAATTGTACAAGCACAAAATCAATTTCCTGAATTTATATTTGCGGGGAGTAATTAAAATATAAATGATTAGTTAATTTATACTAATCATTCAATAAAATTAATATTAACAAAACCATTTATTTACTCTCAAATGAATCGCATGCTATTTCTAATTAATAAAATAAACTTATTATTTATAAGCTTAGAAGCATTAGATTTATACTCACAAAAGTATATTGATAATCATATAGAACAATTTACCCATAAAAAGATTAAAACTTTAAATTCAAGAAAATTAAGTTTAAATTATTATCAATACAATTCATATTATGATTTTTCATCTATAATTATATATATAAATATAATTTATAATATTATTAATACTAAATCTATTCAAGCTTCAACAAAAAGTATTATTAATGAGTACAATAAATATATAAAATCAACTTTACTAACACAATATTTAAATAAATTCACATATATATATTATAAATTATACAATTGTTATGAAAACCATAACAGTAAAAAGTTTAATATTATATATATACATGAACTAGCAATTATAAATTTATATATAATTCTTAAAAGCTACAAAAAAAAAGGAATACTTTCTTTTATTGAATACCTTTATAAGTACCAAATATAATAAAATATAGATAAAAAAATAATTATTTTAAATCCATTTCAGCAATAATACATTCTGTAGTTAAAATCATAGATGCAATAGAAGAAGCATTTTGCAAAGCAGAACGCGTAACTTTAGAAGGATCAATAATTCCATCTTCGTACATATTGACCAATTTACCTATATTAGCATTATAACCTATAGCAAAATCTTTTTGTTTTAATTTTTCTAAGATAACAACTCCATTCATACCAGCATTTTCAACTATACGAACTAATGGAGATAATAATGCTTTCTCTACAATTAAAGCTCCTATTAATTCTTCATTTACTAAATTATCCTTAGCCCAATCATGTAAATACTTTGATAAATGAACAAATGTAGAACCACCACCAGGAACAATACCTTCTTCTATAGCTGCTTTAGTAGCATTAATTGCATCCTCTAAGCGTAACTTCTTATCTTTCATTTCTGTTTCTGTTGCAGCACCCACTTTAATAACAGCAACACCACTAGATAGTTTAGCTAATCTTTCTTGCAATTTTTCTTTTTCATAATTATTATTCGTAATCTGTATTTGTTTTCTTAATTGCTCACATCTGGCATTAATTATTTCTTTATTACTTTCAGCTACAATTGTTGTAGAATCTTTATTAATTTGCACTTTTTTAGCAATACCTAAATTATCTAGAGAGATAGAATCAAGACTTAATCCTGTATCCTCTGTGATTAATTGACCAGAGGTTAAAATAGCAATATCTTCTAATAAGGACTTTCTTCTATCTCCAAAACCAGGTGCTCTAACTGCAACTACATTAACAATACCTCTTAACTTATTTACAATTATAGTAGCTAAAGCCTCTTTTTCAATATCTTCAGCTATAATTAATAAAGAACGACCTGTTTTTGCAACCTGTTCTAATATAGGTAATAATTCTTGCTGTATTAATGTAATTTTTTTATCTGTCAATAGAATATAAGTATTCTCTTGAATTACTTCCATTTTAGAGGGATCTGTAACAAAATATGGTGATATGAAACCTTTATCAAATTTCATACCTTCCTTAATCTCTAAATGAGTTAGTGTAGATTGACCTTCTTCGATAGAAATAATACCTTCTTTACCTACTTTTTTTATTGCATTAGTAATCATTTCACCTATTTCTATATCATTACCAGCAGAAATAGAAGCAATTTGCATAATATCATTTACATCATTAATTGGACGTGAATATTCAGCAATTTTAGATACAATAAATTTAACAGCTTTATCAATACCTTTTTTTAATAATATAGAATTAGAACCTGCAGCCACATTTTTTAATCCCTGCTTAACAATGGCATGAGCTAAAACAGTAGCCGTTGTTGTACCATCTCCGGCTACATCATTCGTCTTTGACGCAGCTTGTCTTATTAAGGATACTCCAGTATTTTCGACAACATCTTTAAGCTCGATTTCTTTAGCAATAGTAACTCCATCATTTATAATTTGAGGAGCACCAAATTTTTTTTCTAATACAACATTTCGACCTTTTGGCCCTAAAGTTATAGATACGGCCTCTGCTAATATATCCATACCTTTTTCTAATGCTTTACGTGCATCATCATGATAAAGTATTGTTTTACTCATACACACATCCTTCAAATTTTTATTTTTTAATAAATAAAATACAATAAGCTTATAGAGATTTAAAATTATACAAATAATATATAAAAATATTTATTGAATAACTACTCTTTTATTAGATAAATAAAAAAGTATCACTTTAAATTTATTTTTATATACTGCTATAATAACTATATTATGGGCTTGTAGCTCAGTGGATTAGAGCACGTGGCTACGAACCACGGTGTCGGGGGTTCGAATCCCTCCTTGCCCGATAAAAATATTAATAGCACTATAAATTATCTTAAAACATGCAACTACTAAGAGGAACAAAAGATATTTTACCGGACGAAATACAATTTTGGCAACATATCTATGATTTAGCAAATGATACATTCTTATTATCTAATTATAATGAAATTAGAACACCTATTCTAGAACAAACTAATCTATTTAAAAGAAGTATAGGAAATGATACAGATATAGTTAATAAAGAGATGTATAACTTTTTAGATCAAAGTAACAGATGTATAACTTTAAGACCAGAAGGAACAGCTAGCATTGCACGTGCATTTATAAGCAATAAACTATATACAACTAATAATATTCATAGACTATGGTATATGGGACCAATGTTTAGATATGAAAGACCCCAAAAAGGTAGACAAAGACAATTTCATCAACTAGGAATTGAATGTATTGGTAGCCTAAGCTATATAGCTGATGTTGAAGTTATTAGACTTGCTATAAAAATTTTAGAAACTTGCCAACTTTCAAGATATAAATTAGAAATTAATTCTATTGGTAGTTCAGAAGAAAGACAAATCTATAAATATGAACTTATAGATTATTTAATTAAATATAAAAAAGATTTAGATGAGGACTCTAAAAAAAGACTAGAAATTAATCCATTAAGAATACTAGATAGTAAAAACATTAAAACTCAAGAAATATTAGATGAAGCTCCCAAATTAATATCATATATACAATCAGAATCTTTAAATCATTTCAATAAAATTTGCGAACATTTAACATATCTATCTATCCCTTATAAAATAAATGAAAAATTAGTCAGAGGATTAGATTATTATAATTACACTGCATTTGAAATAAAAACTGATATTCTAGGAAATCAGGATACTATATGTGGAGGAGGTAGGTACGATACACTAATTGAGTATTTAGGAGGACCTAAAACTCCTGCAGTAGGCTGGGCAATTGGCATAGAAAGACTTTTAATGATAACAACAAAAATAATAAATATAAATAAAAATATATCAAAAGTATATATAATTATTCAAGGATTAAAAGCTGAACAAAAGGTCTGGGATATTATAAAAATACTAGAAGAATATAAAATTAGTTTTAACTTAGATTTGAATCAAAGTAATCTTAAAAAACAAATGAGAAAAGCAAGCCAATCATCAGCAAAAATATGCTGTATTCTTGGAGAGAATGAAATAAATTATAATTATATTACTATAAAGTGGCTAAAGACAAGTAAGCAACAAAAAATTAGCTTAGATACATTGAAGCAATACCTATATGATATTAAAAATTTAATAATAACTTGACAACAATTAATAAAAATTTGTTACAATATCTACGTTGGGGTGTAGCCAAGTGGTAAGGCAGCGGACTTTGACTCCGCCACTCGCAGGTTCGAATCCTCCCACCCCAGATAATTAATAATTTAATTATATGATTTATTATAAAAAAGTAATATACAATTATAGAATAAAGGAATACTTTAATACATTAAGGATAATTACATGCCAGTTATTCAATTTATCGAAGGAATTAATGAAACCGTTGTACCAAATGTAAAATTAACAAGATCTCGTGACGGAAAAACTGGAACTGCAACTTTTAGATTTAATAATCCAGATATTATACAATTAAAAATGCAAGAAAAAGGGGATATACAAGGAATGTATTTAATAGATAATGAAGGATCATTAGTGACAACAGATGTTAATGCAAAATTTATCAATGGTAAACCACAAGGAATTGAGTGTATTTATATTATTAAAAGCCCTAATGAATGGGATCGTTTCATGAGATTTATGGAAAGATATGCCAATAATAACAAACTCTCATTTATAAAAGCACAGTAAAATAAAATTAATTAAAATAAATATTATTTTTTAGTTTCAATTAAATAAAACAATGAAATTTTCATGGACAATGCTAAATTATTTTATTAATTTAGAATCAATAACATTTGAAAAATTTATAGAAAAATTAACATTAGCTGGATTTGAAGTAGAAAAAATAGAAGAAAATACTAAAATTGCAGATAAAATCATACATTTAAATATAACAGCAAATAGAAAAGAGATTTTCTGTGTTATTAATCTAGCAAAGGAGATTGCAAGTATATTCAATTTGCCACTAAAAATCAATTTAAAACAAATTCAACTATTAACTAATAATAAAACACATAATTTGATTAATAGATCTCACCAAATTTTATATCTAAAAATTAATACAATTAGTAATTTATCATATCAAAAATCACCGCAATGGCTAAAAGACAATCTCATTGGATGTAATATAAAGCCATTATTTTTATTACATGATATACAACAATACATTCAAATTAAATGGGGTCATAAAATATTAATATTTGACCTTGATAAACTTGATATAAAGTTTATAAATTTCAATTTACTCAAAATAAGTAGAAATATTCCTTTACAAAAACAAGAAAAAATTATATACAATAATCAGGAACTATTTTATTTAGATATAATTAATCAGACTAATAATACTAATCAATTTAGTAATAAGACAAAAAAAATCGTCTTGTGCTGTTTTATAAATAGAATAAATAATTTATTTAATTCATCTGAAACGTTTAAGCATGCATATAATGAAACTATTCGCTTGATTATTACATATTGTAGAGGGATCATTGGTAATTCATATGAAGATTCTACAATAGTCATAGATAGTAATAAAAAACTAAAAATAGAAAAAAATAAAATTAAATATATTCTAGGACCAATCTTTAATAAACATAATAAATTTTTATCTAATAAAAATATTTTTAAAGCCTTAAATCAACTTAAATTAAAACCATATTATTCATATAGTCATAAAATATTTGAAATTACTATACCTAAGTATCGAGAACATGATTTAAAAAGAAGTATCGATATTATAGAAGAAATTGGGAGAATTTATGGCTTTAAATATTTTTTAAATAAATTACCAAAATATAATCATAAAGGGAAAATATCTATAAAATCATTTTATATAAAAAAAATACGTTACACATTACTAAATATAGGTTTTGATGAAACTGTTAATTCTTCTTTAACAGAAAATGAAATATATAAAAGCAACTGCATAAAACTATATAATCCTATTGCAGAAGAACAAAATAGTCTGCGTACTAATATAGCTAAAAACTTAATTGAAAACTATAAATTACATATTAAGCAAAAAAACTCTAGAATAGAAATCTTTGAGATTGGTAATATTTTTTATAAAAATAAACAAAATCCTTACAATGAGCAAATTCATTTAGGAGGAATAATCAATAATATACAATTTTTAAAAAAAGATTGGTATAGTAAATCAAATAAATTAGAGTGGTTTCATGCTAAAGGAATACTTGAGTTTATTTTAGACACATTGCAAACAAATATACAATACAGCCAAACATTAATAACGATAGATAATACAACAATTAAAAATATTCAACCTTATTTAGATCCTAATCAACAAATATTTATTTATAATAAAAACAATAATCAACTTATCGGAATTTTAGGTAAAATAAATAAAAAATATATTAATGATATTGATCAATATAAGAAAACAACTTACTTATTCGAAATAAATATACAAAACTTAATTGACTCAATCTATTTTAATAAACAGATAAGTCATATAATTAGATCTTATTCTTCATATCCAAGTGTAACTAGAGATATTTCTATTAATATCAATAAAAATGATAATATAACAGAAATAAAAAATTTACTTTTACAAAAGAATAAAAACTTAATTGAATATATAGAGATAATAAATGAGTACTATAATAAAGTTACTAAAATTAAATCTATTTGCTTAAGAATTATTTATAGATCATCTAATCGAACACTAAATAGTAAAGATTTAATAAATATCAATAATAATATTAAGCAACTTTTATTTAAATAAATTTAATAATTCTCAAAGAATATTAGAGTAAGTCATAAGCCGGGTTTTGTTCTTACTTGTTTATAACTTTTATAATAAATAAACAAAAAGGGTAATTATTCATCTTAAGTAATAACAATTAAAATATTACTTTATGCAGTATATTAAAAAATTAGTCACTAAATATATAATATATAGAACAATTTTCATATAAACTAATAACTTTGCTCTAATATGGGGTTTACCTAGTAAATATCTTAACAATACTTCTGATATATTTTACTATATCATTGCACCCTTACATATAAAATAGTATATATTAGGTTTATTTCTGTGGCACTATCCTAATAGTTACCTATACTATATTTTATATAGCTATATTTGCCTATAGAGAGCCCGGACTTTCCTCAAACTTGTAAAAAGTTTGCAATTACCTATACTTACTCTTAATATACATAATAATAATACCATATTTAGAATATAAATAATTTACTAAAATATTTAATGATAGAAGTAAATGATAAAAATAAATTTGCAGATATATTAGAAAAATATAAATATAATTTACATTCAGGAGATATTGTAGCTGGAACTATAATGTATAAAGAATCTAAAGGATTTTTAGTAAATATAGGAGATAGTACAGCAGGCTATTTACCTAAAGAAGAAATTAATATACAACCTTTTTCTAACCAAAAGACACTAAACTTATTTATTAATATAACAAGAGATTTTTTTCTTATAAAAAAAAATCCATATATTAAACAATATATAATCTCAATAAAAAGATTAGAATATATAAAGTCTTGGAAAAGAATTAAACAATTACAGCTAGAGAATATTATATTTACTGTAAAAATTAAACAAATAAATAAAGGAGGATTAATAACATACTTAGAGGGAATACAAGGTTTTATACCAAAATCACACATATCATTATATAATAATCTAAGAACAAACCTACTACATAATAATTATATAAAATGTAAACTATTAATTACAAATGAACAAAAAAATCAATTAATTTTAAGTAATAAAAGTGCACTACTAAAACTTTCAGTCCATAAATTTAGAATAGGAGAACTGATATATGGCTTAATAATAAAAATAAAACAATATGGATTATTTATTGAAATATATGGCATGATTGCATTATTACATATATCAGAAGTTGGATCTACATATATTGATAGCCTTAATAAAGTTTTTTATATAGGCAACTTAATAAAAATAAAAGTTATACATATCGATATAAAACAAGGAAGACTTTCTGTATCTAAACGAGATATAAAATAAAAATATTGATATATTAAATAAATTAACCTCCACCAACAATTGTAATAACTTCTATAGAATCATTTGTTTTTAAAAATATATTGTCATAATTAAAGTCTGCTACAATCTCTTTATTATATTCAACTATAACAACATTAAGATTAAAATTTAAGTATAGTAATAAATCTTTTAAAGACATAACATCATTAAAATTGAAAGGGTCACCATTAATAAATACAGTAATATATTTTTCCATAAACTTTTAAATAAAAAAGTAGACGATTGAAATAAAAAATATTATAATATAATTATATATTATATGGCGGGTGTAGCCAAGAGGTTAAGGCAATGGGTTGTGACTCCATCATACGCGGGTTCGATTCCCGTCATTCGCCCTTAAATTTATCTATCAAAAATAATTACATTAATTATATAAGCATTATTTTTTTATATTATCCTAAAATTAATTGAACTAACTCTGTACGATTTCTTGATTTTGTTTTATTTAACAAACGACTTACATATTTTTCAACATTTCGTAAACCAATATTTAATTTTAGAGCTATTTCTTTATTCATATATCCTTTTAAAATTAATTCAAGAATAGTTTTTTCTCTATATGTTAATAACTTTATAATTTCATGATTATCATATTTCTTATGAAGATTACCAATAAATTTCATGTTAAAAAGATCAATATTATAAAAAATATTTTTTATAATAGCTAACAATTCTTGTGGATTAAATGGCTTTGTAATATACGCATGGCAACCTAAATTATAACCTTTTATGCGATCAAATGTCATGCCTTTTGCCGTCAAAAAAATAATAGGTATATCGATTAGTAAAGAGTCTAACTTCAGCAACTTGATAAGATCATAACCGTCCAGCTGCTTCATCATTATATCAGAAATAATCAGATCAGGTCTATCTTGTTTAATAATAACTAAAGCTGACTGAACACTATTGACAGAATTAATAACAAAACCTTCATTGATTAAATAAGAAGAAAGTAAATACCTTAAATTATCATCATCATCCACTAATAATAATTTTTTCATTATAATCTTTTAATACGATTATTATAAAAATAAAAAATATAATATATAACATTATCAATAACTTATATAATTTTTTATGAAATGGATCAATAATTTTTCAAATTCACACATTCCTTACTATATATATAAACTAAATAAAGGAGATAAAATTTTATACAATCCTAATAAAATTTATAATAGATCTATTATAATATTACACGGTGTAATATATTTATTTAAAATATTTCAAAATAAAGAAATTTTTCCTTTAGCAATACTAAAAACTAATAATATTATCGATTTAGAATACTCTTATGAAACACAACATTATTACACAATAATAGCATTAGATCAAGCATATCTTATGAGTTTTTCATTATTAAATATAAAAAATAAAATTTATATCAAAAAGCAAATACTTTTCAATATAATATATGGGCAAAAATTAACTTTAAAACAATATGAATTAATGAATCAAATACTTAGGCATAAATATATAAAATATAGAATACTTCAACTTATTTTCCTATTATCTCTAGAGTTTGGAATTATACATAAAAATAAAATTATTATTCCTTTTAGTCTATCACAGAAAAATCTCTCTATAATCATTGGGAGTAATAAAATTACTATTAATCAAATTATGAACTATTTATCTAAAAAAACAATTATAAAATATTCTACAAAAAAGATCATTCATATTGAAAATATAGTCAATCTACAATTGTTATTTTCTTACTGAAGTATAATAATATGATTAGCATAATAAATGCTATAATAACTAATAAGGATAAAAAAAATAAAAACTAAAAGTAGTTTAAACGCATCAAGATATACAATAAATAAATAAAAAATACAATTATGGGTAAAGTTTATGACTGGTTTGAAGAAAGACTAGAAATTCAAGCTATAGCTGATGATATTACGAGCAAATATGTACCACCACATGTTAATATTTTTTACTGTATAGGAGGAATCGTATTTACATCTTTTCTAATTCAAGTTGCTAGTGGTTTTGCTATGACTTTTTATTACAGACCAACTGTTGCAGAAGCTTTTTCATCTGTAGAATATATTATGACAGAAGTAAATTTTGGATGGCTAATTCGTTCAATACATCGTTGGTCAGCAAGTCTGATGGTACTAATGCTGATTTTGCATATATTTCGTGTATATTTAACTGGTGGTTTTAAAAAGCCAAGAGAATTAACATGGGTAACAGGAGTAATATTAGCAGTATTAACAGTGTCTTTTGGAGTTACGGGATATTCTTTACCTTGGGATCAAATTGGATATTGGGCAGTTAAAATTGTAACTGGAGTTCCTGAAGCTGTTCCAATAGTAGGTAGTACAATTGTAGAATTATTAAGAGGAAGTGTTAGTGTAGGACAAAGTACTTTAACAAGATTTTATAGTTTACACACATTTGTTCTACCATTACTAACAGCAGTATTTATGTTAATGCATTTCTTAATGATACGTAAACAAGGAATATCTGGTCCATTATAAAAAAATATAATAATTATCAAGGATTAAACAATATGTCAATTATAAAAAAACCTGATTTAACAGACCCTAAATTAAGAGCCAAACTTGCAAAAGGCATGGGTCATCATTACTATGGAGAACCTGCATGGCCAAATGATTTATTATATATGTTTCCTGTAGTAATCTTAGCAACAATTGCATGTAGTGTTGGACTAGCAGTTTTAGAACCAATAGGAATGGGTGAAATGGCAAATCCTTTTGCGACACCTTTAGAGATTTTACCTGAATGGTACTTTTTTCCTACTTTTAATTTATTAAGAGTAATACCAAATAAATTAATAGGAGTTATGTCTATGGCATCTGTACCAGTAGGCTTAATAACTATACCTTTTATAGAAAATATCAATAAATTTCAAAATCCTTTTCGTAGACCTATAGCAACAACAGTATTTTTGATAAGTACTTTTGTTACTATATGGCTAGGTATCGGTGCTACAATGCCTTTATCTCAAGCTATTACATTAGGCTTATTTTAATTAATATAAAATAAAAATAGTTATATATATTATCTCAATAGATAATATATAACTATTACATAAAATAATTATTTGATTGAAACTTTAGCACCAACTTCTTCCAATTTTGCCTTTATTTCTTCTGCATCTTCTTTAGAAGTACTTTCTTTAATCATTTTTGGAGTAGATTCTACTAACTCTTTTGCTTCCTTTAAGCCTAAAGATGTTAATGAACGAACAACCTTTAAAACAGCAATTTTTTTAGCTGATGGTACTTCTTCTAAAACAACATCAAATTCTGTTTTTTCTTCAATCTCATTATTCAACAAATTATTATTATCTGTAGCCATCATAACCATATTGCTATTAGAAGCAGATGATGCATCTACATCAAAAACTTCTTCAATTTGTTTGACTAATTCAGCTGCTTCTAGTAAAGTCAATGATTTTAAATTTTCAATAATGTTATTAATTTTATCACTCATAAAAAACTAAATACTAATAAATACAATATATATAAAATACAATTAATTTAATCTGACATCTTTACAACAATTAATCTCTAAGAACACTAATATTAATAGGAACTGATGGTCCCATTGTACTAGATAAATATAAAGATTTCCAATACTTACCTTTAGCACCAGAAGGACGATTTTTATCTATAGACTCTTGTAAAGTTTTTAAATTAAGATTTAAATCTTCAGCTGAAAAATTTAACTTACCAATACCTATATGAAGTATACCTGTACGATCTACTTTATATTCTAATTTTCCAGCCTTAAATTCATTAATTGCACTTTTAACATCAAAAGTAACTGTACCTGATTTAGGAGAAGGCATTAAACCCCTAGGTCCTAATATTCTACCTAATTTTGCAATTAATAACATCATATCAGGTGTAGCAATTAATTTATCAAAATTTAAATTCCCCTTTAAGATTTCTTCAATTAAATCTTCCGAGCCTACTAAATCAGCACCTGCAGATGACGCTTCAGATAATTTTTCACCTTTTGCTATAACAGCTACTTTAACTATTTTACCTGTACCTTTAGGTAAAATAACAGTTGTTCTTAACTGTTGATCGGCATATTTAGGATCTAGACCTAAAATTATATGAGCTTCTAATGTTTCAATAAAGTTTACATTAGATAATTTTTGTAATAACTTTACAGCATCTAAAGATGTATAAAACTTACTTCTATCTACTTGCTGTAAAATTTCTGAAAAACGACGAGAATACTTACGCATACAATTAAAACTTCCTCTATAAATAACAAAATCTTAATCTTTAATATTAATTCCCATACTACAAGCAGTACCAACTATAATTAACATAGCTTTATTTAAATTTTTTGTATTTAAATCTGGTAATTTAATTTCTGCTATTTCTTGTAATTGTGCATGAGAAATAAAGCCAACCTTTTGAGTATTTGGTAAACCTGAGCCTTTTGCAATACCTGCAGCATTAGCTAATAAAACAGATACAGGTGGAGTTTTTAAAATAAATGAAAAACTACGATCTTCATAAATAGAAATTTCTGCTGGTATAACTAAACCTGCTTTATCAGCTGTTTTAGCATTATATTCTTTGCAAAACATTACAATATTAGCTCCATGTTGACCCAAAGCAGGACCCACAGGAGGTGCTGGCGTTGCTTTACCAGCTACTAAAGCTAATTTAACGAAACCGACAACTTTTTTAGGCATAAATTAAAATATTCATGAATATATATAAAATACTAATAAAATATATTCATACAATAAAAATACAATTGTATTGATAAAAATATAAGGTATTATATGCATAATATCTTTTTTTACAATAAAAACCAAATAAAATATTTTTGATTATAAAATTAACACTTAATAACTACAATTAATAAAATATTAATTTATTAAGATAATAATACACGCCTTGAAGGACTTGAACCCTCGACATTAGGTTTTGGAAACCTACGTTCTACCAACTGAACTAAAGGCGTAATAATACAGCTAAAGAAATTATAGCTTACTATCTATTATTAGATAAACAATATTTTATTAAAATCACCTTAAAAAAAAATTAATATCCTAAAATATTAAATTATTACAGACATAAAATCAACCGTTGAATATGCTAAATCCAAATACAAAAAAGATTAATTTATTGAAAGAAGAATGTACTTTGTATGCTAAGCATTTAACATTAGATCATATCGGACTAAATGGACAAAAAAGATTAAAAAAAGCTAAAATTTTAGTTATTGGAGCAGGAGGACTTGGATGCCCTGCTATGCTATATTTAGCTACATCAGGAATTGGATATATCGGTATAATTGATAATGATAATATTGATCTATCTAATTTAAATAGACAAATTTTATATTCTTTTAAGAATCTCAATCAAAATAAACTTATATCTGCTAAACAAAAATTAAATTCAATCAATCCATATTGTAAAATCATTTTACACTCTTATAAAATAAATAATGATAATGCATTAGAAGTAATTCAATACTATGATATTATAATTGATGCATGCGATAATTTTAGTACACGATATATAATAGATAAATATTGCTATAATTTACATAAAATTCATATATATGGAGCTATACAACAATTTGAAAGTCAAATTAGTGTATTTAATTATAAAAATAGTATTTCATACTCTGATATTTATCCTTTTAATATTAATTTAATTAATAATAATTGTAATAACTATGGTGTTATGGGAAGCATCACAGGTCATATTGGTATTTTACAAGCAACAGAAACAATAAAAATTGTACTAGGAATTGGGAATATTATATATAATAATCTTTTAGTTTTTAATTTACTATATATATATACAAAATATAAACAGATTTATCTATCGAAAATACAAAAGATAAATACAGGAATAAATAAAAAAAGTTATAAATCACAATTACTTATACCTAAATTAAAATATGCATACTTAAAAAAAATTTTTTATCCTAATATAATAATAATAGATATAAGACAAGAATATGAATTTAAGAAAAATCACCTACCATACTCTATAAATATTCCTTTAAAAAGATTTAAAGCTAAAAAGACTATTTTTTTTCTTCAATATAACAATAAAAAAAAAATTATAATCTATTGCCATACAACATATCGTTCATTAATCGTATCAAATATATTAAACAAATATAAAATTGAATATTCAATAGTAAAATATAAATAGTCAAATGATACTATTCCTAAATCTATTTTATATAAATAAAATATTTGATAATATTATAATTAAAATAATTAAATTAATTAAATTACATACAAATGGTTAAAAAAAAAATAGAAGTCATTTTAAAGAAGGATTGCGCTAATATCGGCAATAAAAATAAACTTATTAAAGTAAACAGAGGATATGCATTTAACTATCTAATACCTAATGAAATTGCAGAAATTGCGACAAAAAATAAAATTAAGCATTTAAATATGTTTCAAATAATTCAAGAGAATAAATTACAAGATAATCAAATTAAAGCAGAACAATTAGAAAATAACTTAAAAACAATAAAAAAGATTACTGTTTTCAAAAAAGTTGGTGATGAGAATTATATCTTTGGAAATATTAACGAAAAAGATATTACTGAAAGAATATTTAAATTTACCGGTATAAAGTTAAATAAAAAACAAATTAAAATTCCAAGCATAAAACAGATTGGAAGTTTTCAAATAGAAATAAACTTATTTGATAATAAATTTTGTCAACTAAAACTAAATATTATTCCAATTAATATCTAATTTAATATAGAATCACAATAATTACCAAAGATTTATTTATAATTAAAAAATAATAATACCGATTAATTAAATAAATCTTTATTTTAGATATAAAAATTTTTACATTAAAGATATTCTAATAAATAATAATGAAAAACTTTTATAAATATACAAATCTATTATTACCACAAAATTATCTAGCAGAGGAAATTTTATTAGGCATAATTTTTATTCATCCACATATTTTTTATCGTATCATTTCTGTAATAAAAACAGAATATTTCTATTTAGAATCACATAAAATCATTTACACATATTTATTAATCATCAATCAAAAGAATCAATTAAATATAACAGAGTTTTTATATACTTTAGCAGATATAAATATACTATATTATATAGGTGGTATTACTAAAATTTTAGATTTAATGAAACAAAGCCAGATTTTTATTATAGCATCATTAAATATAAATATATATATAAAAGAAATTATTAAATTAATTCAATATAATTATACTAAAAGATTAATGATTCAGTATGGATATAATATTATTAAGCTAGCTTATATTCCAAAACTTTCTCATCATAAAATATATAATAAAGCTTCACATTACTTAAATATTGCAGAAAATAAGATTCCTCAAAATAATATTAAAACATTTCAAGAATTAATTTCTCAATTTTTATTAAATATTAAATCAATAGATAAACAATATAAAACAAATTCCCATTATCAAAATAATCAATTATTAAAATCTGGATTTTTAGAACTTGATAAATTGATATTAGGCCTTCCTAAAGGAGATCTAATAATAATTGCTGGACGTCCATCTATGGGTAAAACATCTTTAGCAATAAATATTGCTTATAATATCTTACACAACAAGCAAGATGGAATATATATCTTTAGTCTTGAAATGTCAAGTAAACAAATCTTAAATAAATTTATATCAATAGCCTCTAATATTCCACTAAAATATATTGTTGTTAATAGCTTAAATCTAATACAATGGAATAACTTAATTAATACATGTTATAATCTAATAAATAAACAAATATATCTTGATGATAATCCAAATATATCTATAGATTATATTGAGTATACATCAAAAATTATAAAAAAAAATAATAAAAATATTAATTTAATTATTATTGACTATTTACAATTAATACAAGCTAATATTTCTAATAAGATTAATAGAACCCAAGAATTAAGTTATATAACACGCAAACTAAAATTATTAGCACAGTATCTATATTTACCTATTATTGTATTATCTCAATTAAATAGAAATATTGAAACAAGAACCAATAAACAACCAATACTATCAGATCTAAAAGAGAGTGGATGTATTGAATGTTCAATAAAAATAAACTTAATAAGAAATATCAATAATAAAATACAAATAAATAACTTAATATATAATTCAATAGCTATTAAAGATATAAAGAAAATATATAAAATAGCATGTTTATACGAAAATAACTTTAAAACTTGTAAATATCAAAAAATTTATTTATCTACTAAATATCATTTTTTATGTACAATAAATAAAAAAAATCATATTTTATTAACTCATAATCATAAATATATCTTTAATCACAATTGGACAGCAAACTATTTACTATTAGACAATTCATGTCTCAATAAAAATATACTTATTCACAATTGTTATAGATACAATTTAATATATAGTTATTACACACAAATTATAAAATTTACTAATTATAATAAATCCTTTGACTTAAATACACAGAATTATTTTCACTTTATGTGTAATGATATTATTTTACATAATTCAATAGAGCAAGATTCAGATATTGTCATGATGATATATGACAAAAATAATAATTACTATGATAAAAGAAAATTATTAGATATTACCTTATGTAAAAATCGTAATGGAAAAATTGGTTCCTTTAAATTAGTATTTTCAACTGAAACAACATTATTTGAAAATACTAATAATACTAATTAATAATTATAAATAAAATTAGATATAGTTGCAATTTATACTAAAATTAAAGTAAAATAAGTATTAGCCGGGATAGCTCAGTTGGTAGAGCAGTGGACTGAAAATCCTCGTGTCACCAGTTCAAATCTGGTTCCTGGCATAAGAATATCATTATACAACTATATATTAAGATTAAATTAAATTATTACTATAAATTAAAAAGTAAAATATTATACTTCTATTTTACTTCCTAATAAAACTTTAACTTCCCCATCATCTGTAACATCAACTACAGCACTATCTCCACCCTTAATTTTACCACTAAGAACTTCTTCAGCTAAACTATCTTCCAGTAAACGCATCACTGCTCTACGTAAAGGACGAGCACCATAACTTGGATTGTATCCTTCATCAACTAATCTATTTTTAAATCTTTCTGTAACATTTAAATCAATATCTTGTTGTTTTATACGATCAAATACTTCTTTTAACATAATATCTGCAATCTCTCTTACCTCATCTTTAGTTAATTGTCTAAATACAATAATTTCATCTAATCTATTTAAAAACTCTGGACGAAAATATTGCTTTAGCTCTTCATTAACTAATGATTTAATACGATTATATTGAGATTCAGTTTGTGATTCACCTAATTCAAAACCTAAACCGCCTCCTCCTTTTTCTATTACTTTAGAACCAATATTAGATGTCATAATTAACAATGTATTCTTAAAATCGATTGTGCGACCTTTAGCATCTGTTAATCTACCATCTTCTAAAATTTGTAAGAGTAAATTAAAAATATCAGGATGAGCTTTTTCAATCTCATCAAAAAGAATGACTGTGTATGGACGTTTTCTAACTGCTTCAGTCAAATAACCCCCCTCGCTATAACCAACATAACCAGGAGGAGAACCAATTAGCTTTGAGACTGTATGGCGTTCCATATATTCAGACATATCCAAACGAACCATAGCTTCTTGAGCACCAAAAAAATAAGAAGCTAAAGCTTTAGTTAATTCAGTTTTTCCAACACCAGTAGGACCTGAAAAAATAAAACTAGCTATAGGTCTATTAGGATTTTTTAATCCTACTCTAGCTCGTCTAATAGCTCTAGATACAGCAACAACAGCTTCATCTTGACCTATAATACGTCCATGTAAAGTTTCTTCCATGTGCATTAATTTTTCAGATTCACTCTTAGTTAGTTTTGTTACTGGAATACCTGTCCAAAATGCAACGATCTCTGCAATATCCTCCTCTGTAACAACAGGATCACTTATTTGCATATCAGGTTCACTATTTTTACTTTGAGCAATAGCAGCAATTTGAGCTTTAATTTCCATTTCACGAGTTCTAGACTGTTCTGCTTTTTCATACTTCTGAGCTCTAATTGCCTCATCCTTTGTTTTTAATACAGATCTTAACTCTCGATCTAATTCTCTTGCAGCAGGAGGTAATTGAGAGTTTAGCAAACGGACACGAGAACCAGCTTCATCAATTAAATCAATTGCTTTATCAGGTAAAAAACGATCTGAGATATATTGATTAGCATATTTAGCTGCTGCAGCTAAAGCCTCATCTGACATTTTTAATTGATGATGTTTTTCATACCTATCACGTAAACCGAATAGGATCTCAATTGTCTCTTCAACACTAGGCTCACCGACCAATACTGGCTGAAAACGTCTTTCTAATGCTGCATCTTTTTCAATATGTTTACGATATTCTTCTAATGTAGTAGCTCCAATACACTGCAATTCACCTCTAGCTAAAGCAGGTTTTAATAAATTTGCTGCATCAATAGCACCTTCAGCTGCACCAGCACCAATTAAAGTATGAACCTCATCTATAACTAAAATAACATTATTAGCTGACTTAATTTCGTCCATAATCCGCTTTAAACGCTCTTCAAATTCTCCTCGATATTTTGTACCAGCCACTAATAAACCAACATCTAAAGTAATAACAAACTTATCTTCTAGAATAGATGGAATATCTCTATTGGTAATTCTTTGAGCTAAGCCCTCAGCAATAGCTGTTTTACCAACACCAGGCTCACCTATTAATACAGGATTATTTTTTGTACGTCTGCCCAAAATTTGAATTACTCTCTCAATCTCTTTTTGTCTACCAACGACAGGATCTAAAATTCCTTCTACAGCTAACTCGGTTAAATTAGAACCAAATTCTTCTAATGTAGGTGTTTTACTTCTTACCTGTACACTATTATTATTACTTGTATTAACTTCAGTGCTATCACCTAACATTTGTATAGCTTCAGCCCTAATAGAAGTTATATTAACTGCTAAATTTTCAAGTACTCTTGCAGCTACACCTTCTCCTTCTCTAACTAAACCCATTAACAAATGTTCAGTTCCAATATAATTATGACCAAGCTGCCTTGCTTCTTCTAAAGACAGCTCTAATACTCTTTTTGCTCTTGGAGTAAAAGGAATTTCAACTGCAACAAAACCAGAACCACGTCCAATAATTTTTTCAACTTCAATACGTGCATCTTTTAAATTCACATTCATTGATTTTAATACTTGAGCAGCAATTCCAGTTCCTTCACCGATTAAACCTAAAAGGATTTGCTCAGTACCAACAAAATTATGACCTAATCTTCTTGCCTCTTCTTGAGCTAGCATAATAACTTTAATAGCTTTTTCAGTAAAGCGTTCGAACATAAAATAAAAAAGAACTAGAAAAATATGAGATTACCTTTGATAGTATATAATATTAACATAATCAATTAAATAAATTAAATGTATTTAACAAAAAATAAAAAAATAGTTGACGTATAATTAATATATTCAATACAATATACTATTAATAATTCTATCATCAATGTATATATGAAAAAATATCAAAATAATAATTCAGATATAATAAAAAATATCGAAGATCAATTTATAAAAGACAATATTCCACAAATAGATATTGGGGATAATATCAAAATAAAACTAAGAATACAAGAAGGAAATAAGGAAAGAATTCAAATATCTGAAGGAGTCATAATAGCTAAGCACAATTCAAGATTAAATACAACTATTACAGTTAGAAAAATAATACAAAATATAGGAGTAGAAAGAATTTATTTAATTCATTCACCACGAATATTAAATATTGAGATTATGCGTAAATCAAAAGTTAGAAGATCTAAGTTATATTATTTAAGAAAAAGATCTGGAAAAGCGACTAGATTAAAAAGAAAACTATAGTTTATATAAAAAGTATAGAAGCTTTAAACTAAATATAATAAAAGGATACATAACTCAGATGGTTAGAGTATCACGTTGACATCGTGAAAGTCACTGGTTCAAATCCAGTTGTATCCAAGTAAAACAAATAATATATAATATTGTAAAAAAATTGATTTTTTCTTTAAAATATTCTATAATTAAGTATATAAATTCAAGATACAGATGATAAGATGATAATTAGAAAGGGTCGGTGCCCGAGTGGTTAATGGGGGCGGACTGTAAATCCGCTGGCTTCGCCTACGTTGGTTCAAATCCAACCCGGCCCAATAAATAATATAAAGATAAAAAAAAGATTAAATTAAATAATATTGAAAAACTTTAATTATTTAATCCTATAATTGATTTATTTCCAAATTAAAAAGATTGTTTAACAATACCTATCATTTGATCATTACTTTTACCAGGAGCAACCATAGGATAGCAGTTCTCTTCTTCCTTAACTTTACAATTTAAAAGCACAGGTCCTTTATAACTGAACACATTATCTAACACTCGTTCAATATCTTTACGAAAATCTAATTCTAAACCTAAAATACCAAAAGCTTTAGCTAATTGAAGAAAATCGGGAGAGCCTTTTTCCATATTTGAATGAGAATATCTTTCTCCATAAAATGCCTGTTGCCATTGACGAACCATACCTTGCCACTTATTATTAATAAGAATAATTTTTATAGGTAAATTATACTGAGAAATTGTAGCTAGTTCTTGTAAATTCATTTGAAAACTAGCATCACCACTAATACAGATAACACAACTATTAACTTTAGCAATTTGAACTCCAATAGCTGCTGGTAAACCATAACCCATAGTACCTAAACCAGAGCTAGACATCCAATGGCGAGGTAAAACATTTAAAAATTGAGCAGCCCACATTTGATGTTGACCAACATCTGTTGTAAAATATGCTTTAGGTTGTATTTTTGAAATACAATATAAAATTTCTTGAGCAGATAAAAAATCAACACTATTAGGAACAAGTAATGGATATTGCTTCTTCCATAATATAATTCTTTCTCTCCAAGCACGAGTTTGGTTAATATTAAATATAACTTTCTCTTGCTTTTCAATATAATCTACAAAATTAGATAATACAAATTTTATGTCACCTACAATGGCAACTTGTGGTATCCTATTCTTACCTAATTCAGCTGCATCAATATCAATATGAATCACTTGAGCATTACAAGCAAATTCATCTAATTTACCAGTAACACGATCATCAAAACGAACTCCTAAAGCAATTAATAAATCACACTCACTAATTGCAAAATTAGCATAAGCAGTACCATGCATACCTAACATACCTAATGATAAATCATCATTTTCATCCAGAATACCTTTACCCATTAAAGTAGTAGTAATTGGAATAGAAAATTTGCATGCAAAATAATTAATAATATCAGATGCATTAGATATTATAGAACCTCCACCCACATATAGAATAGGCTGACTTGATTCTTCTAATAAATGAAGCATATAAGCAAAGTGCTTATTGAAAGAAAACTTTAAGGGCATACAACCACGTAGATAAATATCTCCAATAGGCATATAATTATATATAAATTTTTCTGAACCAACATCTTTTGGAATATCTATTAAAACAGGACCTGGTCTGCCATGTTTCGCAATATAAAAAGATTCAGCAACAATTCTACCCATATCTTTAGGACTTCTAACAACATAAGAATGTTTAACTATCGGTAAAGTAATACCAAAGATATCTACCTCTTGAAAAGCATCAGTACCAATAAAAGGTCTAGCAACCTGTCCAGTAATAATAACGAGAGGAACAGAATCCATTTGAGCAGTAGCAATACCTGTAACTAAATTAGTTGCACCTGGCCCAGAAGTAGCAAAACAAATACCGACATTACCTGTACACCTAGCATAACCATCAGCTGCATGAATAGCACCTTGTTCATGTCTACATAAAATATGCTTAATAAGTAAATCTTTTTCCCAGTAAAATAACTCATCATAAATAGGTAATATAGCTCCACCAGGATAACCAAAAATATGAGTAACTTTATGTCTTATTAAACTATCTAACAGAGCAAAGGCACCAGTAACTTCTTTAGAAGATTGAGAATTACACATAAAAAAGAAAAGTAAGAAAGTATAAATATATATTATATATGTTCAATTGTTTATTTATTTATTGTATTTTTTTTATTCTGTCATTATCTTTAATATTAGATATATGATCCTTATTATTGTTATTGTTATAACTGTAAATATGACTTTCTGTTTTTTGTTTTTTAATAGCTTAAAAATAGGTTGAAAAGTTGTCAAGAAAAATCCTACTAATACAGCTACTAAAAATCTTGGAAACTTATATAAATTATTCCAAAAAGTATAGATCATTTATCTTATTATATTATTTATTGTTTATTTACAATAAAAATAAGTCAAAAAAAAAAAATTTGCAATTTGTAAATATATTATTTATTTTATTTATATTATAATGTCAAATAGTTTAAAAGATGATCGTTTTTCTTCATTAATTGAAATGTTACCTCTTATCAAAGAATACTCTGGTTGTACTTTTGTTATTAAGTATGGGGGGGCTGCTATGGAAAGTATATTATTACAATCAGCAGTAATAAAAGATATTTGTTTTTTATATTCTATGGGTATAAAAATAATATTAGTTCATGGAGGAGGACCTTTTATAAATAATTGGTTAACTAAATTGGATATTAAGACGATCTTTAAAGATGGTATTCGTATTACAGATAGTAAAACAATGGAAATTGTTGAAATGGTTTTAGTTGGAAAAGTAAATAAACAGTTAGTTGCTTTATTTAATCAAAATAAGGTGTCATCTATTGGCCTATCAGGTAAAGATGCAAATTTAATTATTTCCTCTCCTTTATTTGAGTCTTCTGATAATTTAGTTGGAAAAATTGATACTATTAATACTGAAATATTACAATTATTATTGAATAATAATTATATACCTATTATAGCTAGTGTGGGTATGGGAATAAATAACCAAACTCACAATATAAATGCTGATACAGTTGCTGGTTGTATAGCTCAATCATTAAAAGCTGATAAATTAATTCTTTTGACAGATACCGAAGGTATTTTATTAGATATAAATGATTCTTCAAGTCTAATTAAAGAATTAAACTTAGATGATATAAATCAATTGCGTCAAAAGTTAATTATTTCTGGAGGTATGATTCCCAAGGTAGATTGTTGTATAGCAGCTTTAAAGTCTAATGTAAAATCTGCTCATATTATTAATGGTAGAATTCAACATGCTTTATTACATGAAATTTTTACTAAAGATAGAATTGGCTCAATGATTACTTTATAGTAATACCTATTTGTTTATTTTTTAGTAAAGTGTTATATTTCTATTTATATAGAATTGGCTCAGTAGCTCAGTTGGTTAGAGCAGGGGACTCATAAGCCCAAGGTCGCAGGTTCAAGTCCCGCCTGAGCCATGGAATATATTTTGTAATACTTTTATTAAAAATTTATGGAGAGGTGGCTGAGTGGTTTAAAGCGATAGATTGCTAATCTGTTGTATAAAATTTATTATACCGAGGGTTCGAATCCCTTCCTCTCCTATTATAAGAAAATATTTTATTTGACAAATGATATAAATATATGACATATTAGTTATGAAAATATCTTAATTTAGGGACTGTAGTTCAATTGGTTAGAGCACCGCCCTGTCACGGCGGAAGTTGCGGGTTCGAATCCCGTCAGTCCCGTAGACATTATTTACAAGAGTTTATTTTTTAATTGGTATTGTAGTATATTGGCTAATAATATTTCTAAATTCTTGTCCATCAATTGTTTCTTTTTCAATTAAAATATCTACTAATTTATCTATAATTACTCTATTATTTTTAATTATTTTTAATGTCTTTTTATGACACTCTTGAACTATATTGTAAATTTGTTTGTCTATTTTTATAGCAATTTCATCAGAATATTCATTAGTATTAGCCATACTTCTTCCTAAGAATGGATTAGAATCTTCATTTTCTAGTGATAAAGGACCGATACTAGACATGCCAAATCTTGTAACCATTTGCCTTGCCATAGATGTTACTTGCTGTAAATCATTACTTGCACCAGTAGTAACTTCAGCATCTCCAAATACTATTTCTTCAGCTGCTCTTCCTCCTAAAGCTCCCATGATTTTAGCTTTAATTTGTGATCTAGAGATTAAGCTTTGGTCTTCTGAAGGTGTAAACCAAGTTAATCCTCTTGCTTGTCCACGTGGGATTAATGTAACTTTTTGTACATTTTCATGATCTTCTAGTAAGGTACCTATAATTGCATGTCCTATTTCATGATATGCAATTAATCTTTTACTTTTACTATCTATTAAAGGTGTGCCTTCCATACCTGCAACTATTCTATCTATCGCTTCATCTATTTCATTTAAGCTAATACTGCTTTTATGTTTTCTTGCTGTTAAAATAGCAGCTTCATTTAGTAAATTAGCCAAATCAGCACCTGAAAATCCTGGTGTTCTTCTAGCAATAATTGAAAGTGAAATTTGTGGATTTATTTTCTTATTTTTAGCATGTACATTTAAAATAGCTAATCTGCCCTTGAAGTCTGGAATATCTACGTTTACTTGTCTATCAAATCTTCCTGGTCTTAATAATGCAGCATCTAAAATGTCTGCTCTGTTTGTAGCTGCTATAACTATTATACCAGTGTTTCCTTCAAATCCATCCATTTCTGTTAATAGTTGATTTAAAGTTTGTTCTCTTTCATCATTTCCTCCCCCTACTCCTGTTCCTCTTTGTCGACCAACTGCATCAATTTCATCTATAAAAACTATACAAGGAGCATTTTCTTTAGCTTTTTTAAATAAATCACGTACTCTTGAAGCACCTACACCTACAAACATCTCCACAAATTCTGATCCAGATATGCTAAAAAAAGGTACATTTGCTTCACCTGCAATTGCTTTTGCTAATAATGTTTTTCCTGTACCAGGTGGTCCAATTAGTAAAACTCCTTTAGGAATTTTTGCTCCAACAGCTGTAAAGTATTCAGGTTTTTTAAGAAAAGTAACTATTTCTTCAAATTCTTCTTTTGCTTCATCAATTCCTGCAACATCATCAAAGATAATTCCTGTTTTTGCTTCCATTTGAAATAATGCTTTAGATTTTCCAAAAGACATCGCTTGTCCAGGTCCACCTGTTGTACTGTTTGAACGTTTAAATAAAAATATTAAGCCTGTTATTAATAATAATGGAAATAATAAATTACCTATTAAGTTCCAAAATGCAATTGTATTCTTTGTAGGATGTGCATCTAGGTCTATATTATTCCTTTTTAATTTGTTTATTAGTTCAGGTGCGCTTGTAGGTAATTCTACTCTAATTTTTTGTATTCTATTACCTAATTCTGGACCAATAGCTTCTACAATTGCTGTATGTCCATTATCATAGATATCTACTTTTTTAACCCATCCCATGTCTAGATATTCTAAGAATCTTCCATAAGTCATTCTAGAGTTTGTAATATTATTATTATTTTCATTGATTGTGGTAGCAAAAAAGCCTTGCCAAATAAAAAAGCTTATAATTATTACTGGTAGTGACCATAATAATAAATTTTTCCACGAAAATTTCATAAGTATGTATTTTATAGATTTATATTATTATTAATTATTTACATGAATGTAACATCTTTATTATTTTATAGGCAACTGTTTTATTTGAAATATATTTTTAGTTTATAAAAGTTAAAAAAAATTTTTTATTAACTATTTTAATTTATACTTTATTGATATAGAATCTTACAGAATATAATTATATTTACTTAAACTTCTCAGTTATGTTAAAAAAAGGTATAAAAGTTCAAATTTTGCGAAAAGAATCGTATTGGTACAAGGATACAGGTACTATTGTTAAAGTCGATAAAGATATTAAATATCCTGTTTTAGTACGATTTAATAAAATAACATATAGCGGTGTTAACATTAATAATTTTGCTGAAAATGAGTTGAATGCTATAAATTAAAAATATTTGAAAAATATTTTTAATTTAATAATAATTATAAAAAATCTTTAAAAAAGATTTTTTATAAATTATTGTTTATTTTAGCTACCTAAACTTGCCCAGTCTACGTCTACATTTTCTAGGATTAGAGAAGAATTATATATTTGTAGTATTATCAGTAAAAATAAGAAGAATAGTAACATAAATATTCCCATAATTGGAGTTGTTCCCCATCCAGGTGCTACCTTACCATACTCAGAATTTAATGGTCTTAATATTTCTCCTAATCTAGTTCTTAATGCCATAGTATTTTTTTTAGATTTATTTAATTATTATTGTATATGATAATATTATAAAAGATAATAATGTAAAAATAAGTGTATTTTATTTATTTGTTATCAAATTATGGAAACTGCAACAGTTCTTAGTATTTTTATTTCAAGTTTGTTAATTGGAATAACTGGTTACTCTATTTATACTGCTTTTGGTCCAATCTCTAAAAATTTAAGAGATCCTTTTGAAGAGCATGAAGAATAATTATTAATATATGATCTTTTATATAATAAATATCCACTCTAATATTTTATTAATTAATTATTTTCATAATTTTTATAGAATATAGAGTGGAATTGATGATATATATTTGTTATATTAGAGTGTTATTTTGCAATTCTGGGTGGATCTCTAAAAAATACGGCAAAAAATATAACCATTAAAGTGCCTACTAATAAAAAAACATATACTAATGCTTCCATTTGTTTTTATTTCCTTATATTAATAATTGAAATTATTATTTATACAGCACCTTGTTTTTTACTGCTTCTATCACCTAATTTTTGGAATGCTCCAAATTCAACTTGTTCAGTTACTTCTGCACCAATACCAGCAAATACATCCCTAAATATAGTTCTTGAACCATGCCATAAATGACCAAAAAAGAAAATAAGTGCAAAATTCGCATGTCCGAATGTAAACCATCCTCTAGGACTACTTCTAAATACTCCATCTGATTCTAATGTTGTTCTATCAAATTCAAATACTTCTCCAAGCTGTGCTTTACGAGCATATTTTTTTACACTTGGGGCATCTATAAATTTTTTACCATTTAATTTTCCTCCATAGAAGCTTATTGTTACTCCTACTTGTTCTATACTATATCTAGATTCAGCTCTTCTGAATGGAATATCTGCTCTAATGATACCATCTTTATCTACAAGTATAACCGGAAATGTTTCAAAGAATGCAGGCATTCTTCTAACTGTTAGTTCATGACCTTCTTTGTCTTGAAATATTGGATGTCCTAACCATGCTTCAGCGATTCCATCGCCTTTATCCATTGGACCTGCTCTAAATAATCCTCCTTTTGCTGGATTATTTCCAATATAATCATAAAATGCAAGTTTATCCGGTATTTTAGACCAAGCTTCTTCGGGTGTTGAGCCTTCATTTAATGAGTTTTCAACTCTTCTTTCAATTTCTTGTTGAAAGTATCCACTATCCCATTGGTATCTTGTTGGACCAAATAATTCTATTGGAGTAGTTGCTGAACCATACCACATAGTTCCACAAGTTACAAATGCACTAAAGAAAACAGCTGAAATACTGCTGGATAATACTGTTTCAATATTTCCCATTCTTAGTGCTCTATATAATCTTTGTGGTGGTCTAACTGTTAAATGAAATAAGCCTGCCAAAATACCTACTGTTCCAGCTGCTATATGGTGAGATGCGATTCCACTTGGATTAAATGGATTAAAACCATCAGCTCCCCATGCTGGCGCTATTGGTTGTACTTTGCCTGTAACACCATATGCATCTGAAATCCATATTCCTGGTCCAAATAATCCTGTAGCATGAAAAGCACCAAATCCAAAGCACAATAAGCTTGATAATAATAAATGAATCCCAAAAATTTTAGGTAAATCTAGAGCTGGTTCACCTGTTCTTGGGTCTCTAAATAATTCTAAATCCCAGTATACCCAATGCCATATTGATGCAAGAAATAGCATACCAGATAATACTATATGTGTGATTGCTACGCCTTCAAAACTCCATAAACCAGGATTAGACACACTTTCTCCAGTAACACTCCATCCACCCCATGAATCTGTTACTCCAATTCTTGTCATAAAAGGCATAACAAACATACCTTGTCTCCACATTGGATTTAACACTGGATCAGAAGGGTCAAATACAGATAATTCATATAATGCCATTGAACCAGCCCATCCTGAAACTAATGCTGTATGCATTAAATGAACTGAAATTAATCTTCCTGGATCATTTAAAACAACTGTATGTACTCGATACCATGGTAATCCCATAGAATAAAATACCTCCTATCAAAATAAATTAATATCATGCTTTTCTTACTTGTTTTGATACTATTTGATTGAATGATTTTATCAATAATTATTATAGCATTTTTTACTAGAAGTAAATGTTTAGTTATATTTATCTTTGACAATCTTTTTGACAATTATAAAGCTTATTATATTAGTTAATATTAGTATTAGTATGCAATTTTGTATATTCATCTGTAGCCATAATGTTTCAATAATATTGATATTCCATTTTAATGAATTATTTATACAGATATATCTAATAATTTCTATTGAATAAGTTAAAGGATTAATGCATGCAATCATTTGTAACCAATATGGCATAAAGGATAATGGAGCTAATGCTGTACTAGAAAATAATATAGGTAAATTAAGAATTAAAGTAAGTGCTAAAAACTCAATATGTCCTGGTAAAATAAAACTAATACAAATACTGAAATTAGAAATATTAATTATCATAATTGTTGTTATGCTAATAATAGAAATTATATGATTAATTTGTATTATATTTTTTTCTAAATATAGACTTAAGATTGTAATTATTATTATTTGTATAATACTTATTATTAGAGTATATATTATTAAACATATAAATAATGCACTTTTATTTACTAACGGTGAAACAATTAATCTATTAAAAAATCCAAATTCTCTATCAAATATAACTGGTAAGCCGGCATTTATTGATGAACTAAAAGCTGTAAATGCAATTATTCCGTAACTTAAAAATTGTGTATATTTTATATTATATTGTCCTAATAAGTTGATAGGTGCATTTTGAAAAAGTGCTCCAAATAGTATTAGCCATAATAATGGTTGTATAATTCCTGCAATTATATTAGATGGTCTTCTATAACTTTGAATATATAGCCTTTTTACTAATGCTATGATTTCCTTATAAATATTTTTATGATAAGAATATATTTGAAGGCTATTTTTTGGTATTAAAAAATTATTTTTTTTGATAAAAAGATTTGAATGTATCATAAAGAATTTATTGTTTATTTATTATATATTCATAATATATATTTATATGAAAATTCTTTAACTCCAATATTAAAGTAATTCATATATAATTGCTCTATGAAATTATATAATTTATTGATTGATATTGTTTATTTTGTTATTTTTTATGTTTAAATATTAGTATCTTACAATACAAATAGTTAATTTGTAATTTTTATAATTTATGGAGAATATAGCTATGGCGGATTATTCTGTTACGTTGATAATGGAAAATGATGAAACTCAAAATTTTACTTGTGCTGATGATGTTTATATTTTAGATGCTGCTGAGGATCTTGGAATAGAGTTACCTTATTCTTGTCGTGCAGGAGCTTGCTCTACTTGTACAGGTATTGTTAAATCTGGTACAATAGATCAGAGAGATCAGTCTTTTTTAGATGATGATCAAATGGATAGATCTTTTATTTTAACATGTGTTGCTTATCCTACAAGTGATTGTACAATTCTAACTCATCAAGAAGCAGCTATTTATTAAAAGTATTAAGCAATTAATTTGAGAATAATTGAACATTCAATTATTCTCAAACTTAATTATCGTGATTATAATTTGATTTCTAGGTCTACACCTGGAGGTATATTTAGTTTCATTAAAGCATCAATTGTTTGAGAAGAGGGTTCATTAATATCAATTAGCTTTGAATGTATCCTAATTTCAAAATGTTCTCTTGAATCTTTATCTACATGTGGTGAACGTAATACACAATATATTCTACGCTTGGTAGGTATTGCTATTGGTCCGATAATTTCAGCTTGTGTTCTCTGAATAGTTTCAATAATACTATTGCAAGATATTTTTAATAAATTATAGTCATATGTTTTTAATTTAATTCTAATCTTATTCTTTTCATTTACTTGCATTTTATTATGATTATTTAATGTAATAATTTGTTATCTTAATATTTTGGATACAACTCCAGCTCCAACTGTTCGACCACCTTCTCTGATTGCAAATCTCATCCCTTGTTCAATTGCAATAGGATTAATTAATTCTGCACTCATTTTAATTCGATCTCCGGGCATAACCATTTCAGCAGTAGATCCATCATCAGCAGTAAATTGTGTGATAGTCCCAGTTACATCTGTTGTTCTTACATAAAATTGTGGACGATAACCTGGGAAAAATGGAGTATGTCTACCACCCTCTTCTTTTGTTAAAATATATACTTCAGCTTCAAATTGTGTATGCGGTGTAATAGTGCCAGGTTCAGCTAATACCATACCTCTTTGTATTTGTTGTTTTTGTATACCACGTAGTAATATTCCAATATTATCTCCCGCCATACCTTCATCTAATGTTTTTTGGAACATCTCTAGTCCCGTAATCGTTGTTGTTTTAGTTTCTTCAATGCCTACAATTTCTATAGTATCTCCAACCTTAATTATACCTCTCTCTATTCTTCCAGTAGCGACAGTACCTCGACCAGTAATTGAGAAAACATCTTCTACAGCCATTAAAAATGTTTTGTCTACTTCTCTTTTAGGTGTAGGTATATAGTTATCAACAGCATCCATTAATGAGTGAATTTTATCAACCCAGTCATCTTCTCCTCTTCCTATATTATTATTCTCTGTAACTTTTTCTAAGGCACGTAAAGCTGAGCCAGCAATAAATGGTATATCGTCTCCTGGAAAATCATATTTAACTAGTAGTTCACGTACTTCTATTTCAACTAGTTCTCTTAATTCATCATCTTCCAACTGATCTTGTTTATTTAAAAAAACAACAATATTTGGGACCCCTACTTGTTTAGCTAATAGTATATGTTCTCTTGTTTGTGGCATTGGTCCATCTAATGCTGATACAACTAAAATAGCTCCATCCATTTGTGCTGCACCAGTAATCATATTTTTTACATAATCAGCATGTCCAGGGCAATCTACATGAGCATAATGTCTATTTTCAGTTTCATATTCTATATGTGCTGTATTAATTGTAATTCCTCTAGCCTTTTCTTCAGGTGCAGCATCAATCTCATCAAATTTTTTTGCTTTTGTTTGGTTAGCAGCAGCCAGTGTAGCAGATATAGCAGCAGTTAATGTAGTTTTTCCATGATCTACATGACCAATTGTACCTATGTTTACATGTGGTTTTTTTCTTTCAAATTTTTCACGTGCCATGATTTTATCTTCCTTTTATTATTATTTAAAAAATAGATTATTATATTATTTTATTAATAACGATAATGTGCAAAAGCTTTATTTGCTTCAGCCATACGATGAGTTTCTTCTTTTTTTCTAATTGTATTTCCATTTTCATTAGATGAATCAATAATTTCACTTGCAAGTTTTGTTGCCATACTAGTACCAGTTCTTATATTGGCAAATTTTGTCATCCATCTTAAAGCTAAATTTGTACCTCTATATGCTCTTACTTCCATGGGTACTTGATAAGTAGATCCACCAATTCTTCGAGCTTTTACTTCTACTAAAGGTGTTGCATTACGTATAGCTTTTTCTAAGATCTCTAACGGATCTTTTTGAGTTTTATTTTTTATAATATCTAAAGCTTGGTATATTATTTTTTGCGCTAATCCTTTTTTTCCACTTTTAAGTATACGTACAGTTAGCATACTAATTAATTTACTATTATATATTGGATCTGGTTTTATAGGTCTCTTTTTAGCTATATTACGACGTGACATGTTATTAATATTATATAAATATAGTTATTTTGGTTTTTTAGTGCCATATTTTGATCTACCATTTGCTCTCTCTTTAACCCCAGCAGAATCTAATGTGCCTCTTATTACATGATATCTTACTCCGGGTAAATCTTTTACACGGCCTCCTCTGATTAAAACAACAGAATGCTCTTGAATATTATGGCCTATTCCAGGTATATATGCAGTAACTTCAAAGCCCGAGGTTAGTCTTACCCTGGCTACTTTACGTAAAGCAGAATTAGGTTTTTTTGGTGTAGTTGTATATACCCTTGTACATACTCCTCTGCGTTGTGGACAAGATTTTAATGCTGGAGATTTTGTTTTTTTCTCATCTTTTTGTCTTTCGGATCTTACTAATTGTTGAATTGTTGGCATTATTAATTATATTATATTCTTGTGTTGAATATTTCATATATTATAAATATTGTATAATAGACTGTCAAACCTTTTGATTATAATGTTTTAATTTATAATTATTTTGAGATATTATCTATTTTAATTTATATTTTTTCATGAATTTTTCTACTCTACCTTCAGTATCTATGATTCTTTGTGATCCTGTGAAAAAAGGATGATTCCCTGACCAGATATCTACATGTAAAACTTTTTTTGTTGAACCAATTGTCATAATATGTTTACCATCACAATAAACTTTTGTATCATTGTACCATTCAGGATGTATATTTTGTTTTGGCATAATTGAAATAAAGTATTTAATTGTTTTATATATATTATTTTTTAAGTTAGCGTTTTGAGTATTGTGGTGCTTTTCTTGCTTTACGTAAACCATATTTTTTTCTTTCTTTAACTCTTGCATCCCTACTTAACAGTCCTTCAGATTTTAGCGTTGTACGATTATCTGGGTTAATTGTACATAATGCTCTAGCCAGTCCTAGTCGAATTGCATCTGCTTGTCCGGTTAATCCTCCTCCTTCTGCTTTAACATATATATCATATTCTTTATTAAGACCTAAAATTGTTAAAGGTGAGCAAGAGATTCTTAAATAGTTTGGACTAAATTGTAAATATGATTCACCTGGTAGTCCATTAATAATTAGTTTACCTGATCCTGGTATTAATCTAACTCTTGCAATAGATGTTTTTCTTCTACCTGTTCCTAAATATGTTATATGATTATTTGACATATTTTTTTAATTTAATTTTATAGATAATGGTTTTTGTGAAGAATGTGGATGTATATGATTAGGATAAATTTTTATTTGTGTAAACAATTTTTTTCCTAATGTATTTTTAGGTAACATACCTTTAATTGAGTTCTCAATAATTTTGTTGGGTATTCTTTGTTGTAATTTATCAAATGATTCTTTTTTTAATCCTCCCGGCCGACCTGAATGTCTTTTATAAGTCTTTTGATATCTTTTATTGCCTGTAATTTCTATTAATTTAGAATTAATTATAATTATATTGATATCATTTTTTATATGAGGTGTATATGTTATATTTGTTTTCCCTATTAAAAGATATGCTATTTGGCTACTTAATCGACCTAAGTTTTGTTCTTTAGCATCTATTATATACCATTTTCTTGGTTCTTTATCTGTTTTTATATATGTTTTATTTCTATTTTCCATGATATATAATATTTTTTAATTTTTTATTATATTATTTGTTTTTTATAATTTTTCTTTCTGTAAACTTATACCTAATTTTTCTTTTAATGACTCAATTACTTCTTCAGCTGATTTTTGACCAAAGTTTTTAATTTCCAATAATTCCTCTTGGGAATAATCTAATAAATCTGCAATAGAATGAATTTGTGCTCTTTTTAAGCAGTTATATGCACGAACGGATAGCTGTAATTCCTCAATTAGAATTTGGTTTATTTGTTTTTCTTTATTTTCATTCTCATTATTTCTTGATTTAAAATTTATATTTGTTAATGGATGGAATAAATTCGTTAATACATTGGCCCCTTGGCTAATAGCTTCTTGTGGTGATATACTGCCATTTGTCCATACTTCTATAAATAGTTTTTCTTCTATTGTTGTTGTATTTATTGTTTTTTCTTCTACAATATAATTAAACTTTTTAGCTGGCATGAATACAGAGTCAATTTGTAAAAAATCAATTGATTTTTTATCTATACCTTTATTTACTAAGCGATAGCCATTACCTTTTTCTATTCTAAATTCCATTTCAAAAATAGTATTATTGCATACAGTTGCAATATATTGTTTAGGGTCAACTAGTTCTATTTCTGGAGGTAAGTCAAATAAACCTGATGTAATAATGGCTGGTCCTTGTATTCTAACTCTTCCTATTTGAGCTTCTGAACTATGGTTTTTCAGAACGACTTCTTTTAGATTAAGTAAAATTTCTAAAACATCTTCTCTAACTCCTGTAATTGTAGAAAACTCATGGTTAATACCAGCAATTCTTACTGCGACTATAGCAGATCCTTGTAAATCTGAGAGTATAGTTCTTCTTAAAGAGTTACCGACTGTTACTCCTTGACCTTTCTTTAAGGGTTCTAAAATAAAATGACCATATTGTTCCCGAGCTCCTTTTGAAATTGACTCTATACACTCTATTTGAAAATGAGTCATTGTTTTAGTCCTGATATATATGATAAATTATTAAATATTTTATTTATTTAATTTTAATTTCATTTATACTCTTCTCTTTTTGGGTGGTCGGCAGCCATTATGTGGTACAGGTGTAATATCTTTAATGAGTGTTATTTCTATACCTGCTGCTTGTAATGCTCTTATAGCAGTTTCTCTACCAGATCCAGGGCCATTTATCATTACTTCTGTTTGTTTAATTCCATAATCTATTGCATACTTTCCTACTTTTTCTGCTGCTGTTTGAGCTGCAAAAGGAGTACTTTTTTTTGCACCTTTAAAGCCACTTGCACCAGATGAGCACCATGTAATAGTTTCTCCCTGTAAATCTGTTATAGTTATTATTGTATTATTAAATGTTGATTTAATGTGTGTAATACTATTAAGAATATTTTTTTTGTTTTTATTTATTTTTTTTTTTACTTGTCTGGCCATATTATATTGTTATTTTAAATTAAATGCTATTTAAGTATCCTTTTTATTTTCTAGGTGCTTTTTTTTTGCCTGCAATGGTTTTTTTATTTCCTCTTCTAGTTCTTGCATTTGTTCGTGTTCTTTGTCCTCTTAAAGGTAAGCTTAATCTATGTCTTCTACCTTTATACGATCCAATTTCCATTAGTCTTCTAATATTTAGAGTTTCTAGTCTTTTTAAATCTCCTTCAATTTCATATTCATTATTTAATATATTTCTTATAGAAATTATTTGTTCATCATTTAGATCTTTTATAATTACATTAGGACTTATTTTAAGTTTTTGTAAAATTGTTTGTGATCTAGATATACCTATACCATATATATATGTTAGCCCAATCTCAAGTCTCTTATTTTTTGGCAAATCAACTCCTGCTATCCTAGCCATATTTTAATTCTATCCTTGTTTTTGTTTATGTTTAGGGTTTTCACAAATGACCATAATTTTTCTATGTCTACGTATTATACGACATTTTTCACAAATTTTTTTTACAGATGCTCTTATTTTCATAACTATCTTTTAATAAAAATAATCTATACTATTCAATCATATTATCATATTGTTCTGATATTATATATGTTTGAATTTGTTTTGCTGTATCTATAGCGACACCTACTAATATTAATAATGATGTTGTACCTAGTCCTTGAAAACTCTTAATTTTTGTAATATTAAATGTAATATATGGTAATTGTGCTATTGCAAATAAAAAGAGTGCACCAATAAAAGTAAGTTTATTAATAATCTTTTCTAAATACTTAACTGTCTCTAATCCAGGTCTAATATTTGGTATAATTGCTCCCATTTTTTTTAAATTTGTAGCCATATCTTTGGTATTTAAAATAATGGAAGAATAAAAATAACTAAAGAGTATAATTAATATAGAATATAAAATTAAATAGCATATATTATTATTTAATAAATATTTAGTTATTAAATTAGAGTAATTTTGATTTAAGAGAGATATGATATATGTTGGTAATGTCATAGCAGCTGAAGCAAAAATAATAGGCATTACTCCACCTTGATTAATCTTTAATGGTATATAGCTCTGTTTATTTAATATATTGGTTTTGCCTAACTGCTTTGAAGAAATAATATTAATCTTTCTTTTACTTTCTTGAGTAAGAATACTAATCATTAAAATAATAATTCCAATACTTAAGACAATGATTAATATATTAAAGTTACTGGTTTGATTTATATCAACATTATATTTTAATAAATTTTGTGGTATATTTGAAATAATATTTTGAAATATAATTAAAGAAGAGCCATTACCTAGTCCATATTCTGTTATAATCTCAGAAAACCACATAATAATCATAGATCCAGTAGTTAATGTTATTATACAGTCTAATATAAAGTAGTTATTCCAGTTAAATGTATATGGCTTAATCCATAAAGCTATTGAGCAGCTTTGTATAAATGCCCATAATAGTGTAAAGTATCTAGTTATTTGTGTTATTTTTTTTCTTCCGATTTCTCCTTCTTCTTTTTGTAAATTTTCTAAATAAGGTACTATTTTAATTAATAGCTGAGTAATTATTGAAGAATTAATATATGGTATTATACCTAGTGCAAAAATACCTATTGTAGAGAATCCTCCTCCAGAGAAAATGTTTAAAAAATTCAGTAAGCTATTATTTTGTATTTTGTCATTAAATGCATCATGATTAATACCAGGAATGGGTATAAAAATACCCATTCTACATATTAAAAGTATTGACAAGGTTATTATAATTTTATTTAAAAGTTTCTTTTTATTCTCCATTTTATTTTAGTTATTGGTATAAGTATTCTAGAGTTATATCTCTATTATTTGCTGTTTCTTGAAAAGTTCTAAGATTTTTTAATGCATTTAAAGCTGCCCTTGCATTATTTAATGTATTATTAGATCCAAGTTGTTTGGCTAAAATATTTTTTATACCAGCTAATTCTAGTACTGTTCTTGTAGATCCTCCAGCAATTACACCACATCCTTTTGCAGATGGTCTTAATATAATTTTTGCTGCACCTGATATACCATGAATTGGATGGGGAATAGAGTCAGATTTTGTTATAGGAATATGGACAATATGTTTTTTAGCATCATTTACTGCTTTTTTTACTGCACCAACAACATCGCTAGCTTTTCCTACTCCTACACCAATTTGTCCTTTTTCATTACCAATAACTAAAACAGCCCTAAAGCTTAGTTTTTTTCCTCCCTTTACTACTTTTGTAACTCTTTTCACTTGTACAACTCTTTCTTCCCAACTATTTTCTTCTTTACTTTTTAAAGTTTTTTTCTTAATCATTGTAATATCAATTTTTTAAAATTCAATACCTTCTTGTCTTGTAGCTTCCGCTAATGCTTTAACCTGTCCATGGTATACATTATTTCCTCTGTCAAAAACAATTTTATTTATATTTTGTTTTTTTAGTTGTTGTGCTATGTTTTTGCCAATTTCTTTTGCTACTTTACAGTTTGCAAGTTTATGAATAGTTTTAGATATAGTTGAAAGACTAGTTAAGATTTTATTATTCTCATCATCTATAACCTGTGCATAAATATGTTTATTGGATTTAAATATGTATAATCTTGGCTTAATTAAAGAGCCTTTCAGTTTTTTTTTCATATGTTAAGATTTATTTTCCTGCTTTGCCAATTTTTCTTTTTATATTTTCATTAATATATTTAATGCCTTTTCCTTTGTAAGGTTCAGGTGGACGTATTGATCTAATTTTAGCTGCTATTTGTCCTACTATTTCTTTATCTATACCTGTAATAGAGATATTTGTACTATTTTCCACTTTGATTTGTATTTCTTCAGGTGGCTTTATATTAACTGGATGGCTATAACCTACATGTAAAATGAGATTTTTCCCTTCCATTTGAGATCTATAGCCTACTCCATTTATAACTAAATTTTTTTCAAAGCCTTTAGAGACTCCTATTACCATATTATTAATTATACTTCTAGATAATCCATGTATTGCTTGTGCTTTTTTATGGTTATCATTTTTTGTTAATTTTAATTTATCTTCTATTTTTTCTACTTTAATTAATTTAGAAATATTATATGATAATTCTCCCTTAGGTCCATTTATTGATATAATTGAATTATTAATGTTTGCTTTAACATTATTCGGTATTGTAATTAATTTTTTTCCGATACGTGACATAATGATTTCCTATAAAAAAAATTTATTTATATTTTACCAAATATAACACAGTATTTCTCCACCTAATCCAAATTTTCTTGCGTGTCTATCTGTCATAATACCTTGAGATGTAGAAATTACAGCTATCCCAATTCCACCTAAAACTTTTGGAAGTTTTTTGTGGTTTGCATAGACTCTTAAGCCTGGCTTACTAATCCTTTTTAATTCAGTTATAATGGGTTGCTTACTTTTTCCTTTATATTTTAGAGAAATTATTATATATGCTTTTAATTGTTCTCCAATTTCTTCAAATTCATAAATAAAGCCTTCTTCTCGCAAAACAGTTAAAATACTTTTAACCATTTTCGTTGCAGGAACTTGCACAATTTGATGTTTTGCTAAGTTTGCATTTCTAATTCTGGTTAACATGTCTGCAATTGTATCATTAATCATAATCTGTATTTATTTCTAAAATTTCTAAATATAATTTATATTCTAAATGGCATGCCAAATTTTTTTAATAAAGATAAGCTTTCTATATCTGTCGTAGCAGTAGTTATTATATTAATATTCATTCCTCTTATTTTATCTATTTGATCATAATCTATTTCAGGAAATATTATTTGTTCTTTTAAACCAAGGTTATAGTTTCCTCTTCCATCAAATTGTTTAGAACTAATACCTCTAAAATCTCTAATTCTAGGTAAAGATAAGTTTATTAATTTATTTAAAAAATCATACATTTTTTGTCTTCTTAAAGTTACCTTTAAGCCTATTGGCATATTCTCTCGTATTTTAAAACCAGCTATAGACTTTTTAGTACGTGTAATTAATGGTTTTTGTCCAGTTATTAATTTAAATTCTTCTATACTTTTATCTATTATTTTAGCATTTTGTGAAGCTTCTCCTATTCCTCGGCTAATAATAATTTTAGTTATTTTAGGAATCTCATGAATATTTTTATATTTAAATTCTTTAAATAACTCTTTTGAAACTTTTTCTTCGTAAAGTAATTGTAATGAATTATTCATATAATTATTTATTTATTAAATGTTATTTATTTATCGTTAACTGTATATTTTATAGTATTTGAACTATGTATAGATGCTTCTTTTTTTATTATTTTGCCTTGTTCATTTGTCTGTTGTGGCTTAATATGCTTGGTTTTTAAATTTATATTTTCTATTATTATGCTATTTTGTTTAGATAAAATTTTTTTTACTTTTCCTATTTTACCTTTATGTTGGCCAGATATGACCTTTACATTCTCTCCTATTTTAAATTGTACTTTTATTTTTTTCATTATACTACCTCTGGAGCTAACGATATAATCTTTGAAAAGTTTTTATCTCTTAATTCTTTAGCTATTGGTCCAAAAACCCGTGTCCCTCGTGGATTATTTTCTTTATTTACTATAACAGCAGCATTATCATCAAAACGTATACTCATTCCATCTGTTCTACGTAAAGTTTTTTTTGTTCTAACAACAACAGCCCTTACAATATCAGATCTTTTAATCGGCATATTAGGTAATGCGTCTTTAACAACACCTATAATTATATCTCCGATATAAGCATAATTAGGATTGCTACTTCCTAAGACTCTTATGCACATGATTTTACGTGCACCGCTATTATCAGCAATGTTTAAATAACTTTGTGTTTGTATCATTTTTTTGTAATTAGTTCTATTAAATTCCAGCGTTTATTTTTACTTAAAGGTCTTATTTCTTGTATTTTTACTCTATCACCTATGCAGCATTCATTAAAAGAATCATGAGCGTAGTATTTATTCGTTTTTGTTATAATTTTTCCATATTTTTTATGTGGTATTTGTTTTTTTACTGCAACTACTATAGTTTTATTCATTTTATTACTCACTACAATTCCAGAAGTTTCTTTTTTTGCCATTTTATTATTTAATTTTTTTAGTTATGTAAAGATGTTCTAATGTTATTAATTGTGAAATTTCATGTTTTGTTAATTTTAAAAGATGAGTTTTGATTTTTTGTTTAGTTTTTTGTTTAATTTTTAATAAAATTATATTTTTTTTTAATTCTATAATTTTATTTTGTATCTCTTCAATTTTTAATAATTTTAATTGTTTAAAGTTTTTTTTTGTTTTTGACATTTTTGGATTTTAAATTTAAATATTTATAAGTTATCTTCTTTTATTATAAATTTTGTTTTAACTGGTAATTTATATGATGCTAAATGCATTGCTTGTTTTGCTACTTCTTTAGAAACACCTGATATCTCAAATAATATATGGCCAGGTTTAATTACAGCAACCCAATACTCTGGAGCTCCCTTACCTGATCCCATACGTGTTTCAGCAGGTCTTGCTGTGACTGGTTTATCCGGAAAGACTCTAATCCATAGTTTACCTCCTCTTTTTACAGATCTTGTTATAGTTCTTCTAGTAGCTTCAATTTGTCTAGAAGTTAACCATACAGGCTCTATAGTTTGTAATCCGTATTCCCCAAAAATAATTTTTGTTCCTCTACTTGCATGTCCTTTCATACGTTGACGATGTTGTTTACGAAATTTAGTTTTTTTAGGACTTAGCATAATTGGATTAATTTTGTATAGATTAAGTTATATTTAAGTTTAAATTTGAGATTTATATATTATTTTTTATATCAGCATTAGATATTTTTATTTTTTCTCCTTTAAATAGCCAAACTTTTACACCTAAGATACCATATATCGTTTGTGCTCTTGTATATGCATAATCTATATCTGCTCTTAATGTTTGTAATGGTACTCTTCCTTCACGAACCCATTCTTTTCGTGCTATTTCTGCACCATTTAATCTTCCTCCTATCTGAATTTTAATACCCTTAATATTAGATTTTTGAGCTCTTTGTATAGCTTGTCTTACAGCTCGTCTAAAAGCAATTCTTTTTTCTAGTTGTTGAGCTATCCACTCAGCAAGTAATATAGCTTCTTTATCAGGTTCTGTAATTTCTATAACATTAATTCTGATTTTATGATTTAAATTTATTTGTTTAGCTAAATTAATTCTTATAGATTCTATGCCTGTACCCATTTTACCTAAAACTAGTCCAGGTCTTGCTGTATGTATATCTATCTCTATTTGGTCTAGTTTTCTTTGGATATTTATTAGTGAGATATTAGCTTTTGCTAATACTTGATTTATATATGATCTTATTTTATAGTCTTCCTGTATTAATTTTGAATAAGATTTCATTGGTGAAAACCAAGATGATTTATGTTTTTGAGTAATACCTATTCTAAAACCAGAAGGGTGTGTTTTTTGTCCCATTTTTATATTTTTTGTGAGATAAATATATTTATATTATATTATTTCTTTAAGTTCAATTGTTATGTGACATGTTGGTTTATGTATAGGAAAAGCTCTTCCTTGTGCTCTAGGTTGAATTCTTTTTAGTGTAGGTCCTTTATCTGCAAATGCTTTGCTTATAATAATTTTGTTAGTATTTATATCTAATTTATCATTATTATTTTTTATATTACTTAAAGCAGATTGTAGTATTTTATTAATACTTTTACATGCTTTGTAAGGCATGAATTCTAGCATTAAACTAGCCTCTTTATAATTTTTTCCCTGAATCTGCTCTAGTATTCTTCTTACTTTATGTGTTGATAATCGTAAATATTTACCAATACTTTTATATTGTTTGTTATCTATATCCATTATTTTCTTGCTCTTCTATCACCTTTTATATGACTTCTAAATGTTCTAGTTGGAACAAATTCTCCTAGTTTATGACCAACCATTTGATCAGAAATAAATACTGGAAAATGTTGTTTACCATTATGTACAGCGAAAGTATGTCCAATCATATCAGGTATAATTGTTGATGATCTAGACCATGTTTTAATAATCTCTTTCTTATTAATTTTATTTAATTTTTCAATCTTTTGAAAAAGTTTAAATTCGATATAAGGACCTTTAGTTAGTGATCTTGACATTTTTTATTTTCTTCGACGAAGTATATATTTATTACTATATTTTTTTTTATTTCTTGTTTTTTGTCCTAACGCAGGTTTACCCCATGGTGTTACTGGGTGTGATCTTCCAATAGGAGATTTGCCTTCTCCTCCTCCATGTGGGTGGTCAATAGGGTTCATTACAACACCACGTACTGATGGTCGCTTACCTATCCATCTATTACGACCTGCTTTTCCTATTGTAATATTACTAGCATCTATATTGCCAACTTGTCCAATAGTTGCATAGCATTTATTATTAATAATCCTTACTTCACTAGATGGTAATTTAAGTGTAATAAAATGCCCCTCTTTAGCTACAATTTGTGCATATGTACCTGCAGCTCTTACTATTTGTCCGCCTTTATTTGGCTTAATTGCTATATTATGTACTGCTGTACCTAATGGTATATATTCTAATGGAAGTGCATTACCTACTTCAATAGGTGCATTAGGTCCAGACATAATTATAGTACCAACTTTTAAAGATCTTGGTTGTAAAATATATTTTTTTTCACCATCTGTATAATGTATTAATGCAATTCGAGCATTCCTATTAGGGTCATACTCAATGCTAGCTACTTTGCCTCTAATATTGATTTTATGACGTTTAAAATCTATTATTCGGTATCTTTTTTTATGTCCACCACCTCTATGTCTTGAAGTGATAACACCTCTATTGTTACGACCTTTAGGAGAATGGTTTTTTCTTATTAATGATTTTTCTGGTTTACTTGTAGTAATATCTGCAAAAGTAGATACAGTTCTATTGCGTGTTCCTGGTGTATATGCTTTATATAAACGAATCGCCATGACTTAATTATATGTTGTATAAAATATGAATATCTAAGATTCTTCAAAGAGATTAATAGTATATTTATTATCTAATTTGATAATCGCTTTTTTATATTGCGATATATAACCTTTAAATTTGCCAACTTTTTTTATTTTTTTTGGCTGACTTAAAGTATTTATTTTGTTCACCTTAACATTGAAGATATATTCAATGGCTTCTTTTATATTATTTTTATTTGCTTTTTTGTCAACAGCAAAATAGTAAATATTCTCTTCTATATTTTTTGTTGTTTTGTCTGTTATAATTGGATATTTTATTAATTCTATAAGTTTTCTATGGTGTTGTGTTTCAATCGTCATAAATTTCACTAATTTTATTTAAAGCGTCAGATGTTATTAATATTTTATTGGCTCTTATTAAAGATAGTACATTAAGATTATCTGCAGTAATTAATTCTAAATTTGGTAAATTACGTATGGAAAGGTAAAGCATCTTATTTGATTCTCTTATTATTAATAGAGTTTTAATTTTAGAATCTTGTAATGTTATACCAGATTGTTTTAATTCCTTTAGTATAAATTTTGTATTTGGTTTGTTTAATTTTTCTAATAATATATTTACAATATATGTTTGTTTAAATTTATTATATATTAAACTTCTAATAGCTAGTTTTCTTTCTTTTTTATTTATTTTACTTTGATAAATTTTATTTTTTGGGCCAAAAGTTACTCCACCACCTTTCCATAGAGGAGATCTTGTTGATCCAGCTCTAGCTCGACCAGTACCCTTTTGTTTCCATGGTTTACGACCTCCTCCTCTTACTTCACTTCTAGTTTTTGTATTGGCATTACCTTGACGATGCTTGTGTTGTTGATGCTTTAATGCTCTATGTATAATATACATTTGTTTATCATGATTACTATTTATAGAGAAATAAATACTTTTTGATTTTATTATTTCAGTATTGTTAATATTAGATTTGATCAAATATGTTATTATTTTTTTTTCCATTTTTTATTTTTTATAAAGGTATAAAATATTACCATTTTTACCTGGTACAGATCCTTTTACGATAATAATATGGTTTTTGATATTAATATCTAAAATTTGTAAATTTTTTATTGTAACTTTATTTCCACCCATTCGACCTGCCATTTTTTTTCCTGGAAAAACTCTTCCAGGTGTTGTACCAGCTCCAATTGAGCCAGGTTGTCTATGATTTTTTGATCCATGTGACATAGGTCCTCTAGTGAAATTATGTCTCTTTTGATATCCACTGAATCCTTTACCTATACTTATTCCAGAAATATTAATTAAATGTCCGATTTGAAATTGTTGTACTGTTAATAGTTTACCAATCTTTATATCTTTTAATATATTTATCGGTATTTTATATTCTTTTAGATATTTAAAACAAGGTATTTTAAATTTATTAAAATTTCCTATACTAGCTTTAGTTAGTTTATAAGGGTTTATATTTTGATATCCTATTTGTATATTTTGTTTTTCATCTTTTCTTTCATTAGTTATATTTGTAATTGTACAAGGACCTACTTCTAAAATGGTTGCAGGTATAGCACTTCCTTCGTCATTAAATATTTGAGTCATACCAACTTTTCTGCCAAGCATACCTATTGATGACATTTATTTTTTTGCTCCTAAATTTGTAAAATTAAATAAAATTTATTTGGAATAGTTATTATTGTACAGCATTTATATTATCTTTTAATTCTTTATAATTTTCAAGCTTAATCTAATTCTTCATCTTGATAGTTTTTATTCGGCAATTACTACTTTATTAATGCTTGAATATATTGCAGTATAAAAATAAGATATATACTTTTTAATTTTATATTTTATATGGAGTGTTTCAATGACTAAAGTAGTAGGAATTGATTTAGGTACAACAAATTCTGTAGTTGCTGTAATGGAAGGAGGTAAACCTACTGTTATAGCAAATAAGGAAGGTTTAAGAACAACTCCTTCAGTAGTTGCATATACAAAGAAACAAGATAAACTTGTTGGTAATATTGCTAAAAGACAGGCAGTAATGAATCCAGAGAATACATTCTATTCAGTAAAACGTTTTATTGGTAGAAAATATGATGAAATCCGAAATGATTTGAGGCAGTTATCTTATGATATTAAAACAGATAATAATATTAGTATTAAGTTAGATTGTCCTGCATTGAATAAAACTTTTGCACCTGAAGAAATTTCAGCGCAAATCTTAAGAAAACTCATTGAGGATGCGAGTACTTATCTAGGGCAAACAGTTTCACAGGCTGTGATTACAGTTCCGGCTTATTTCAATGACTCTCAAAGGCAAGCGACTAAAGATGCGGGTCAAATTGCTGGCTTAGATGTCTTGAGAATAATTAATGAACCAACAGCAGCATCTTTATCTTATGGTTTAGATAAAAAGAATAATGAAACTATATTAGTTTTTGATTTAGGTGGCGGTACATTTGATGTTTCAATTTTAGAAGTCGGTGATGGTGTGTTTGAAGTTTTATCTACATCAGGTGATACTCAATTAGGTGGAGATGATTTTGATTCAAAAATAGTTGAATGGTTAGTTAAAGAGTTTAAAAATGATGATGGAATAGATTTAAGTAAAGATAGACAAGCTTTACAAAGATTAACAGAAGCGGCAGAAAAAGCTAAAATGGAATTATCTAGCCTATCACAAACAGATATTAATTTACCATTTATTACTTCTACAGATACAGGTCCAAAACATTTAGAAAAAAATATAACACGTGCACAGTTTGAAAGTTTATGCTGGGATTTAATTTCTCGTTGTCAAATACCTGTAAATAATGCTCTAAAAGATGCTCAATTGAGTTCTAGTGATATAGATGAAATTGTTTTGGTAGGTGGATCAACTAGAATTCCAGCTATAAAAAAATTGATTCAGGAAGATATAGGTAAAGAGCCAAATCAAAGTGTTAATCCAGATGAAGTTGTTGCTATAGGTGCAGCTGTACAGGCAGGAGTTTTAGCCGGAGAGGTTAAAGATATATTATTGTTAGATGTTACTCCACTTTCTTTAGGTGTTGAGACCTTAGGTGGTGTAATGACTAAAATAATTACCCGTAATACAACTGTACCTACTAAAAAGTCAGAAGTATTTTCTACTGCAGTTGATAATCAACCTAATGTTGAAATACATGTTCTACAAGGAGAAAGAGAATTTACCAAAGATAATAAAAGTTTAGGTACTTTTAGATTAGATGGTATTATGCCAGCTCCTAGAGGAGTTCCTCAAATAGAAGTAACTTTTGATATAGATGCAAATGGTATTTTATCTGTTAGAGCTAAAGATAAAGGAACAGGTAAAGAACAATCTATAACTATTACAGGTGCTTCTACGTTACCGAAAGAAGAGGTGGAAAAATTAGTAAAGGATGCTGAGAGCAATGCAAATATAGATAAGCAAAAGCGTGAACAAGTTGATTTAAAAAATCAAGCAGATTCTTTATGTTATCAATGTCAAAACCAAATTAATGAATTAGGTGAAAAAATTGATAAAGAAAAAAGAGATATTATAGAGAATAAAGTTACAGATTTAAAAAATGCTATAAAAGGTGATGAATATGAACAGATTAAAGTATTACAGGATGAATTGCAGAAGTTGATGATGGATATGGGTAAAGAGGTTTCTAATAATAATTCTAATTCAGAAAATAAATCTGAAGATGAAACTATAATTGATACTAATTCTAAAGAAGCTTAGATACTTATAAAATAAGCGGGTAACGCGATTCGAACGCGCGACATCAACCTTGGCAAGGTTGCGCTCTACCACTGAGCTATACCCGCTATCTAATAATTAATTTTACTTATAATATCTCAAATAAATATAAATCTGTCAAGTACTTGTTTATTTTATATTTGTAATAAATAAATACATGTATTTAACATATTTAAATATTTTAAATACATGTATTTATTGATTTATGCTATAAATGAGTTAGCTATACTGGTTATAATTATTAAACCAGCCCATACAGCTGTACTTGTATAAATTAAATTTTTTGATTTCTCCCATTGTCCTGGTGATGCTAATGTTACAGGTATACCTACGACTAGAATGATTGATAGTATGATTAAAATTAGTACTAGTAGTTGAATTATTAATATCATATTTTTTCCTTAGTTTTATTATAATCAACTTGATATATTTATCTTTAATATATAATAATCTATTTAATAGCATATTATAAAATAAAGATTTTCTTTGTTTGTTGTTATAATATTGTTTTTCTTTATTAATTATGTAAATATATTTTTGATTCTAATAAAAAAATAACACAAATATGTATATTTATTGTACATTTATATAAGTATATAATATATATTGACTTGAAATTTATTTAATTTAATAGGAAGGACATAATGGTTGCAAATATTGTTTTTACTAAACTACCTGAAGCTTATATTCTTTTTCGTCCATTGGTAGATATTTTACCTATTATTCCAATATTTTTCTTATTACTTGCTTTTGTGTGGCAAGCAGCGATTGGCTTTAGATAGTATTCTATATAATATGCTAAAATAAACATTAGTTTATTTAATATTTATTTATTAGTTATAATTTTCATTATATATATAAAAATATGGTTGAACCTCTTTTATCAGGAATCGTATTAGGCTTAATTCCTGTAACGTTATTAGGTTTATTAGTTGCAGCTTACTTACAATACCGTAGAGGAAATCAGTTTGGTCTATAAATCTTATCACTGATTTATTAATTAATTCTTTTAATACTCTAAAATGAAAAAATTAGAGTATTTTTATTCTTTTACGAATTGTTTTAAGTTATATATAATTTTTTTACCAGCTTGATTTTCTTATACCTGGTAATAAGCATGAGTGAGCCATTTCTCTTAGAACATGCCTAGATAATCCAAAGTCACGATAAATACCTCGACTACGACCAGTCATCCAGCAGCGATTTCTATGCCTACATTTCATACTATTTCTTGGCATTTCTTGTAATTCTTTTTGTAAGTTTATAGTATCTTGTAAATTTTGTATCTTTTTTAGTGATTTCTTTATTTCTTTTCTTTTATCTCTATATTTCTCAATTAATTTTTCCCTTTTTATTTCTCTTTGAATCATGCTTTCTTTTGCCATTGCTATATACTTAATATTTCTATATGTATTATCTAATATCTATTTTAATTTTAAATAATTTTTTTTTGTATTTCAATAAAAAAAAAGACCATTTAATATTTTTTAGATATAAATGATCTTTTTATATGATTTTATTTATTATATTTAATCTATATTATTTAACCAAACTTTCCACTTGTTGATGCTATAACAAATGCTGCATAAGTTAATATATATCCAACAGAAAAATGAGTTAAACCCACTAATCTAGCTTGAACAATAGATAAAGCGACTGGTTTATCTTTCCATCTAATTAAATTAGCTAGAGGTGTTCTTTCATGTGCCCAGGCAAGAGTCTCAATAAGTTCTTGCCAATATCCACGCCACGAAATTAAGAACATAAATCCTGTTGCCCAGACTAAATGTCCAAATAAAAACATCCATGACCATACTGATAAATTATTCATACCATATGGATTATATCCATTAATTAATGGTGAAGAATTTAGCCATAAGTAGTCTCTTAGCCAACCCATTAAGTATGTTGAAGATTCGTTAAATTGAGCTATATTACCTTGCCAAATTGTAATATGTTTCCAGTGCCAATAAAATGTAACCCATCCAATTGTATTTAACATCCAAAAAACAGCTAAGTAGAATGCATCCCATGCTGATATATCACATGTACCACCTCTACCAGGTCCATCGCATGGAAAACTATATCCGAAGTCTTTCTTATCTGGCATAAGTTTTGATCCTCTAGCATCTAAAGCACCTTTTACTAGTATTAATGTAGTAGTATGTAAGCCCAAAGCAATTGCATGATGTACTAAAAAATCTCCAGGTCCAATAGTTAAAAATAAAGAATTTTTAGAACTATTAATTGCTTCTAACCATCCTGGCAGCCATATATTACTTCCTGCTTGTGTTGCAATATTAGATGTTGAAGATAAAAATACATCGAAGCCATATAATCCTTTGCCTGAACTTGCTTGAATCCATTGTGCAAATACTGGTTCAATTAAGATCTGTTTTTCTGGTGTACCAAATGCTAACATTGTATCATTATGTATGTATAATCCTAGTGTATGAAAACCTAAAAATAAACATACCCAACTTAGATGTGAGATAATAGCTTCTTTATGTTCTAACATTCTACTTAAAACATTATCTTTGTTTTGTTCAGGATTATAATCTCTAATGAAAAATATTGCTCCATGAGCAAAAGCTCCAACCATTAAAAAGCCTGCTATGTATTGATGATGAGTATATAAAGCAGCTTGTGTTGTAAAATTTTTTGCCATAAATGCATAAGGTGGTAATGCATACATATGTTGTGCAACTAATGAAGTGATAGTGCCCAAGCTTCCTAATGCTAATCCTAGTTGAATATGAAGTGAATTTGTTATTGTTTCATATAATCCTTGATGTCCATTTCCTAGTTTACCACTTGGTGGTTTATGAGCATTTAGAATATCTTTTAAACTATGTCCAATACCCCAATTAGTTTTATACATATGTCCTGCAACTATAAAAATAATTGCTATCGCTAAATGATGGTGTGCAATATCACTTAGCCAAAGTGATTGGCTTTGTGGATGAAATCCACCTAAAAAAGTTAAAATTGCTGTACCAGATCCTTCATTTGTGCCGAATGAATGATTTAGACTATCTGGATTTATTGCATATTCGAACCATCTTCCTGTAAAAAATGGTTTAAGACCTTCTGGATGTGGCATTATTTGAGTAAAATTATACCATCTTATATGTTGACCTCTTGACTCTGGAATAGCAACATGTACTAAGTGTCCTGTCCATGCTAAAGAACTAACTCCAAATAGTCCTGATAAATGATGGTTTAATCTTGACTCATTATTTTTAAACCATGATAAACCGGGTTTAAATTTTGGTTGCAAATGTAGCCATCCAGCAAATAGCATAATTGCAGATAAAATAAGTAAAAATATAGCTCCATTATATAAATCAGAATTAGTTCTCATCCCAATTGTATACCACCAGTGGTATACACCAGAGAAGGCTATATCTACAGGATAAGATACATCACTAGAAGTAAAAGCTTTTACTGCTGATTGTCCAAAGTGAGGATCCCATATTGCATGTGCAATTGGTTTAGTTTTAAGTGGTTGTAATACCCATTGTTCAAAGTTACCTTGCCAAGCTACATGAAATAGATTCCCTGAAGTCCATAAAAAAATAATTGCTATATGTCCGAAATGTGAAGAGAAAATTTTTTGATACAAGTTCTCTTCTGTCATTCCATCATGACTTTCAAAATCATGTGCAGTAGCAATACCATACCAAATCCTTCTTGTTGTAGGATCTGTTGCTAATGCTTGGCTAAATTTTGGAAATTTTGTTGCCATCTTTTTTTTTCCTTATCCTACTGAGATTATTCTTGCTAAGAAAAAGGCCCAAGTTGTACCTATTCCTCCTAATAAATAATGTGCTAAACCAACTGCTCGTCCCTGTGTGATACTTAATGCTCTTGGTTGGATTGATGGTGCTACTTTTATTTTATTATGTGCCCAAACAATTGACTCAATAAGTTCTTGCCAATATCCACGACCACTAAATAGGAACATTAAACTAAATGCCCATATAAAATGTGCACCTAAAAAGATTAATCCATAAGCTGATAATGCTGATCCATATGATTGTATAACTTGTGATGCTTGAGCCCATAAGAAATCTCTTAACCAACCGTTGATAGTAATAGCGCTTTGTGCAAAGTTTCCTCCGGTGATATGTGATATTGTCCCTTGTGTTGATACACTACCCCATACATCTGATTGCATTTTCCAACTAAAATGGAATAGAACAACTGATAAGGAATTATACATCCAAAATAGTCCTAAGAATACATGATCCCATGCTGATACTTGGCATGTACCTCCACGACCTGGTCCATCACAAGGAAATCGAAAGCCCAAATTTGATTTATCTGGAATTAGTCTTGAATTTCTTGCGAATAAAAAGCCTTTTACTAAAATTAGTACACATACATGAATTGTAAATGCATGTATGTGATGAACCATAAAGTCAGCGGTACCTAATTTAATAGGCATCATAGCTATTTTACTACCTATAGTAATAATATCTCCGCCAAATGCATAACTTGTAGTTGCTAATGAATTTGGACTTGTATTATTTGGAGCCAAGGTATGAATATTTTGTATCCATTGTGCAAATATAGGTTGTAGTTGTATTGCTGTATCTGAGAACATATCTTGTGATCTTCCCAATGCTCTCATAGTATCATTATGAATATATAATCCAAATGAGTGAAAGCCTAAAAATATGCATAACCAATTTAAATGTGATATTATTGCATCTCTATGTCTTATTACTCTATCTAGTAGATTGTCATAATTTTGTGCAGGATTATAGTCTCTTACCATAAAGATAGAAGCATGTGCACCAGCACCTACAATACAAAACCCACCTATCCAGATATGATGTGTGAATAAAGATAACTGTGTAGGATAATCTGTGGCAATATATGGATATGGAGGCATCGCATACATATGATGTGCCACTATTATGCTTAGTGATCCCATCATAGCTAAGTTTATTGCTAATTGTGCATGCCAAGATGTTGTTAATATTTCATATAGTCCTTTATGTCCTTCACCAGTAAAAGGTCCTTTATGAGCTTCTAAAATTTCTTTCATACTATGGCCAATACCCCAATTTGTTCTATACATATGACCTGCAACTATAAATAGAACTGATAAAGCAAGGTGATGATGTGCAATATCAGTCAACCATAGACCTCCATTAACAGGATTTAAACCTCCTTTAAATGTTAAAAAATCAGAATATTCATTCCAATTTAATGTAAAAAAAGGCATTATTCCTTTGCTAAAGCTAGGATATAATTCACTCATTAAGTTTCTATTTGTCATAAATTCATGAGGTAAAGGAATTTCTTGAGGAGAAACACCTGAATCTAGCAATTTATTAATAGGCAATGCTATATGAATTTGATGTCCTGCCCATCCTAGGCATCCTAGGCCTAATAAAACAGATAAATGGTGATTCATCATTGATTCAACATTTTGAAACCATTCTAATTTAGGTGCAGCTTTATGATAGTGAAACCAACCAGCAATAACCATTAATATAGACATGAATAAGCCACCTATAGCTGTTGCATAAAGTTCAAATTCTGTGGTAATACCAGATGCTCTCCATAATTGAAAGAAGCCTGATGTAATTTGTATACCTTGGAATCCACCTCCTACATCTGCATTTAAAATTTCTTGTCCCACTATAGGCCAAACAATTTGTGCACTAGGCTTTATTAATGTTGGATCACTTAACCATGCTATGTAGTTAGAAAATTTGGCACCATGAAAATACATGCCACTTAGCCATAAAAAAATTATTGCTAGTTGACCGAAATGTGCGCTAAAAATTTTTCTAGAGATTTCTTCTAAAGAGTTTGTATGACTATCAAAATCATGGGCGTCTGCATGTAAATTCCAGATCCATGTAGTTGTACTTGGTCCTTTAGCTAATGTTCTAGCAAAGTGTCCTGGTTTTGCCCATTTTTCAAAAGATGTTTCAACAGGATCTTTATCTACAGTAATTTTTACTTTTTTTGTCTCTTGCTCTTGTGAGCTCATTGTCATCGAGATTCTCCTCTCTGTTTTTTATATATAAATGAGACAATCAATAAAACTCTCACTTTTAATATCAAATTGATCTTATATTTGTTTAATCTCATAGTAGAATGAGTGGTGAGTTTTTAATTTTATATAATATTATTATAGTTATACTTATAAAGGTACCCTAAATCTGTTAACAATAGTTAAAATGTTTATTACTTCTAATTATATATAGATATTTATAATATTTTTACTTTCATTAGAGCTTGACCACAATCAACTATATCACCATCATTAACTAACATTTCTATAATTTCTCCATGAACTTCAGATTCAATTTCATTCATAAGTTTCATTGCTTCAATAATACAGACTATTTGTTTTTTTTGTACAATATCATTTTGTTCTATAAATGCAGGTTCATTAGGTGCAGCAGATCTATAAAACGTCCCTACCATTGGTGAAATAATCGTTGAATAGATTTTTGAATCATGTTCTGAAATGATTGAATTATTCGTTATTTTATGATTTTGCTTTTTATCATTTAATATTTTTTTATAGTTATAGCCTTTATTATTGATTTCTTCTAAATTATTAGAGATAAATGTAGTTTGATTAGGTATATTTTGTGTATAAGCATTATTAATTTCTTTATGCTTATTAATTAAAAGTTTCAATTGTTTTTTATTAATTTTAATTTGATTAATTTTTTTTTCTTTTAAAGAATATATAAAAATTTTTAGTTCTTGTAATGTAAGTATCATTTTCTATAATAATATTATTGTTAAGTTATATTTATTTTAATTTCATTTGGTAAAATCCATATTCTGGTATAATTAGATAACTCAATTATGGGTACTTTATTCTCTAAATTAATAACTTTATATCCTACGATATGTAGTCTTTTATGAAGATGTTTTATAAGTTTTAATTTAATTTTTTGTGGTATTATTTTTATTCTAATTGAATCTGAATAATGCATTATGGCACCATATATTGTATTATATTAAGTTTTAATTTAGTAAATTATATTCTTTTTATTACATAGTATTTAAATAAATATTTTTTTACTACATTTTTTACTATAAATTATTAATTTTATATATTTTATCAATATATTAAAATAATATTATATTATAATAAATTTTTAGATGATTAAAAATTAATCTTAGAAAGATGTTAATAGCGGATGATTTAAATAGGCTCTTAGAAATTTTACCTGACTTTATTAAAGAGTCTTTAGAAAAACATGATCATAGGCAATATTTAATTGAAGTTGTAATGGATTTAGGTAGAAGGCCTGAAGCTCGATTTCCTCATGGTCCAGAGTATTTGTCTAAAATAATTATTTCCTGGAATGACTTAGATTTTTGTATTAAGAAATTGGGACATTTTAGTGGAGATAATCGATCTGGGATAGAGTCTACATTGCATAGAATTAGTTCAATCAAAAATAGAAATGGTAATATTATTGGTTTAACTTTCCGTGTTGGACGTGCAATTTTTGGTACTATTAGTATTATGCGTGATTTATTGGAAACAGGTCAATCTATATTATTATTAGGTAGACCAGGTGTTGGTAAAACAACAGCAATCAGAGAAATAGCTAGAGTATTAGCAGATGAAATGAAAAAAAGAGTTGTTATAATTGATACGTCTAATGAAATAGCTGGTGATGGAGATATACCTCATCCAGCTATTGGTCGTGCTAGACGTATGCAGGTAGTACGTCCAGAATTTCAACACCAGGTTATGATTGAGGCTGTTGAAAATCATATGCCAGAAGTAATTATAATTGATGAAATTGGTACAGAGCTAGAAGCTTTAGCAGCTAGGACAATTGCAGAAAGAGGTGTGCAATTGGTTGGTACTGCTCATGGTAATTATTTAGAAAGTGTAATTAAAAACCCTATTCTTGCTGATTTAATTGGTGGTATACAGTATGTTACTTTAGGAGATGATGAAGCAAAGCGTCGTGGTTCTCAGAAAAGTATTTTAGAGAGAAAAACAATTCCTGCTTTTCAAATTGCCATTGAAATTCATGAACGTAATAATTTGATTGTTCATGAAAAGGTTGATCAAGTTGTTGATCAAATTTTGGAAGGTTCTATTTTATATATTCAACGTCGTACATTTAATAATGATGGTTCTGTTTCTATTTTATGTGAAAATTTTAATTCTACAGAATTTATAGCTCATAATAATAAAAATCACCCTAATTTTAATTTTAAATCTAAAAATAAGAAATTATTTGAATCAATTAAGGATAGTAATTTAGTTAGTAATTCATATAAAATGATTAGATATACGAATAATACTAATTTAAATATACAGCTATATAATAATTTTCATATACAAAATAAGGTAATTCAATTATATTCTTATGGTATTAATATACAACAGATAGAATCTATTATTAGTACTTTAAATTTCTCAATTGTTTTAACCCGTGACATTATGAAAGCAGATTTCATTTTAGCTTTAAGAAATTATGTTAAGCATAATAGTAAAATACGTCAAATTGCTAAATCAAAGCAAATTACTATTTATACAATTCATAGTAGTACTATAAATAATATTGCTAGAGCATTGAAGCAAATGCTAAATTTATATAAAATTTTTTATATAGACTGGGATCAACTATGTTTAAACAAAAATAGTATAGAAATTAAAGTTTTATTAGAAGCTAGGATTGCAATAGAAAAATTAGTTCTTATGAAAAAACAATCTGTCCAACTGTTACCACAAGTTTATCACTTGAGAAAATTGCAGTCTGAATTAATTAGTTTATATAACTTGAACTGTATTAGTTCTGGTAAAGAAGCTTTGCAATATTTAAGAATATATCCTGTTTAATTTATTATTAATAAGATTATTTAAGCATATATCATATGTTATTTTAGCTATAGATACAGGTCATAAAAAAAATATAGTTATACAGGAGTTATATATGTCTTTAGAGGAAGCAGATTCAAATATATTTGAAAAGGTAAGAAATATTGTTGTTCAGCAATTAGGTGTTGAGAAGCAGCAAGTTACTTTAGAAGCTAATTTTGCGAATGATTTAGGAGCAGATTCATTAGATACAGTAGAATTAGTAATGGCGATTGAGGAAGAATTTAATATTGAAATCCCTGATGAAGATGCAGAAAAAATTGCTACATTAAATCAAGCTGTTAAATTCATTGAAGAAGCTATTAAGAGTAATAAAGATATTTAAATATTTATACGGAGAGGGTGGGATTCGAACCCACGGAACCTTTCAGTTCATCTGATTTCAAATCAGACGCAATAAACCAACTCTACCACCTCTCCTAAATATTCTAATGAATACCGTCTCATTATTATATCTAAAAAAGACTATAAATACAATAGTCTTTGTGTAATTTCAATAATTTATTCGTATGTAGCTTTTCCAGTAAATTTTTTATTTACTGGGTTATCATTATTTCCAATATTATGTTTTATTGTACCTACACTTACTCTTCCTGGGTTTACTTTTTCAGGGAATACTCCATCTTTTGGGTGTAAATATTGAACTTCTCCGCTTGGAAAAATTCTATAAATTTTAAAATCTATGATTTTAAATTTATTTTTTAATTGGCTACCTAAAGCTAGGCATTGTTCTTTTTTAGCTAAATAAAGTAAATTATCTTCTTCTGCCATTATAGCTGATCCACCAGTTGGCATTTCAAAAATTTGCGTATTTTTACTTGTCCAAGTAATTGCATACTTTTCTTCTATTTCTGCGGCTCTTAACCAGCCTCCTGTACTACCACCGAAAGTTGGTGATGGTATTTTGAAATCAATTGTATTATTCATTTAATTTATTATAGATGAAATGTTTTCTATTTATATAATTATAATTATTTATATTGTTTTTTATCTTAAAAGAAATAAAGCTTTATATTTATTTAGGATATTAAAATTTTTAATAATGATTAAAATAAATTATCACTACAGTAGACAATTTATCTTTAATTAAATTATTTTATGCCATCTGATATAACAGATGACTCTACAGGAGGTATCAAGTATAATTTAAATAAAATAATAAATAGTTGACTATATATTAAAAGTTTTTTTCCTGTTTTAATAATTGGATTTATTTCTTTTTTATTTATTTCTATTAGTAATTTATTTTGTGATGCACAGACATCTAAATACTGGAAAAATATAGGATTATCAATATTTAGTGCAACTGGAAAAACTCTTGATGCACTTTCATTTGTTTTTCTAATAACTTGCATATCATATTGCCTTGCATCTAAGCCAATAGATTTGTAAAAGTCTGATCTCTGAAAGTCATTTAAATACATTGTTGCAAAAACGCTTAAGAGAAAAAAACGACACCATAATTTTGCTATATTATTATTTAAAAATTGTGGTTGTGATTTTAGAAGAGCTGCAAAAAAATCACCATGACGATTTTCATCTTGACACCAATTTTCAAAAAATTTAAAGATTGGATATATACGATAAGTTGGATATTTTTCTAAGTGTCGATATATTGTTATATATCTCCAATATCCAATTTTTTCAGATAAATATGTTGCATAAAATATAAATTTGGGAGAAAAAAATGTATATTTGCGACTTTTAGTTAAAAACCCTAAATCTAATGATAAATTGAAATCTCCTATTGCTTTGTTAAGAAATCCTGCATGTCTAGCTTCATCTCTTGACATTAGTAAAAAGCATTCTGCAATAATCGGATTTGTTTTCTCTAATCTCCTAGATAATTCTTTATATAATAAAAAACCTGAAAATTCTGCGGTACAAGATCTTTCTAAAAACTCAATAAATAATGCTTTTGTTTTATTATCAAGATGACCCCATGATTGTTCGAAATCCTCATCTCGAATAAAATGCTGCTTATTATAGTCTGCTCTAAATTCTTTGATTAATGCTTGAAACTCCTCTGTATTTAATGAAATATCTAATTTAGCCATTTCATCAAAGTCTGTTGTATAGAATCGTGGTGTTAATAATGTTTCTTTAATATTTAAATTTGATTTATTTATAGTGCTTTGCATAATTTTTCTCTAAGAATAAGGTATTAAAAATTAATCTTTAATAATAAACATGAATAATTATTTTTATACTAACTCTAAGTTATAATTACTTTATAGATATTTGTTAAAAATTTACATTTATTGATAATTAAAAAGTTGTTATCTATTCTAGTAATTTTCAATCAATTGATTTAATGATCGTTATTATATTATTAGAGCATCAAAATTTTAGTTGTTCTATATTTTCTAGATTAATGGAATAAGGAAAAAAGATAATGGATATCTTAAGTTTGGGTTGGGGTTCTTTATTTGCTATAGTGACTTTTTCTATTGCACTAGTAGTTTGGGGTAGAAATGGTTTTTAAAAAAGTTTTATATTGTAAGGATTATTAATATGTTTTATGAAATTACTACAACAGCAGTCATTAGTTGTATATTAATTATTGTAGGTTTAGCTTTAGGTTTTCTACTATTGAGAATACAGGGTGAATAAACAAATGAAAAGATTTTTTTTTAATTAATATTATTTAAGGAATATGTTAAAATAATTAAGCTATATAACTTTTATTTATCATATTCTTTATTTTAAATTTAAACTTATCTAAATTTATATTAAATGATTAAATTTTTTTGGTACATAGTAAATTTTTTAACAATATTTTTAATATTAGTTAATAGTCCTAGTAATAGTGGTATTAGTAGCTTTGTTGATTCAAATAGTTTATTTACTTTTAAATCAAATCAATTTTTCATTCAAAAATTTATTGTAATTAGTATATTAATATTTGTCGTTTTAACTATTTTATGTTCAATTTATATTAAGGCATGATTGATATTATAAATTTTTTTAAGTATTTATATAATTTCATTTATGCCTATCTTTAAAAAGAATTGTCCGGTACCATTTAATCAACAGCCTTTAAATGAATATTTAGAATTAAAAAAAATATTTCTATTTTCATTGTCTACATATAATTTTAAAAGTTATATTTATGTTATATTTAGAATTTTTTTATTCTTATTTATTTCTTTAGGTATTATTCTTATTTTTTTATATATTAAGTGGATTAATATATATAAAATATTATTATTAGATTTTATCCTTGTTAATATAATCTTTTTTTTTATTTTTTTTAGATTATATTTAGGTTGGTCCTATGTAATTAAAAGACTTTTAAGTTCTACAATATTTTATGAGGAGTCAGGCTGGTATGATGGTCAATTATGGATTAAACCAGCCAATAGTTTGACTAGAGATAGATTAGTTGGCTTTTATCAAATATTACCTTTCCTGAATAGAATTAAATATACATGTATTATTTTTTGTATAAATTTTATTTTAGATTATTTTTTGTATCGCTTACTTTAAATTTTTAACATATATATTGTACAATGTTGTAGTCGCGGGATAGAGCAGTCTGGTAGCTCGTCGGGCTCATAACCCGAAGGTCAATGGTTCAAATCCATTTCCCGCTATTATTATTATATTTATATTTGACAAATAAATAATTTATATTTTATTAATTTTGTTATATTATTGATGAATATATAAATATATTTTCTTTTTATTTTATTTTCTCTCAATTATAAGAAAATGATTATAAATAATAATTGTATTAAAGTTGGTAATAAAGCACCTCATTTTTCTGCTACTGCTGTGCATGATCAAGAATTTAAAAAAATAGAATTGTCCGATTATATAGGGCAATATGTGATTCTTTTATTTTATCCTTTAGATTTCACTTTTGTATGTCCTACAGAGATTACAGCTTTTAATGATAGATATCAAGAAATAAAGGAATTAAATACAGAAATTTTAGGTATATCTGTTGATAGTGAATATTGTCACTTAGCATGGATTCAAATGGATCGTGAGGTTGGTGGTGTCGGTGATTTAAATTATCCATTAGTTTCTGATTTAAATAAACACATTAGTTCATCCTATAATGTTTTAACTGAAGAAGGTAAGTCACTAAGAGGGTTATTTATTATTGATAAAGAAGGTATAATACAGCATTCTTTAGTCAATAATTTAGATTTTGGTAGAAGTGTCCAAGAAACGATACGAGTACTTCAAGCAATTCAATATGTACAAAATCATCCAGATGAAGTTTGTCCAGCTAATTGGCAGCCTGGAGAATCTACAATTATTAATAATCCAATAAAATCAAAAGAGTATTTTCGCTCTATATAATTCATAAATATATTTTGCTTTAAAATATTTAATATAATAAAAGATTAGAAAAGTTTATTTTGTCTATATATATATATATATATATATATATAATTAAAGTATAATAAATCTAAAAAATTTATAGAGGAATATTTATGTCTACTAATTTAGCTCAGCAACTACGTGAAGGAACAACTAAATCACACAGTATGGCTGAAAATGTTAGTTTTGTTAAGTCTTTTTTAGGTGGAGTAGTTGATAAAAATTCTTATAGAAAATTAGTGGCTAACTTATTTTTTATTTATGTGGCTATAGAAGAAGAATTAGAAAAGAATAGAAATCATGAGTCAGTAAAATCTATATATTTCCCGGAACTTTTCCGTAAGTCAAGTTTAATTAATGATTTAAACTATTATTATGGTTCTAGCTGGTTAAATGAAGTAAAGCCTTCATCAGCAACACAAGTATATATTGATAGAATTCATAGTGTTGGTTCTAATCAGCCAGAATTATTAATAGCTCATGCCTATACACGTTATATTGGTGATTTATCTGGAGGTCAAATTCTAAAAAAAATTGCAAAAAATGCTATGCAATTATCAGATAATTTAGGTACAGCATTTTATGATTTTGATTCTATTCAAGATGAAAAAATATTTAAAGATATGTATAGAAACTCGCTTAATAATATTCCTCTTACTAATGATCAGATTAAGCAAATTATTTCTGAAGCTAATATAGCTTTTAATTTAAATATGAAAATGTTTCAAGAATTGGACTCTAATCTAATTAAGATTATGTTAATGTTATTATTAAGTTCAATTAATAATTTGAGAAAAAAGTTTTCTTAATTTATAATAACAATATTTATTATTAAGTATTTATAATTACTTTAATTACTGAATAATCATAGACTATATTTAAATTTTTAATTTGACTTTAAGTCTATATTTATTCATTACGTTAATTTATTTTATAAATATTATTTATTGTTAAAAGATCCGCATATGTACAAATTAAAAACTTCTAGAGCTATTAATAAACGAATAAAATGTACATCTAGTAAAAAAATGATGCGAAAAAAAGCTTCACGTAGTCATTTATTACAAAAAAAAACAAGTAAACGTAAGAGCCAGTTACGTAAAGTAACTACTATACATTTAAGTGATCAATTAAATTTTAAAAAGAATTTACCTTATTTATAATAATTATTATTCAATCATATAAATTATGACACGTGTTAAAAGAGGTAATGTTGCTCGTAAAAGAAGAAAAAAAATATTAAAGCTTGCTAAAGGTTTTAGAGGTTCTCATTCTAAATTATTTCGTACAGCGAAACAGCAAGTATTAAAATCTTTAAAATATTCTTATATTGGTAGAAAGAATAAAAAACGTTATTATCGGCGATTATGGATTATGCGAATAAATGCTTCTGTTAGATTATATGGAATTACTTATAGCCAATTTATATATTTTTTAAAGAAAATTAATATAGCTTTAAACCGAAAAATGTTAGCTCAATTAGCAATAATAGATAAAAAAGCATTTGATTTTATAATTGGATATATTAAATCAGAAGATAATATGTTAATTAATTAAATCTATATAGTATATAGTTACTTATTAAAATTAAAGTTTCAGTGTTATTACATTTGAATTTATTTTTTATAACTTGTATTGCTAACTGAATATGTTCTTCTGCTAAATCTTTAGCTTTTTGTATTCCTTTAGTTTTTTTGATAATATTTATAGTTCTATTAATATCGTTTTCATATAAAAATTCTTGATTAATTAATTTATATAATTGCGGATTTTCTTCTAAGGCGAAGATTAATGGTGCTGTTAAATTACCGTTCTTTAAATCAGATCCAGCTGGTTTTCCTAGTTTATCTGTTTGACTTGTTATATCTAATATATCATCTATTATTTGGAAAGCTAAGCCTAAATGTTTTCCATAGATATAGAAATCATTTTGTATGTTTTTATTACAATTACTTAGCATTGCAGTAGCTTTGCAGCTACATGCAATTAAAGTAGCTGTTTTATAAAATGACTTTTCTATATAGTCTTCAATAGAAATAGTTATATCAAAATTTGTTAATCCTTGTCTAACTTCTCCTTCTGCAAAATCTGTTATAACTTTAGAAATTGTCTTTACTACTTCTAAATTATTTAAGTTGGCTAAATACCAAGAAGACTGGGCAAATAAAAAATCTCCTGCTAGAACTGCTATTTTTGTTGTAAATATATTGTGTACAGCCTCTAGCCCTCTTCTTGTATCACAATCATCTATAACATCATCATGTACTAAACTAGCTGTATGTATTATTTCTGTTATTTCAGCTAATCTTTGATGCTCTGGCTTAATTTTTTTATCTTTTGCTGTAATCTTTGCTATAAGTAAAATAATAGATGGACGGATTCGTTTTCCTCCTGTTTTAAATAAATGTTTTGCGGCTGCATATAAAATAGGATGCTTCGCTCCAATCATTTTTTGTAAGTTTATATTTAATTCTGATATATCTTTATTTATAGATGAGAATAAATTTTTTGAAGATAGCATAATATATAGAAAATATGTATTGTATCAACAATAAAAAAATAATAGGATAGACATGATTAAAATATTATATTTTTATTCTTGTAATTAATTATAAAATAAATTTTATTTATATATATTGTAATTAACTTTATATCAAAAAATCATTAAATTAAATTTTGTAATAACTAATAATTATTTAATTTCATCTTGGAGGATAGAATATTAAAATGTGTGATCAAGTAAGAAAAGTTATTTTACCTAAAACTTCATTAAAATTAAAAAATATAGATAAGGATACATTATTTATACTATATGAAGATATGTTATTAGGGCGTAGTTTTGAGGATATGTGTGCACAAATGTATTATCGTGGCAAGATGTTTGGTTTTGTGCATTTATATAATGGTCAAGAAGCTGTATCAACAGGTGTTATAAAAGCTTTGGAGGATCAAGATTATGCTTGTAGTACTTATCGTGATCATGTACATGCTTTAAGTAAAGGAGTACCAGCTAGGTCAGTAATGGCTGAATTATTTGGAAAAGAAACGGGTTGTAGTCGTGGTCGTGGTGGTTCCATGCATATTTTTTCTTCTAAGCATAATTTCTTAGGTGGATTTGCATTTATTGGTGAAGGTATACCTGTGGCAGTTGGGTCAGCATTTCAAAGTATGTATAAAAAACAAGTATTACAAGATAAAGGTTTATTAAGTATAACTGTCTGTTTTTTTGGTGACGGAACAACTAATAATGGTCAATTTTTTGAATGTTTAAATATGGCTGTCTTATGGAAATTACCGATTATCTTTATTGTTGAAAATAATCAATGGGCAATAGGAATGGCACATCATAGGTCTACATCTTTTCCTGAGATTTATAAAAAAGCTCAGGCTTTTGGTTTACCTGGTATTGAAGTTGATGGAATGGATGTTTTAGCTGTGAGAGATGTAGCAATAAAAGCAATTCAAAGAGCTAGAATTGGAGACGGACCAACTTTAATAGAAGCATTGACATATCGTTTTAGAGGTCATTCTTTAGCAGACCCAGATGAATTAAGATCCCGACAGGAAAAAAATGCTTGGTTAGCTCGTGATCCTATTAAGCGCTTAAAAAGGTATATTATAAATAATTCTTTTGGAACAGATCATGAATTGAATTGTATTGATATAAAAGTAAAGCAAAATATTGATGATGCTGTTGACTTTGCTTTATCTAGTCCAGAGCCTAAAGTAGAGAATTTAAAGCAATATTTATTTGCTGAAGATATATGTTAATAGTTTATGCATTGTTTTTATTTTAATAAGTTTTATGTATTATGAGTAAAGTTTTTTTATTTGATGCTTTAAGAGAGGCTACTGATGAAGAAATGGAAAGAGATTCATCTGTTTTTGTATTAGGTGAAGATGTTGGTCATTATGGTGGATCATATAAAGTTACGAAAGATCTACATGCAAAATATGGTGATTTAAGAGTTTTAGATACACCTATAGCAGAAAACAGTTTTATGGGTATGGCTGTAGGAGCTGCAATAACTGGTTTGAGGCCAATAGTTGAAGGTATGAATATGAGTTTTTTACTTTTAGCTTTTAATCAAATTTCAAATAATGCAGGAATGTTAAGATATACTTCAGGTGGTAATTTCCAAATCCCTTTAGTGATTCGTGGTCCTGGTGGAGTTGGTCGGCAATTAGGTGCAGAGCACTCTCAGCGCTTAGAGTCTTATTTTCAGTCTATACCTGGTTTAAAGATGGTTGCATGTTCTACTCCTTACAATGCTAAAGGCTTATTAAAATCAGCAATCCGAGATAATAATCCAGTTATCTTTTTCGAGCATGTACTTTTATATAATTTAAAAGAAAATATTCCTGATATTGAATATTTTATACCTTTAGATAAAGCAGAATTAGTAAGAGAAGGTAGTGATATTACTATCTTAACTTATTCTAGAATGCGCTATCATGTTATGGAGGCTGTAGATATACTTGTAAAAGATGGCTTTAATCCTGAGGTCCTAGACTTAATTTCTTTAAAACCTATTGATATAAAAAGTATTGTTATTTCTTTAAAGAAAACGAATAGGTTATTAATTGTCGAAGAATGTATGAAAACAGGAGGAATTGCTGCAGAAATTATTGCTCAAATTAATGATAATTATTTTGATTTATTAGATGCTCCTATTGTTAGACTATCTTCTCAAGATATACCTACACCTTATAATGGTAATTTAGAAAAAGTAACTATAATTCATCCTCAACAGATTATAAACTCTGTGAGAATGTTACTTAGATAAAAATTTTCTAAATATTTATAAGATAAAAATCATAATTACATTATTTTATTCTTTAATTTATGATTTTTATATTTATTAAAAATTCATTTCTGCGCTTTGTACTTTTTCCCATTGCTTTTTCTTTAAAACAAAGAATATTTGTGCTAATGTAACAGTGATAAAGAATATAATCATTCCTATAATTCTATTTGGGCTTTGTAATACAACTTCTGTTTCAGTTTGACCAAAACCTCCAACATTAGGATCGTATGTTAAATTATCATTTGCATTAATATAATTTCCTTCTTTAATTTTTATTTCTAATCCTTTTGGTATTTTTTCTGTATATGTTTCACCATTACTTTTTATTATATCTATATCAAAAGCACCATTTAATGATTCAGTAATTTTTGTAATTTTTCCGTCGTAAGATGCATTGATTGGATTATTATTTGACTTATCTCCAGTTGGATAAATTTGTCCTCTTCCTCTATTTGCTCCTACGTATATTGGGTATTTTAAAAAATATATGCTCTTATCTGTATTTGGATCTGGTGATAAAATTGGAAATATTATTTCTTGATTATTATTACCTGGAATAGGTCCAACGACTAAAATATTATCTTGTAACGTACTGTAAGGTTGAATATAAGTATTTTTTGTTTTTTCTTTTAGTTCATAAGATAATAATTGTTTAGGAGCTAGTTTAAAACCCTTTGGTAATATCATGACTGCTCCTGTATTTAATGCACCTGTATTTCCTGTGCCTGAAATTTGTTTAATATCAGAATTATATGGTATTGTAACCTTTGCTTCAAAAATAGTATTTGGTAAAATAGATTTAGGTATCTCAATTGATACAGGTTTTTGTGCTAAATGACAATTAGCACAAACTATACGTCCTGTTGCTTCTCTGGGATTCTCATATCCTTGTTGTGCATATATAGGAAATGCTTTTACATGTAATGTATTTATGTTTATTATACTAAAAACACTCAAAAAAATAATAATAATTTTTTTTAGATAAGTTAAATTCATATTTATATAGTTATTTCACTAAAAGTTAGTATTTATGTTTTGTATTTATAATAACATTCTATATTTATTATTAATCATAAATATTCATTTTTAGTTAATTTTGTTATCTTTTTAAAGTTTTTAAAATTAAAATACCGCCAAAATATAAAGCTAAAATAGCTAATGACATAAAAATTTGAGTTATAGGATCAGTAGAAGGAGTAATAACAGCCCCAATGATTGTAGAGATAAATATAATATATTTCCAATATTGTAACATATTATTGGATGATAGAATATTAAAAAAACCTAATAGTAGTTGTATTACAGGTATTTGAAAAGCAAGGCCGGTGCTGAATGATAGTAATAAAATGAAATTAAAATATTCTTCAAATGACCATATTGGTTCCACGATATCTGAACCATAATTTATTAAAAAGTTTAAAGCTGCTGGAATTAATATTATATATGAAAACATAATACCTAAAAAAAATAGACAAATAGATGTTATTAGTGTAGGTATTAAATATTTAGCTTCTTTATTTGTAAGACCGGGTAAAATAAAAAGAATTATTTGGTAAATGGCAAAAGGACTACTAAAAACTATTCCAGCATATATAGACATTTTTATTGAAACAAATATATATTCTCCAGGAGCTAATTGCAAAAATTTAATACCTAATGCTGGTTCTTGAAGAATAAATGAAATATTCTTTATATTTATTAAGCATAGTGCTGTTATTATACAAAATATTATAAGAACTATAAAAAATCTTTTACGTAGTTCTTCTAAATGTTCTAAAATAGGCATGCTTTTAGGATTATCCTGTATATATATTTTTCTCATTCTTAATTTCTTGTATTATTTTTTTAATGTGTATAAGTATATAAGTATTACAAAATTTATCTTTATTCATGGTAGTTTTATGATTTAATTATATTATATTAATAATTTTGTATATCATAATTAATAATTTTACGAAATTTAAGATATCTTTTTATTTTGATAACATAATAATTTCTAATTAGATATCTTGAAATAAGGATATATTTTTATATGATTGTTAAAGCGAACAGTGGAAGTCCGTTAGTTGAGCCAAAACTTTACCAGACAGTATCTATTTCAAGTATTGCACAAGCAGAACAGCAAGATAGATTTTTACAATTAGGAGAATTAAATCAATTAGTTTCTTTTTTTAATTCAGGTAGTAAACGTTTAAGAATTGCTGATATTTTAGCTAAAAATGCAAATTTCTTAGTTTCAAAAGCAGCGGATAAAATATTTGTAGGTGGATCTCCTATTTCATATTTAGAAAGACCACAAGCTGCATTTTTAGATATTTATTCATCTAATAATACAAATATAGGGAAAGAGCTTCTGGGTAATGCCTCTAGTAATTTATTTGAGAATTTATCTAATTCTTTATTCAATGCTGATGATTCTTTACCCCCAGGATTTAAGCCTATTAGTGTAGTTCGATATGGCCCTGTACGTATGAAAAAATCATTACGTGATTTAGATTGGTTTTTAAGATATCTAACTTATGCTATTGTTACAGGAGATACTAATCTCTTATCTGTTAATATACGTGGTTTAAGGGAGTTAATTGATAATGCTTGTTCTAGTGCAGCAGCCATTGTTGCTTTGCGAGAAATGCGTAAATTATCTATCAATATATTTGATAATGATATAGAGGCAAAACAGTTAGTACAGGAATATTTTAATGTTGTTATTTCTGAGTTTGAGGCTCCTAGTTTAAGTGATAAATTAAGGAAACGTGAATCTCATGATTTACAAGGATTACGTTTACCTCAAATTTATATGAATGCAGGTTTGTCTATTCAAAAGTTTGTAATGAAAAGTAGTTTCTCTATAGATGAAAAAATTATAGTTATACAAGCATGTTATAGACAAGTTTTTGAAAGAGATATCTCTAAAGCTTATAATCTAAATTTATCAGACTTAGAATCTCAAGTAAAAATAGGTCAATTATCTGTTAAAGAATTTATTCGTTCTTTAGCAAAATCATCTATTTATCGCAAGCAGTTTTATGAGCCTTTTGTTAATAGTCGTGTATTAGAGTTAGCTTTTAGGCACTGCTTAGGTAGAGGACCAAGTTCAATAGAGGAATTTCAAAAATACTTTTCTGTTTTATCAAATAGAGGATTAGATGGTTTAATAGATAGCTTAATTAACTCAGATGAATATGCAGATTATTTTGGAGAAGAAACAGTTCCTTATCTTCGCAGCTTAGGTGAAGAAGCTCTAGAATCTAAAAATTGGGGAGCTCAAATTAGATTGTTTAATTATAGTGCTGTCTTTAGGAAAATACCTGAATTTATTACTTTATTTAGTGATTATAAGCAAAGTTTACCTGATCAGCATCCTTATGGTTTAAGTAATGATCCATTATCTATTCAGTTTGGGGCAATTTTTCCGAATAATTTAGTTAATTTAAAAATTAAATCTGCATTTTTTACTAAGGATACACGTAGAATTTTATTAAGATGTGGTCCGAGTATATATAACCAAATTAGTAGGCCTGATTTACGACAATTAAATCCTGGTTCTTTAGGCCCTAAGGTCTTTAATTTAATTACAAATAAAGAAACTAAATTTGAAAGTATTGATACAATTATTAAGGCTTTATATTTAAGAGTTTTTGGTAGATTAGTTTATCAAGAAGAATTATCTAATTTAGTGAAATTTGAAAATCAGTTTAGAAATCAAGTAATTTCTATTCGTAGCTTTATTCGTCTAATTGTTAAATCAAATCTTTTTCGTTCCTTATATTGGGATCCTTTTTATATCTGTAAAGCTATAGAGTATATTCATAATAAATTAATTGGTAGACCTACTTATGGAAGACAGGAGATTAACCAGTATTTTGATATAGCATATAAAAAAGGTTATTATAGCATGGTTGATTCTATGATAGATAGCCAAGAGTATATTGAATCATTTGGAGATAATATTATTCCATATGAAAGGTATATTACTTCATCTACAGCATTATCAAGAAATTTATTTACTAAAATAAATAAGTCTAAATTTGAAAATATTTATAATAATAATGAAACTATTAATAAAACTAATTTTGTAATTTTAGGAGAAATTAAAGAAAAAAGAAGTTTAAATAATATAATTCAAAGGATTAATCAAGGAGTAAGTCAACGTAGAGATCAAACTAAAATTTTTAAAATAATTAGTAATGTTACCAGTGATGGTAGAATTCAAGTTTTAAGAGCAATTTATCGTCAGTTATTTGAGCGTGATTTAAATAGTTTTACTATTGGTGATGAATTTTATAATTTAGAAAAAACATTTCTTGTAGGAGATCTCACTGTTCAGCAGACTATTGAAAAGTTAGGCTCTTCATTACTATACAGAAAAGAGTTCTATCAGCCTCATCCTAATACAAAAGTTATTGAATTAGGTACGAAGCATTTTCTTGGTAGAGCACCGAATAATCAAGCAGAAATAAGGTATTATAATCAAATTTTAGCATCTCAAGGTATATCATATTTTATTTCTATTTTAGTAAATAGTTCTGAATATAATATTGTTTTTGGATCAGATATTGTACCATATCGTCGTTTTCCAACATTACCTGCAGCTAATTTCCCTAATACGGAAAAATTATATAATACTTTTACTAAACAAAATGAAAGTATTATTGTTCCAAGCTTTAAATAGTGATTATGCTACTAAACTTTCTTGTTTTAGTACTTTTTCTTTTTTTTATTTATATATAAGATGAAAGAATATTATCTTTTGTTTTATTAATACAAATTATATTATATGATGTATAATTTTTATTAAATGTATTATTATCAAGTATTAGTATTAACAATTTAAGAATGGTTGATAGTTTATATTTATAAACTATCAATATTACAATTATGAATATTAAATAACTTGAGGAGTTTTGTTCATGAGTATTGTTACTAAATCAATTGTAAATGCAGATGCAGAGGCAAGATATTTAAGTCCTGGTGAATTAGAAAGAATAAAAAGCTTTGTTTTGTCTGGTAAAAGACGGTTAAGAATTGCTCAAATATTAACGGATAATCGTGAGCTAATTGTTAAACAGGGTGGACAACAGTTATTCCAAAAACGTACAGATGTTGTATCACCTGGAGGTAATGCTTATGGTGAGGAAATGACAGCGACTTGTTTACGTGATTTAGATTATTATTTACGTTTAGTTACTTATGGTATTGTTGCTGGTGATGTTACCCCAATTGAAGAAATAGGTTTAGTTGGTGTAAAAGAAATGTATAATTCATTAGGTACACCTATTTCTGGTGTAGCAGAAGGTGTTCGATGCATGAAAACTATTGCTTGCTCTTTATTATCTGGTGAAGATTCTGCAGAAGCCGGTTTTTATTTTGATTATACATTAGGTGCTATGCAATAATTTTCTTATTGCATCTCTTTATGTTTATTTGAAAATTTAAATATGAATATTGAAATTATTGATTAAGGAAATAAATATTATGCAAGATGCTATTACTTCTGTAATTAATACAGCGGATGTTCAAGGAAAATATTTAGATGATAATTCTTTAGAAAAGTTACGAGGGTATTTTCAAACAGGCGAATTAAGAGTTAGAGCTGCTGCTACTATTGCAGCTAATGCAGCTACTATTATTAAAGAATCTGTTGCAAAAGCTTTATTGTACTCTGATATTACGAGACCTGGTGGTAATATGTATACAACAAGAAGATATGCTGCCTGTATCAGAGATTTAGATTATTATTTAAGATATGCTACATATGGTATGTTAGCTGGAGATCCATCTATTTTAGATGAGCGTGTTTTAAATGGTTTAAAAGAAACATATAACTCTTTGGGTGTACCTATTGGTGCAACAATTCAAGCAATTCAAGCAATGAAGGAAGTAACTTCATCTTTAGTAGGTATAGATGCTGGTAAAGAAATGGGTTTATATTTTGATTATATTTGTTCTGGATTAAGTTAATATTATATAATAATGATTTTAAATTAGAAATAATTAAATTATATTATTTCTAATTTTTAAATCTTTAATATTTTTTAAATGTTAATTAATTATTTAAGACATTAGCTGCCTGTATTTTTGCTTTTGCTTTACGTAAATTTTGTGTAGCTTCTATTTTTTCTTTGTTTGTTTGTGCTGTTGATAATAAATTAGTTGCTTCCTCTAAATTTCTTTGTGCTTCTTCTAGATCTACTTCAGATATAGTTTCTGCTCCATTAACTAAAATAGTTAGTTGATTATTTTCAATTTCTGCAAATCCACCGAGAAGTATAATTGGTTGCCATTCTTTATTAATTTTTACTCGCATAACTCCTATATCTAATGCTGTTAATAATGGAATATGTCCAGTTAAAATACCTAATTGCCCTGTACTACTTGGTAAAATTACTTCTTCTGCATCTGCATCCCAGACAATTTTATCTGGTGCAATAATTTGTATTTTTAAACTCATAATGTTTATTATTTTAAACTTTCTGCTTTATTAATGGCTTCATCTATATCTCCAACCAAATAAAATGCTTGTTCTGGCAAGTCATCTAATTCACCTTTTAAAATCATTTGAAACCCCTTAATAGCTTCTTCTAAAGATACATACTTTCCTGGTGATCCTGTAAATACTTCTGCAACAAAAAATGGTTGAGATAAGAATCTTTCTATTTTTCTTGCTCTAGCAACTGTTAATCGATCTTCTTCTGATAATTCATCTAAGCCTAATATCGCAATAATATCTTGTAATTCTTTATATCTTTGTAACGTTGACTTAATTTGTTGAGCAGTTCCATAATGTTCTAAACCAACAATATCTGGTTGTAGCATTGTAGATGTAGATCCTAAAGGATCTACAGCAGGATAAATACCTTTAGCTGCTAAATTTCTTGAAAGAACTGTTGTAGCATCAAGATGTGCAAATGTTGTTGCAGGCGCTGGGTCAGTTAAGTCATCTGCTGGCACATATACAGCTTGTATAGATGTAATTGATCCATCTGTTGTTGATGTTATCCTTTCTTGTAATGCTCCCATTTCTGTTGCTAAAGTTGGTTGATAACCTACTGCAGATGGCATTCTTCCTAATAGAGCTGATACTTCAGATCCAGCCTGTACAAATCTAAAAATATTATCAATAAATAGTAAAACATCTTGTTTATTAATATCTCTGAAATATTCTGCCATAGTTAATGCTGTTAAGCCTACGCGCATTCTAGCACCAGGTGGTTCATTCATTTGTCCATATACTAATGCAACTTTTGAATCTGTTAATTTATCTGCATCAATTACTTTTGACTCTTTCATCTCTTCATATAGGTCATTCCCCTCTCTTGTACGTTCACCTACACCACCAAAAACAGATACACCACCATGTGCTTTAGCAATATTATTAATTAATTCCATAATTAATACAGTTTTCCCTACTCCTGCACCACCGAATAATCCTATTTTCCCTCCTCTTCTATATGGTGCTAATAAGTCTACAACTTTAATTCCTGTTTCAAAAATAGACGGCTTAGTTTCTAGTTGAGTAAAGTCAGGTGCTGCTCTATGAATAGGTAAAGATTCTGAAGATATAACATCTCCTAAATTATCAACAGGCTCACCTAATACATTAAAAATTCTGCCTAATGTTGGTATACCAACTGGTACTGTAATTGCCTTACCTGTATCTATAACTTCTGTACCTCTCTTTAAGCCTTCTGTTGAGCTCATTGCAACTGCTCTAACTTTATTATCTCCTAATAATTGCTGTACTTCACATGTAATTATATCATCAGGTCCTTGTAATTTTAATGCATTAAAGATTTTAGGCAATTTTCCTGCTGGAAATTCAATATCTAGTACAGGTCCAATAATTTGTATTACAGATCCTTTTGTTGTTGATGTAACCATTTTTATATGAATTAATTAATATAATTAAGATGTAGTCAATAGATAATATTTCTTGTTTTTATTCTTCAATATTAAAAATATAATATATTTTATTGAGTATTTTAATGATATTCAATTATTAGTATAGCATATTCATTTATATTGTTTATTTCTATTCTCTTATTATGTTGTATTTATTCTTCCTGTTGTTTTCAACCAGTTCTGTGCTTCAATATAATTATTTGGTGCTAAAGAAATTGCTTGTTCCCAATATATAGCTGCTTTAGAAAACATAGACTTAGAAATATTAATTTTATTTTGATTAGCTGCTTTTATACCTTGGTAATGATATATTACAGCTATATTATTTAATGCTTGAGGTAATTTTGAATTTAATTCTAGAGCTTGATGATAGTATTCTAATGCTTTAATATGTTCTCCATTACTTGCATAGATTAAGCCAATGTTATATAGTATATATGATCTATCATATGGATCTTCCTCTAAAAGTAAAGCTTCATAATAATATTCTAAAGCTTCTGCATACTCTCCTTCTGATTGAGCTGACATACCATCCCTATAATAGTAGAAAGCTTGTTTCTCTTCTTTACTTGTTGGTAAAATTTTTAAAATAATATCAGCTAAAATTGTAAAAGTTTTATCTATGAAATTATCATTCTTCTGTAAACGAGGCATAATAATATTTATTTCCTGACTATTTTAATTTTATAATCTATTCATAATATAATAGTATTATTCTATATAAACAAATATATTAAATCTTAATTAGATATTATAAATATGTATTGGTTTTATGATTATTTGAAATTAGATCTTATGTACAAATCTATATCCTATATATAATATAATGATAAATTTAAATTATTCTGATAAAGTGTTACATTTAAAGCAACCTAAACTACTTGGTTTATATGAGTCAAATAATTCAACCCCTAAAAAGTTATTAGATAGTCTTAATCATTCTATAGTTGATATAAGTTCTAATCAAATAAATCCAAATGTATCAAGTAAGTTTGATAAAAAACATAAAAATGATTCACATAGTGAAAAAATTTTGGATACAAAGAAAAGTAGAAGTAAAGTAAATAAAAAGAATCGAAAAGGGGTTAATGTAGAGAGAGATGATTTATTTATTACTGAAAGTAGTACTTTTAGTTTAGACACTGAATCTGTATTAAAGTCTCATAAAATAAATAAATATAAAAAAAAAGATAAATATAAATCTAATATTAATGAGAATACTTACTCTCCATTAGATATTAATAATGAAAATAATGATATTGTACTTGCTAGTCCGTTAAGTATTGAAGAGTTATCTTCCAAATTAAATATACCTGAAGCAGAAATTATTACCTATCTATTCCTCAAAGGAATCTCTGTTACTATTAATGATGTATTAGATATATCAATTGCAAAAGACGTTGCTAGAAGTTATAACTTTAATATTATAGATCAAAAATTAACAAAAGAGGTTAGTCGGTATATATCATATGATAATATAAGTTCAAAACAACAAATAAAAAGATCTCCTATTATTACAATTTTTGGTCATGTAGATCATGGCAAAACAACGTTATTAAGCGCTATCTTAAATATAAATTTAGTTAAACAAGAATCAGGTGGTATTACTCAATCTATTAATGCTTATGAAATTGAATGGCCGTATAATTTTAGTCCATATAAATTAATTTTTTTAGATACGCCAGGACATGAAGCTTTTGGAGCAATGCGATTACGTGGGGCTAAAATTACTGATATAGCTTTATTAGTAGTTGCTGCCGATGATGGTCTAAAACCACAAAGTATAGAAGCTATTAATTATATCTTAAAGATGAAATTATCTTATATAATTGTAATTAATAAAATTGATAAAAATGATATCAATTTATTGAAAATAAAAGAAGAGCTTGCTGAATATAATATTGTATGTGAACAATGGGGTGGAGATGCTAAAATTATAGAGATTAGTGCATTAACTGGAAAAAATGTAGATTTATTGTTATCTGAGATTTGCTTGACATCTCATAGTCAAAACTTTACTGCAGACCCTAATAGATTAGCTGAGGGGACAATTCTAGAAGGATATTTAGACAAAAAACAAGGTGTTATTGCAAATGCTGTTATTCAAAATGGTACGTTAAGAGTTGGAGATACAATTATTGCGGGTAATACTTATGGTAAAATAAAAAGTTTAATTAATTATAAAGGTTTTAATATTAAAGAAGCAAAACCATCCTCAATTATTCAAGCTTTAGGCTTTTCGTTAGTACCACAGTCAGGTGTTTTGTTTAAAGGTGTAAATAATGATAAAGAAGCTAAGAAGTCTATAAATAGTGCTTCTAAGAAGTTTAAAAACACATTAAATAATAATATAAAACTGCTAAATACAAGAATAACTACAGATAATAAAAATAACTTAAAGCAATTAAATATTATTATTAAAACAAATACCCAGGGTTCTCTAGAAGCAATAGTTGACTCATTTTTAAAAATTCCTCAAGGGAAAGTTCAAATTAATATAGTCTCTGCTGATTCAGGAAATATTTCTAATACGAATATTGAATTAGCATTAGCAACAAATGCTTTAATGATAGGATTCAATATTAATATTTCATCTCATGTTAATAATTTAATAAAGCAAAATAATTTAAATTTACAGGTGTTTAATATAATTTATGATTTAATAGATTACATTCAAAATCATATGTTGAATTTAATTGATCCTGAATATAAACATATTTTTATTGGTCGTGCTTTAGTTCAAACAGTATTTTATATTAATAAGAAAGCTGTAGTTGGTTGTTTAGTAAATGAAGGAAGGATGAAAAAATTTTCTCATATCAATGTATATAGGGAAGGAAATATTGTCTACGAAGGTATATTAACTTCTTTAAAACGTATTAAAGATAATGTAGAGGAAGTTTTATCAGAAAATGAGTGTGGTATTATGTGTGATTATGACTTATGGCAAAAAATGGATATAATTGAGGCTTATGATCTAAATCCTCAGGAGAAGTGTTTATAATATAAAATTATAATTTACAAGATGAAACTATAGAGTTAATTTTCATCTTATATTTTAATTTATATTAATCTTTATTTAAGAAAGGTAATAATGCTAATATACGAGCTCTTTTGATAGATTTAGTAATATGTTTTTGTTGCTTGGCATTAAGTCCTGTCGAGCGTCTAGATAAAATTTTCCCTTGATCATTTATAAACTTTTTTAAGGTATCTATATCTTTATAATCTAACAGTTCATTCTTTTTATGATATTTGTATTTATTATTAGATAAATTCATATTATTGTATTTAATTATTTAATTTCTTTAAATTGTTTATGAGAGTTACAATAAGGACAATATTTTTTGAGCTCTAATCTTGTAGGGGTATTTCTTTTATTTTTTGAGCTAGTATAACGGAAGATACCTTTTTTTCTTTTTATTGTATTGATATTTCTACATGAACATTCTAAGGTAATTACTACACGAGATCCTTTATTTTTAGCCATTTTAAGTATTATAAAATAATAGATTTATATCTAATTATGTCATATTTTTGTATGAAGTATCAACTAAAATTTATTTTATTTTATATGGTATTGTATATATTTAAATACTAATGTTATAATTGTTTCAAATAAATTTTAGAATAAAAGTTTTATTCTACTTAATATTTCTAATATTTTATACATTAATTGTATGTCAATAAATTTATCTGCTATTAAAAGAGATCAGCTTACTTTAAGAAATCGTTCACAAAATAAAAAATATAAATCAGCTATAAAAAAGTCTATTAAAAGATATTTACTCAACCTAGATGATAATAAAAATTTGTTAAATAATTTATCAATAGTTTATAAAACAATAGATAAGGCAGTGAAAAGAGGAGTATTGCATAAGAATAAGGGAGCTCGTACGAAAGCAAGATTAGCCAAAAAAAATAATCATAAATAAGAAAAGTTAAATTAATAATTAATTATAAAATATGTTTATGATTTATTTCGATTTATTATATTCAAGTTAAATAATGCAAAGTAATAACATAATAGCCTATATATTTAAAAAAGACTTATTTAATAATATAATAAGTACAAATTTTTATTAATTACATTTATGGGTTATTTATAATGTTAATTATTGGGAGTTCTTAATGTCAAAAAAAGAAATTTCTATATCTATAATTCCTGATCTTGCAGAAATTCAAAGAAAAAGTTTTCGATTATTTTTAGAAGAAGGTTTAGTTGAAGTTTTAGATTCTTTTCCAGTTATAACTGATCCTACATGTAAACTAGAATTACAGTTTTTTGGTAAAGATTATAAGTTAAAATTTCCTCGTCATAGTGTTCGAAAAGCTAAAAGTCGTGATAGGACTTATAGTGCACAAATTTATATTCCATGCAAATTAACTAGAAGAGATACAGAGTTTATAAAAAAAAATAAAGGTTTTACTAATTTATCAAGATTAAATAATCAAGATAGTTATAAAAAATATAAGAAGCGCCAAGTATTTATTGGTGATTTACCTTTAATGACTAATCGAGGCACTTTCATTATATCCGGTATAGAAAGAGTTATCATAAATCAAATCGTTCGAAGTCCTGGTATATACTATAAAAAAGAATTAGATAAGAATGATAAGCCTATTTATAGTGCAAGCTTAATCTCTAATAGAGGATCTTGGTTAAAATTTGAGATTGATGTTAAAAATCAAATCTGGGTAAAAATTGATAAAAACCATAAGGTTAATGCTTATATTTTTCTAAGAGCAATTGGTTTACAAATTCAAGATATTAAAAATAAATTAAATAAATATTCTTTTTTAATTAGTGCATCTAACTTGTATGAAAAAAAAGAGCTTATTAAAGAGATTGGTAAATTATCTGTTGAAGAAGTAACTGATGAAGAAGCTTTGTTAATTGTTTATAATAAATTAAGGCCGAATGAACCTTCAACTATTATAGTTGCTAAGCAAATGCTGTACTCTCGCTTTTTTGATCCTAAAAGATATGATTTAGGAGAGGTTGGTAGACATAAGATTAATAAAAAATTAAATTTAAAAATTCCTAATAGTTTCAGAGTTTTATCGCCTCAAGATATTATTGTTGCAATTGATTATTTAATTAATATTAAAGAGCAAAATATCGGTACTTTTGATGATATAGATCATTTAGGTAATAGAAGAATTCGTTCTGTAGGTGAATTATTACAAAATCAGATACGCATAGGTCTTAGTCGATTAGAAAGAATTGTAAGAGAGCGTATGATAATTTGTGAATCTGATTCATTAAGCTTATCTAATTTAGTAAATCCAAAACCTTTAATGGCTTCTATACGTGAATTTTTTGGTTCCAGTCAATTATCTCAATTTATGGATCAAACGAATCCTTTAGCTGAATTAACTCATAAAAGACGAATTAGTGCTTTAGGCCCCGGCGGTTTAAATAAAGATCGTGCAGGTTTTGCTGTGAGAGATTTACACCCTAGTCACTATGGGCGTATTTGCCCTATTGAAACCCCAGAAGGTCCTAATGCAGGTTTAATAGGTTCTTTAAGTCTTTATGCTAAAGTTAATAAATATGGTTTTATTGAAACGCCTTGTTATAAAGTAGATAAAGGTAAAGTTTTAAATGATAGTGATCCAATATATATTACAGCAGATGAAGAGGATGATTTAAAAATTGCACCTGCTGATATTTTAATTGATGATGATAATATGATTAAACATGAAACTATACCTATTAGATATAGGCAAGAGTTTACTTCTTCTGTTAGAAAGCAAGTTGATTATATTGCAGTATCTCCTATCCAGGTAATATCTGCAGCTACTTCTCTTATACCTTTTTTAGAGCATGATGATGCTAACAGAGCTCTAATGGGCTCTAATATGCAACGACAAGCAGTACCACTATTATATCCTGAGAAACCTATAGTTGGAACAGGATTAGAATCTAAAATAGCTAGAGATTCTGGTATGGTTATTATTAGTAGAACTGCGGGTATAGTTAATTATGTTTCTGGTGTGAAAATAGGTATACAAGATATAGAGGGGCAGATTATACATTATCGATTAAAAAAATACTATAGGTCTAATCAAGATACATGTATTAATCAACGTTCAATAGTATGGCCAGGTGAAAGAATAAAAGAAGGTCAAATTATAGCTGATGGAGCATCTACAGAAGCAGGTGAAATCGCTTTAGGCCGAAATATTTTAGTTGCTTATATGCCTTGGGAAGGATATAATTATGAAGATGCTTTTTTAATAAGTGAAAATTTAGTTTATAATGATTTATATACTTCTATTCATATAGAAAGATATGAAGTTGAGTGTAGACAAACGAAGTTAGGTACTGAAGAAATAACACGTAATATTCCTAATGTAAGTGAATCTTCAATAAGTATGTTAGATAAGAATGGTATCATTTCTGTAGGTTCTTGGGTAGATTCAGGAGATATCTTAGTAGGAAAAATTACTCCTAAAGGTGAATCAGATCAGTTGCCAGAAGGTAAACTGTTAAGAGCTATATTTGGTGAAAAAGCAAGAGATGTAAAAGATACTTCATTACGTTTACCAAATGCTGCTAAGGGTAGAGTTGTAAATGTAAAAGTATTTAAGCGACAAAAAGGCGATGAATTACCTCCAGGTACTAATCTTATTATTCGTATATATGTTGCACAAAGTAGAAAAATTCAAGTCGGTGATAAAATGGCAGGTAGGCATGGAAATAAAGGAATTATTTCAAAAATTTTATCAAGAGAAGACATGCCTTTTTTGCCAGATGGTCAACCTATAGATATTATTCTAAATCCACTTGGTGTACCATCAAGAATGAATGTAGGACAGTTATTTGAATGCTTATTGGGTTTAGCGGGTCAATACTTACATAAAAGATTTAAAATTGTTCCATTCGATGAAATGTATGGTCAAGAGGCCTCAAGAGCATTAGTAAACCATAAATTACAGCAAGCTAGTTTTATTACAGGTAAGTCATGGCTTTTTAATAATGATCACCCCGGAAAAATGATTTTATTTGATGGAAGAACAGGAGAAGCATTTGATAACCCAATTACTGTAGGAAAAGCATATATATTAAAATTAGTTCATTTAGTAGATGATAAAATTCATGCAAGATCAACAGGTCCATATTCTTTAGTTACTCAACAACCTTTAGGTGGACGTGCTCAACATGGTGGTCAAAGATTGGGTGAAATGGAAGTGTGGGCTTTAGAAGCATTTGGTGCAGCTTACACATTACAAGAACTATTAACTGTTAAATCAGATGATATGCAGGGTAGAAATGAAGCTTTGAATGCTATTGTTAAAGGAAAGCCTATTCCAAAGCCTGGTACACCCGAATCTTTTAAAGTATTAATGCGTGAATTACAATCACTAGGTTTAGATATTGCTGTTCATAAATTAGAACTTAATGAAAATCAGGAAAATATGATAACAAATGCATATAATTATAATTCAAATAAATTAAAGTCAAAAAGTAATTTTTTAAATTTAGATAATCTATAAAAAATATATATTATATGTTAATTACTATTTTAGTTTAAATTAAGGATTTATAATTTATGACTAAGTTTGAAAATCATTTTGATTATGTAAAAATCAGTTTAGCTTCTCCTACTAAAATTCGTTCATGGGGTGAAAGGACCTTACCAAATGGGCAAATTGTAGGTGAAGTGACTAAACCTGAGACAATTAATTATCGTACATTAAAGCCTGAAATGGATGGTTTATTTTGTGAAAGAGTTTTTGGTCCTGTTAAAGACTGGGAATGTCATTGCGGTAAATATAAGAGATTTAGATATAAAGGTATTGTATGTGAAAGGTGTGGAGTAGAAATTACGGAGTCAAAGGTTAGAAGGCATAGAATGGCTTATATTGAATTGACGGCACCAGTTACTCATGTATGGTACTTAAAAGGAAGTACTAGTTATATCTCTTTAGCATTAGACTTAACTATTAAAGAATTAGAAAAGATAGTATATTTTCATTCTTATGTTGTAACTAATCCAGGTGAATATGAAAATTTACATTATAAGCAATTATTAGAGGGGTATGAGTGGAGAGCTTTAGAAGATAAATTATATCCTCAGTCTTCTAATTTATTTGGAATCGAAGCTAGTATAGGTGCTGAAGCTATTTATAAGCTTCTTAAGAATATTGATTTAAAGGGATCTATCGAAATTTTAAGAGAAGAATCCTTAAAGCCATCTAGAGCAATCAAGAAAAATTCTCCTAAATTCAATAAGAAAATGAAGAGATTAAGATTATTAGAAAACTTTGTTTCTACAGGTGCTGATCCTTCTTGGATGATTTTTTTTGTTATACCAGTAATACCTCCAGATTTAAGGCCAATGGTTCAATTAGATGGCGGTAGATTTGCTACTGCTGATTTAAATGAATTTTATAGGAGAATTATTAATCGTAATAATCGTTTAGCTAGGTTAAAAGCTATATTGGCTCCAGAGATTATTATAAGAAATGAAAAAAGAATGCTTCAAGAAGCAGTGGATGCTTTAATGGATAATGGTCGTCGTGGTAGAACAGTTGTAGGAGCTAATAATAGACCATTAAAATCACTTTCTGATATTATAGAAGGAAAGCAGGGGAGATTTCGTCAAAATCTTTTAGGTAAGAGAGTCGACTATTCTGGTAGATCTGTTATAGTGGTTGGTCCTAATTTAAAATTAAATCAATGTGGTTTACCTAAAGAAATGGCTTTAGAGTTATTTCAACCATTTGTAATTCATCGTTTAATTATGCAAGGCTTAGTAAATAATATTAAAGCAGCTAAAAAATTAATTCAAAAGAATGATGTTTTAGTGTGGGATGTTTTAGAAGAGGTAATTCATGGCCACCCTGTTTTATTAAACAGGGCTCCTACTTTACATCGCTTAGGTATACAAGCTTTTGAACCTATTTTAGTTGAAGGTAGAGCAATTAAACTACATCCTTTAGTTTGTCCAGCATTTAATGCAGATTTTGATGGTGATCAAATGGCCGTACATATTCCTCTATCTTTAGAAGCACAATCAGAAGCGAGATTATTAATGTTAGCACCTCATAATTTTTTATCTCCTGCTACTGGTTATCCTATTATTATGCCTAGTCAAGATATGGTATTAGGCTGTTACTATTTAACTACAAATAATCCGTCTTCAGATGTTGGTAACGGTCATTATTTCTCAAGTTTACAAGATGCTCTTCTTGCATATGAAAATACACAGATTGATTTACATGCTTTTATCTGGGTGCGTTTTAATACGTTATCATATGAACTTGATGACGATAATTTTATTTTAAATAAAATTATTAATGAGAAAAAAGAAAAAATGATTTATTATAAAAATAAAATTGTAAAGTTAGATAAGCACAATAAGCATTTAGTTACATATATTCGAACTACAGTTGGACGTATTTTATTTAATAAAGCAATACATGAAGCATTAATAATTGAATAAATTTTTATTTTTAGGATGTATTTTTATTATGACTGCAAATTTTTCAAAAATTTATTTTTTCAATAAAACAATTGATAAATCTGAATTAAAAAAGTTAATTACATGGGCTTTTAGAAACTACGGTATTGCTCGTGCTTCTAATATGGCTGATAAGTTAAAAGATTTAGGTTTTTATTATTCAACAAAAGCAGGTATTTCTTTAAGTTTAGAAGATTTACGTATACCACCTACTAAAAATGATTTAATTCATGAGACAATACAATCTATTTCTCATGCTGATCATCGTTATAAAAGAGGAGAAATTACAGCTGTTGAAAGATTTCAAAAAATAATTGATACCTGGAATGATGCAAGTGAAACTTTGAAAAAAAAAGTAGTTCAATATTTTAAAGATACAGATCCATTAAATTCTATATATATGATGGCTTTTTCAGGTGCTAGAGCTAATATTTCACAAGTAAGACAATTAGTTGGTATGAGGGGTTTAATGGCTGATCCGCAAGGTCAGATTATTGATTTACCTATATCTAGTAACTTCCGGGAAGGTTTAACTATTACTGATTATTTTATTTCTTCTTATGGCGCAAGGAAAGGTTTAGTTGATACTGCTTTACGTACAGCAGATTCAGGTTATTTAACTCGTCGATTAGTAGATGTTGCACAGGATATAATTATTAGAGATTATGACTGTAAAACATCTAAAGGTATCTTATTAGAGGAAATGATTGATAATCAAAAAGTTTTAATTAAATTAAAGCAATCATTGCTAGGAAGAGTTTTAGCTGAGGATTTATTTGATACTTCTTCTAATAAATTTATTGCTAAAGCTAATCAGAATATAGATCCAGATTTATCAGAAAAAATTATTCAATTAGGTGTTCGTAGTATTTTAGTACGTTCTCCTTTGACTTGTTCTGCTTTAAGGTCTGTTTGTCAATTATGTTATGGTTGGAATCTAGCACATGGCAAAATGGTGGATTTAGGTGAAGCGATAGGGATTATTGCTGCGCAATCTATTGGAGAACCAGGCACTCAACTTACAATGAGAACATTTCATACAGGTGGTGTATTTACAGGTCAATTATCTCAAAATATTATTAGTGATTATAATGGTCGATTAAAATATACTGAAAATTTACATTTAAGTAAATCAAGAACCAAGCATGGAAACTATGCAATGCTAGTTAATGCAGATTGTAATGTAAAAATTATTAGTAACAATGAAATCGAAAATAATATTAAGTTATTAAAAGGATCTTTATTGCTATTTGATGACAATGAATATATAAAGAAAGGTCAAATTTTAGCTGAATATTCTGCTAATAATAGGCTACAAACAGAAAAAGCACAAAAAACAATTGTTGCAGATTTTTCAGGTAGTGTTCACTTTGATAATATTTATAATAATAATATTGATAGTAGCTTAATTAATATCATTCAAGATAATTTAATCGTTTGGATTCTTTCTGGTCAAGTTTATGATATCCCTCATCATACTAAATTGATGATTGAAAACAACCAAATTGTTATGAAGAATAGTTTATTAGCTCGCACAGAATTATTGAGTCGTTATAGTGGGCGAATTTATTTAATAAAAAATTCTAATTTTTCAGTTATTCCTAAATTATTGGTTGTTACATCATCTAAATTATATACAAACTTAAGTGTTTCAATTAATTTATATCAAGATTATAAAAGATATATTTTAGAAGTGAATAATAAAGAAAAATTTATTTTAAAGTGCAAGCCAAATATTAAAATTATGCATCAGCAAGTAATTGCTGATATGATATCAGATTCATATAGAACGAAAACAGGTGGAATTATTAAATATTTAGACTTATTAGTTATTAAGAATAATTATAAAGATATCGATTTACATAAGGATATTTATGATATTGATGGTTCTGGTTATATATTATGGATTTCAGAAGAAACTCATGTAATCAATAAAGATGTTTCTTTATTACTTATTAATCATGGGCAATTTGTTGAAATTGGTACTGAGATTATACAAAATGTTTTTGCAAGTAATTCTGGTATTATTGAGGTAATAGAAAAAGATGGTATTGTAAGAGAAGTAATTATTAAGCCAGGCAACTTATATCTTTTGAAGAGTTATTCTGATACAGAAAAACTCGATAAACAGAGAGGCTTTTTACGTCCTGGTGAAATGATTTTTAATCAAATCTCTACAGATAAATTAGTTTATTGGGAATATATGCATGTTGTAAATAGAGACTTTATTCTATTACGGCCTGTTATTATATATTCTGTGCCTAAGAAAAATTTAGTTTTAAAATATTCCAAAAATTCTTTTGAAACAGATGTTATTAATATAAAGTTAGCGCGTAGGACTTATTTTAAAGATGGTGAAAGAGTTAAGTCCATTGCAGGAATTAATTTAATAACGACTCATTTAATTTTAGAGTTAAAAGATAGTCATACTCATTTAAAGTGTTATATGCAGTTAGAAGGCATAAATATTCAAAAAAATACACTAGAAAAACCTATATTTTTTATGAAATTTATAACAGCAGATTTTTTATCTATTAAGGATTCATACTTTAATAATAATAATGATATTTATACAAATACTCAGATTTTAGTAAAAGATAATGATTATGTTAAATCTAATACAGTTATTGCACAAACAGATATATTTTCTTGTACTGAAGGTAAAGTTGAATATATTCAGAAGACTAAAACATCTAATCGTCGTATTTTAATTGTAAATAGTTTAAATACGCATACTTTTCATATTCAAAATAATCAAGTAATTAAAGTAAGAGTAAATGATTGGGTATATATAGGTGATTATATTGCGACTAATACAATTTCTAATTTTTCTGGTAAAGTAATCTCTGTTCAAAACAAGATTGTTATTATTAGAATAGGTCAGCCTTATTTAAGTTCTACAGGTTCATTTTTACATGTATTTAATAATAGTTTAATAAAAAGAGGAGAACATTTAATTACTCTTATCTTTGAAAGGTCAAAAACAGGTGATATTGTTCAAGGTTTACCTAGAGTAGAAGAAATTTTAGAAGCTAGAAAAAAGACTGAATTATCATTAAATCCTCATATTCTTTTAGATGCAAAATTTAAGTTTTATTCCAATCAGGGTTTAAGTATTGAAGATGCAACTAGATTAAGTTTTATTGAAATACAAATGTTATTAATTAAGGAAATACAGTTGGTTTATCAGGCTCAGGGAGTAGATATTGCTGATAAACATATTGAAGTTATAGTAAAGCAAATGACCTCAAAAGTAAAAATTGAAAATGGAGGAAGTTCTGATTATTTACCAGGAGAAATGGTTGACTTGCAAAAAATTGAATCAATTAATAAGTCATTAGAACTCATAGAGAAACTAAAAGCTTCTTATCACCCGATATTATTAGGCATTACAAAGGCTTCATTAAATACAGAAAGTTTCATTTCTGCAGCAAGTTTTCAAGAAACAACTAAAGTTTTAACTGAGGCAGCTATTTCGGGTAAATTAGATTGGTTAAGAGGTTTGAAAGAAAATGTTATTATTGGTAGATTAATTCCTGCTGGTACAGGTTTTAATACTTATAATAATCCTAAGATAAATAAAGATTTTAGCCAAATATTAGAGAATAAAGATTTCTTAAATAATCATAGTACGGAAAATATGAACTCATTTTATAGCAATAGTTTTGAAGATATAATAGTTGATGATAGAACAAGCCATAAATATGGCTTAAAGAATAGTTAATATGCATATAATTTTATATAGTGATCTATTTATTTTTATGTTATCATTAACGCAATAATTAAATTTGTTGATTTTAAGTTAATAGTTAAATCGTTATATATTTACACTAAAATTATTATGTCTATTGTATCCTTAGAGGAATTATTAGAAGCTGGTGTGCATTTTGGACACCAGTCAAGAAGATGGAATCCTAAAATGTTTCCTTATATATATACAGAGCGTAATGGTATACATATTATAGATTTAGTTCAAACAGCTCAATTATTAACAGATGCATATGATTTTATAAAAAATGCATCAAAAACTGGTAAAACTTTTTTATTCTTAGGTACCAAGCGTCAAGCTGCTGGTATTATTGCTCGAGAAGCAATACGTTCTAACTCTTATTATATTAATCAGAGATGGCTTGGAGGAATGTTAACTAATTGGATTACAATTAAATCAAGGGTTGATAGATTAAAAGATTTAGAAGAGAAAGATGAGTCTGGTCTAATTAATTCTTTACCTAAAAAAGAAGCAGCTGTAATTCGAAAAGAACTTGATAAATTACGTAAGCATTTAAATGGTATTAAAAATATGAAGAAAATACCAGATTTAGTTATTATTGTTGATCAAAAAAAAGAAACTACAGCAATTCAAGAATGTATTAAATTAGGTATACCAACAGTTTGTATGTTAGATACTAATTGTAATCCAGAAATAGTAGATATTCCGATACCATCTAATGATGATGCGATTAGATCAATTAAATTAATTATTAGTAAAGTTGCAGATGCTATTTTAGAAGGCAGAAATTTATAGTATTACTATTTAAATATAGTTATTTTTTATATTAAGAAAAGAAATAAGGAGATAGAATAAATTATGATAAAAAAAATTTCTGCTGAAAATATTAAAGAGTTGCGTAGTAAAACTGGTGCCGGTATGATGGATTGTAAAAAGGCTTTGGAAGCAACAGAAGGTCAAGTTGATCTTGCAATAGAAAATTTGCGTAAAAAAGGTCTGGCATCAGCAGATAAAAAATCAAGTAGAATAGCAACAGAAGGTTTAATAGAAAGTTATATACATGCTGGTTCTAGACTAGGAGTATTAGTTGAATTAAATTGTGAAACAGATTTTGTGGCTCGTCAAATAGAATTTCAAGATTTGGCTAAGAATATTGCTATGCAGTTAGCAGCTTGTCAACTTGTAGAATATATATCTATTGATGATATACCTCAAGATGTTATTCTTAAAGAAGTAGATATTGAGTCAGCAAAAGAAGATATTGTTAAAAAAACAGAAAATTTAAGAAAACAAATTATAGAAGGAAGAATAGATAAAAGATTAAAAGAGCTTAGTTTAATGGACCAAGATTTTATAAAAAATACTGATATCTCTATTGAAGAATTAGTTAAACAGCATATTGTTTTATTAGGTGAAAACATTAAAATTAGGCGTTTTCAACGTTTTTTATTAGGTGAAGGTTTAGAGCGAAAATCTAATGATTTTGCTAAAGAGGTCTCTCAAATAATTCAAAAAGATTAAATTAAATAAGATATTATTAATACAATAATGTAAAAAATTTAGCGATATAGATATATAATTAACTATGATAGTATTATTATTTTATATATAATAAAAAACTATAATTGTAATTAATTAATTGTTAAATTTACATGTATCAAGAAACAAACCGAATTTTATTTTCATTTACTGAATTTTCTTCAGTAGAAGTAGGAAAGCACTTATACTGGAAAATAAGTAATTATGATATTCATGGTCAAGTATTTATCGTATCTTGGCTTGTTATATTTGTTTTACTCGCAATTGCTTTTATAGGTACGAGGAATTTAAAAAGAGTTCCCAGTCAGTTACAAAACTTTATGGAGTTTATTTTAGAATTTTTACAAGATATAGCAAAAAATCAGATAGGTGAGCATGAGTATAGATCTTGGGTTCCTTATATTTCGACTATATTTTTGTTTATTTTAGGCTGTAATTGGGCTGGAGCTTTAATTCCTTGGAAATTAATTATATTACCAGAAGGTGAATTAGCTGCTCCAACTAATGATATTAATACAACTGTTGCATTAGCATTATTAACTTCGATTGCTTATTTTTATGCAGGTTTAAGTAAAAATGGATTAGGTTATTTTGCTAGATATATCGAGCCAACTCCTGTATTATTACCTATTAATATTTTAGAAGATTTTACTAAGCCATTATCTTTAAGCTTTAGACTATTTGGTAATGTTTTAGCCGATGAATTAGTGGTTTCTGTTTTTACTTTATTAGTTCCAATATTAATTCCTTTACCTGTTATGATTTTAGGATTATTTGCGAGTTCTATTCAAGCATTAATTTTTTCAACTTTATCTGCTGCTTATATTGGTGAAGCGATGGAAGGGCATGGAGATCATTAATAAGCATTTATATTAAATAAATGATTGTATATATATAAATCATAAATAAAAAATTTATAATGAAGTATGTTAATTGTCTATATTTTGTAATATTATAAATATATAATTATGGATTCTATTATTGCAGCAGCTTCTGTAATTGCTGCTGGTTTATCTGTTGGTTTAGCAGCAATTGGTCCTGGAATTGGTCAAGGAAGCGCAGCAGCTAATGCTGTAGAAGGTATTGCACGACAACCAGAAGTTGAAGGTAAAATTAGAGGTACATTATTACTTAGTTTAGCTTTTATGGAATCTCTAACTATTTATGGATTAGTAGTTGCATTATCACTACTATTTGCTAATCCTTATACTGGTTAATTTATATAATACACTTAGTTTTTGTTATTAATATAAAAAACTAAGTGTTTTCTAAAGTTTATTAAATTTATTTATATTGTCTATATTTTTTATAAAAATGCATAATTTATTGTTATCATTTGCCGTACAAGCATCTAGTACAGAAACTGAAGGAGGTTTATTCGATTTTAATGCCACTTTACCTTTAATGGGTTTACAGTTTATTGCCTTAACTTTAATACTAAATGTCTTATATTATAAACCAGTTGGTAAAGTGTTAGAAGAAAGAGAAGAATATATACGGAACTGTTTAACAGCTGCTTCTGCATCATTGTTAAAAGCTGACGAATTAACCTGTAAATATGAACATGAGCTGGCTGAATCGCGTAAAAATGCACAAAATGTTATAAAAAATGCGCAAAATGAGGCGCAAGTTTTAGTATCAGATAAAATTAAAGAAGCTAAGCAAGAAACAGAAAGCTTGCTTCAAAATGCATATAATCAATTAAATATTCAAAAAGAAAAAGCTTTTAAAAGTTTAGAAGAACAAGTAGATATTTTAAGTGATCAAATACAGCTAAAGTTACTAGATAATTGATAAGGAACTAAATTATCTTTATAAAAAAATAACTTAATAGAAAAATTAGGATACTAAATATGCAAATTTTAAATTTAATAAGTGAAAAGTATTTAAATAATAGCATTAGTTTTAATTCTAACTTTTTAGAGTCTAATGTATTAAATATTGTTCTTTTGTTATCGGGTTTAATATATGTCCTAAAGCAGTTTTTAGGTTCGATCTTATCATTAAGGCAAGAAAAAGTTTTATTTGCAATTAATGAGTCTGAAGAACGTTTAAAACAAGCTAATGTTAGATTAGGTGAAGCTGAAAAGCAACTAGTACAAACCCAAATAATTATTGATCAAATTATTAAAGAAGCACAAATTACTGCAGAAAAAGTACGTCAATCTATATTAGAGCAAGGTAAATTTGATATTGAAAGGTTAACTGTATCCAGTAAAGCAAGTATAAAATACGCTGAAAATCAGGTTAAGCAGCAAATTCAGCAGCAAATTATATCTTTGGCAATTAAAAAAGTAACGAAAAAACTGAAAACCCAAATGACTTCAGCTATGCAGGTAAAAATTATAGATAATAATATTATGCAGCTTAAGGGTGATATAATTATATGAGTAGTAACAATATTATCGACAAAATATCTATTCCTTATGCTGAGGCTTTGTTAAGCCTAGCCAAAGATAATAATTTTATCTCAGAAGCTGAACAAAATTTATTATTTATTTCTACTACTTTATCTAATTCTAGGGATTTACAATTATTTTTAGCCAATCCTCTAATAAATGTTTTGGTTAAAAAGAAAGTTATAACTAATTTATTTAAAGGTGATATAAATAATTTTATCTTAAATTTTTTATTAGTATTAATAGATCGCCGTAGAATCCCTTTATTGCTTACAATAATTAATAAATATCTAGAATTAACTTATAAATTAAATGCTATAATAATTGTTGAATTATTTACCTCGATTGAATTCAGTAAGACTCAGCAAGAAGTTCTTATTGATACAATTAAAGACATTACTAATAGTAGAAATGTTAAATTAGTTATGACTGTAGATTCGAGTTTAATCGGAGGATTTATTATAAAAATAGGATCTAAAGTAATTGATGCTAGTTTAGCTGGCAAATTAAGAAAAATATCTTTTTATCTTAACGGAAGTTAAATAAATATGAATAATATGTATATTAATTTAAACATTTTAAATAAAAATCTATAAAACAAAAAATATGGTAGATATTAGACCAGATGAAATTAGTAATATTATACGTCAGCAAATAGATAAATACAATCAAGATTTAGAAGTTGCTAATGTTGGAACAGTTTTACAAGTTAGTGATGGTATTGCACGTGTTTATGGCTTAGATGAAGTAATGGCAGGAGAGCTTTTGCAATTTGAGGATTCAGATCAAACTATAGGTATTGCTCTAAATTTGGAAACTGATAATGTAGGTGTTGTATTAATGGGCGATGGTAGAAATCTTTTAGAAGGGAGTTCAGTTAAATCTACTGGTCAAATTGCTCAAATACCAGTTGGTGATAATTTCTTAGGAAGGGTTGTTAATCCTTTAGCTAAACCTATTGATGGTAAAGGATCTCCTAATACAACAGAAACTCGTTTAATAGAATCATATGCTCCAGGTATTATTGGTCGTCAATCTGTATGTGAGCCTCTTCAGACAGGTATTACAGCTATTGATGCAATGATTCCTATTGGTAGAGGACAAAGAGAATTAATAATTGGAGATAGACAAACGGGGAAAACAGCAGTAGCATTAGATACTATTATTAATCAAAAAGGTCAAGACGTAATTTGTGTTTATGTAGCTATAGGTCAAAAAGCTTCTTCTGTAGCACAAGTTGTTTCTGTATTAGAAGAAAAAGGTGCATTAGATTATACCATTATTGTTGCTGCAAATGCAGATGATCCAGCAACTTTACAGTATATTGCGCCTTATACAGGAGCAGCTTTAGCAGAATATTTTATGTATAAAGGTAAAGCGACTCTAGTTATTTATGATGATTTAACTAAGCAAGCTCAAGCATATCGCCAAATGTCTTTATTATTAAGACGACCGCCTGGTAGAGAAGCATATCCTGGTGATGTTTTTTATTTACACTCAAGGTTATTAGAAAGAGCAGCAAAGTTAAATAAAGATTTGGGTGGTGGTAGTATGACTGCATTGCCAATAATAGAAACACAAGCTGGTGATGTTTCTGCTTATATTCCAACAAATGTAATCTCTATAACTGATGGACAGATATTTTTATCAGGAGATTTATTTAATTCTGGTATTAGGCCAGCAATTAATGTAGGTATATCAGTATCTCGTGTAGGTTCTGCAGCACAAATTAAAGCAATGAAGCAGGTTGCAGGTAAACTAAAGTTAGAACTAGCCCAATTTGCTGAATTAGAAGCCTTTTCTCAATTTGCTTCAGATTTAGATAAAGCAACTCAAAATCAATTAGCTCGTGGTCAAAGATTAAGAGAAATTTTAAAACAAGCACAAAATTCTCCAATTCTTGTACATGATCAAGTAGCTATGATTTATGCGGGTATTAATGGATATCTTGATAGTATTGATATAAATAAAGTGAAAGATTTTATAATAGCATTAAGAGAAGATTTAAATAATTCAAAACCAGAGTTTTCAGAAAGTATTCGTAATACAAAAAAACTAAGTTCTGAATCAGAAGAGTTATTAAAACAGTCAATACAGGATGTAAAGCAGGCATTATCTGTATAAAATAAGCAAATTTTTTATCTTTTTTAGGATAGTATATTATAAATGATCTAAATAGCTATCCTAATTTATTTTTTTATTTTAAGATGTTATAAAATCATATCCATATTCTTCTATTTTTTGTGCTGTTGTTGAATTGCCTGTATAAATAATTTTACCATTTTTCATAATATGTATATAATCTGGTATTATATAATCTAATAGTCTTTGATAATGTGTAATTAATATAAGTGAATTATGTCTATTTTTTTGTTTATTAATATTATTAGAAATACTTTTTAATGCATCAATATCTAATCCAGAATCTATTTCATCTAAAATTGAAAGTATACTTGTAAATAATGACATCTGTAAAATCTCATTTTTCTTTTTTTCCCCACCTGAAAATCCTTCGTTTACATTACGATTAAGAAATGCTGGATCCATATGTATATTTTGTATTTTTTTATTAATAAGATCAAAGAATGATAAAGGATCTAATTGTGGCTCTTTATTGGCTTTTTTTATAGAGTTATATGCTAATCTTAAAAAGTCTGCATTACTGACTCCAGGTATTTCTATTGGATATTGAAAACCTAAAAAGATACCTTTATGAGCTCTTTCATCAGGTTCTAAAGAGGTTATATTTTCTCCTTTTAGAATAATGCTTCCTTGAGTTATTTTATAATTAGGGTGACCTGCAATAACTTTAGCTAATGTACTTTTACCAGATCCATTTTTACCCATAATAGCATGTATCTCTCCTTCATTTATAGATAGATTTAATCCATTAATAATCTTTTGGTTATCTATGCTAACATATAAATTATTTATAGTTAAAATATTCATTTTATTCATAAATTTATTAACCTATTGTTCCTTCTAATTTTAAATTAAGTAAACGATCTGCCTCCATTGCAAATTCCATTGGCAATTCATTTAAAATTTCCTTACAAAAGCCATTTATCATTAAACTTACTGCATCTTCTATATTAATTCCTCTTTGTAAAAAATAAAATATTTGTTCTTCTCCAATTTTAGAGGTTGAAGCTTCATGTTCAACTTTACTGTACGGATTTTGTACTTGTATATAAGGGAATGTATTTGCTTTGGCACGATTACCCAACAGTAAAGAATCGCACTGAGAGTAATTACGAGAGTAGTATGATTTAGGTCCCATTTTTACTAATCCACGATAACTATTTATTGAGTGTCCAGCAGATATTCCTTTAGATAAAATTTTACTTTTTGTATATTTACCAATATGTATCATTTTACTTCCTGTATCTGCTTGTTGATAATTATTAGTTAATGCAATAGAAGAAAATTCACCTGTTGAGTAATCTCCTAATAAAATACAGCTTGGATATTTCCATGTAATAGCTGAACCTGTCTCTACTTGTGTCCATAAAATTTTAGAGTTATTGCCAATACAAATTCCTCTTTTTGTTACAAAGTTATAAATACCCCCCTTTCCCTTAGAATCTCCTGAGTACCAATTTTGTACGGTAGAGTATTTAATAGTTGCATTTTCTAATGCTATTAATTCTACTATTGCAGCATGTAATTGGTTTGTATCAAATTGAGGTGCTGTACAGCCTTCTAAATAGCTAACATAACTATTTCGATCTGCTATAATTAACGTTCTTTCAAATTGTCCTGATTCTTTGTTATTTATACGAAAATAAGTTGATAATTCTAGTGGGCAATGAGTATCAGGAGGAATATAGCAAAAGGATCCATCACTAAATGTCGCTGAGTTAAGAGCAGCATAAAAATTATCTCCAATAGGTACAACAGATCCTAAATATTTTTGAATTAAATTAGGATATAATTTAATTGCTTCACTAATTGAACAAAAAATTATTCCATGTTCAGCCAATTCTTTTTTAAATGTTGTAGCTATAGATACACTGTCAAAAACTGCATCGACAGCAACATTACTAAGTTTTTTTTGCTCATTTAATGGTATGCCTAATTTTTCAAATGTTTCTAAAATTTGTGGATCTACTTCATCCAAATTCTTTAATGTTTTTTTATACTTAGGTATAGAATAATATAATATATTATCGTAATTTATCTTAGAGTAAAATAATTTACTCCATTCAGGCTCATTCATTTTTATCCACTTCTCATAAGCTCTGATTCTAAATTTTTTTAAATATTCAGGCTCTTTTTTATTTTTTGAGATTAAATTAATAATACCTATATTTAAACCCTTTGGAAAATATTCTGAATCGATATCAGTATGAAAACCATATTTGTATGATTGATTAATAAAATCTTTTAAATCTATTTGTGATTTATTATTATATATTTTTTCTGTCATAATTTATATTAATTTTAGTCAATTAAATATTATATAAATTTTTATTAATATATACTCTATAGAGAATCTTAAGATCTAAGTCATTCTATTCTTATTAATGTTTATATTAGTTACTTGTAAAAATGTTTTATTAAAATTTCTCTGTTCCATAAATTAGTTGATATATTATATGTATCACTTAAAATATTTAATATATATTTATTAATGAGTTGAGATATAATAATATTTAATTTATAAAAAGAATTATATTTAAGTTGAATAGAGTAATATAAAGTATCTAGATTATAGACCATTCTTTCTAAAAATTGTGATGTAAATGATATGACTATAATAAATAGATTTCTCTGCTTAGAAGGGAATAAATCTATCTGTTGTAAATATTTTAAAAAGAATAAAATAATAGATTCATATTTAGTACTTATTAATAATATTGTAATTATTTCGATATATATTATATGGATAGTAAATGCTTTAATGATAAATGTTGGAATTGAGTAGCAAATAAATAAAATAATTATTTCATTTAATAAATAAGTATTATAAAAAAAAGAAAATCTCTTTATTTTATATGGTATATAATAATATTGATAAAACTGAGAATTTACTAATTTTTGATAATAATTTGGGTGAAAAAATATACTATAGATTGGTATTAAAAAAAAAAGATATCTTTTTTGTATAAACAATAATTTATTGTTTAATCTAGATATTATAAAAATAAATAAATAAATAAATAAAATTAAGTTATAGATTATATTTAAATTATTTATATAAGGAATAACAATAAGTAATAAATATATAAAGGATATTTTATAATTAAGATTTATCTTATGAAATCTTGTTATAGGTGAATTTAAGTATTGACTATAAAATGATAAATGTGATAAATTCATGGAAGGTGATGACAATATGAATGTATATTTAGATATATATGATTTTATTGGGTAGATGGCGAAATTGGTATACGCATCACACTCAAAATGTGGCAACTTTAGTTATGAGGGTTCAAGTCCCTCTCTACCCATCATATTTATTAATATACTCTATATTATTAATTATATATTTGTTTAGGAATATTTTGATTATGAGTTTATTGGTTATAGGTAGTACTGGAACTTTAGGTCGACAAGTTGTTAGAAGAGCTTTAAATGAAGGGTTTCAAGTTAAATGTCTTGTTAGAAATTTTAGAAAAGCTTCTTTTCTAAAAGAATGGGGAGCTCAACTTATTTATGGTGATTTAGCATTACCTGAAACTATTCCAATGACTTTTTATGGTATAACAGCAATTATTGATACATCCACATCCAGAGCAAATGATTTATATAATATAAAACAGATAGATTTGATTGGCAAATCTATTTTAATAGAAGCGGCTAAAAAAGCTAAAATTAAACATTATATATTCTTTTCTATTTTAAATGCTTATAAATATCCCAATATACCATTAATAAATTTAAAATTATTAATTGAAAATAAGTTAATAAAATCTAATTTAGATTATACAGTTTTTTGTTTGTCAGGCTTTTTTCAAGGTTTAATAAATCAATATGCGGTACCTATTTTAGATCAAAAATCTATTTGGGTTACTGGAGAGTCAACTGCAATCTCTTATATTAATACTCAAGATATTGCAAAAATTGCTATTAAAAGTTTATCAATTATTCAATCTAAAAATAAAATTTTACCTTTAATAGGTAATAAAGCTTGGAATTCAACTGAAATTATTAACTTATGTGAAAGAATATCCGGTAAGCGGGCTAAAATTTCAAAAATTTCTATTTTTACTTTAAAAGTTTTAAGGCAGATAACTAATTTATTTGAATGGACTTGGAATATTTCTGACAGATTATCTTTCATTGAAGTTTTATCTAAAGGAGATAGCTTTAATACTTCGATGGAAGAAACATTAGCTATTTTAAAATTAGATCGTAACGAAATTGAACTATTAGAAAATTATTTTGAAGAATATTTTCAAAAAATTATGAATAAATTAAAGCAGTTAAACTATAAAACACTTAATGAATCTGATAAGAATCAAAAGTTAGATTTTTGAGATCAACAATTAAATTTTTATATTTTTATTAATATAATATAAGAATTAAAAAATTATATTATAATTAATTAATTTAAATTTTACTAAAATATTATAATAAAAAAAAATAATTTCATAAATCAATTATTCTTTTTTTATATATACTAATTATAGACATATATTACTATAATCTAAGGAATTATTTTATGCTAACTTTAAAAATATTTGTTTATACAACTGTTATTTTTTTCATATCGTTATTCTTTTTTGGTTTTTTGTCTAATGACCCTTCAAGAAATCCAAATAGAAAAGATTTAGAATAATGATAATTATCATTATTTATAATTAAATAAAGAAACATTAGCATCTTAATTAGATGCTATTATTGATTTATATTCTATAGGTTTAGTTAAATAGATGAACTTGTTCTTATATATGATGTAAATACTATCATTAAATATTTATTATTTTTTTTTAAAAAACTAACTGATATATTTATATTTTTATTAATAAAATAAATATATTCAGAGCAACTTATAGAATAATTTTTCAGCTTAGATTGAAGTTTTATTACATACTCTTCTATGAATTCTATATGATATGATTGTTCTAATTTATTTATATAATTATCTAAAAAATTTAATTCATGAACTAATATATTGTTTTCTTTTTTTATTGAATTATATTTTAATTTATATATAAAAGAATTAGTCGATTTATTATTCTTTTTCAGAGTAAATTTCTCTTCATATCTACGCTCTACTTTATGCTTTATCAAGTAGATACTTTTTTTTGTAGTCCAATTGCCCTGTAAATTATCAAACCAATAATTATATTTTAAGTTCATAAATTTAATATAGTAAAAAGTTAATAATTTTTATTGATATAGTTAAGTCTGAAAATAACAAGATATTAGATATTTTTCTTTTATAGAAGCTTGAAATTCTATTTTTACATTTGGTATATATCTGAGAGGTGTGTTCATTTGTATGCCTATACCTAAGCTGATTGGTTTATATCTATTATTGTAATGGTGAATATAAATATCATTATTTAAATATATAAAATGTAAGTTATTTATAGATTTATACATAGAATAAATATAAAAAATATTGTGCTTATTTAGGTATATTTGATATTCAAGTTTTAATTTAGTATTTAATCTATTATTTAAATTATATATAATAGACTTTTTAATTAAATAATTTGTTGAATTAAATTGATCTTTGATAGAGCCTATAATTAAGTTAAATTTAGTAATAACTTTGAATCTATTACATACATTAAATATTTTAGGCATTTGATAAAGATTATGATACTTTATTTCAATATTATTTGAATAATATTGAAATAAATTGTCTTGATATAATTTTTTAGTGTTTAAATTAATATATATCGAATAGTATATATTTAATATTTGTTTAGTTCTAAGGTAATATTTTTTAAGTATATTAATATAATTATATTTAACTTTTATTTCATATCTTATAATTATGTTATTTTTTTTTTGTAAAATATTTTTTAATTGATAGTGAGTTGCTGATCTTAAAATTTCTTTGTAAAAATAGATTAAATAGATTTTTTTATTATAAGTATAATATTTATATATAAAATATTGAACTATTACAATTCTATCTATTTTCTTTAAATATGATTTAATGTGATATGTAAAATTTTTGATAAGATATGAATAATTTTCATAATAAAAATACTCATTTAATAAAGATTTATATCCTGATAATAAATAGTGGTAAAAATATGTATAATAAAAAAGTACTTGATTGAAACTGTTCTCTTTATAAATAATAGAGGAATAATTACTTTTTTTAATAATAAAAAAACAAATGATTATAGTTTTATTAGTTATTATATTTACTGATAGATTAAGAAGTATTTGATTATATTGCAAGTTGAGTAAATTAAAGTAGTATAATTCATATTTATTAGGAGAATATACAATATATTTGTAAAGATGTTTATATAGATAAAAAAAATGTCTAAGAACATATCTATAAGATTTAGTAAATAGGTTATATAAGCTTAATACTTTTAAATTATTTAATAATATTTTTACAATTGTTTGATTGTGATAAATAGAAATTTTACTATAGTTTAATAAATTATATTTTATTGTAATAATAATTCCATTTTTATTATTCGTAATTTTATACTTTAAATAATCAATTAAATACTTTTGTTTTACTTTGGCAATATTTAATTCTAAATTATTTACATTAAGTATTGCTCCAGGTAGAAGACATAATTCTTGTTTTATTAAATAATTTAAATAAATTATAAAATATTTTTGTTTTATGTTAATTATTGATTTATTGCATAGACAATAAATTTTTAGGATTTTTCCCTCAAAAATATTTATATCAAGCATATTATTCTTTTTAGAATATGAGTAATAAACTCTTATCGATTGATATCCTTTAGATTTATACCAGTGAATTATTTGATTTATATTTTTATTTATATCAGCAAAATTAATAGGTAAGCCAAGTTGTGGCTTAAATATATAAATTAAAATACTTTTTGGTATTTGTAAGATTTTATAATTATTAATATAAATTTTTTTGATTATAGGATTAATTTTAAAATGTAGAATAAAATATTCTGATTTATTATTATTCAAATGAATATACTCTATATTACTAAAATACCCTGATCTTTTTATTCTTTTTAGAAGTTTGATACTTAAATTTTGATCTAATGATTTATTCTTGAAATTATTAATATTTATATTTATTTTATTTATCAATAAAGTCTCTAAAAGATGTGGACTATATTTAAAAAAATAAATTTTTTTTAATTTATTCTTAAAATAAAAATTTTCCATTTTATAAATTAGGTTCATAATTAAAAGCAAAATTTAAATATTGTATGTTTTAATATACTTGATAAGTATAAAGAGACTTTGATCTGAGTATTGCCTTATAATTAAACGTGATATTCATAAAATTAGGCACTTTATTTTATTTTTTTCAAATTTTATATAATAAAAAAATACAATATACTATTATTTATTAAGTTAGTTTAAATTTGTTAAACTACTATAGAAGTTAAATAGGTTCTATATAAGGAATCTTATCAATAAGTAAAAAATTAACTATTAAAATATTCGTAAAAGATAGTATGAAAGAATCAAAAATTATCATTAGAATGATTAAAAATACTACTTTTTTTATATCTATAGCTAGCTTCACAATATTCTATTTAAAACTTATTAAAGACTAAAAAGAATAATTATTTTAACCTCTTAAAATATTGTTATTTATAATGTTTTTTATCAAAAAAAAAGTTAATGTGATCATCAATTATATGAATCCTTTTTTTATGTATAAATTTATTATTTGTAATAGAATGATGTTTATTCTGATCAAAGTGAGAAATCCATTCTGTTATTTTTTCTATAAGGATTACTACTTAAAAAAATATTTTTTAATATATTTATATATAATAGTCTATCTAAAAAAAAATAAAAAAGTATATACTTTCGTATGAATAAAAGAAGTTTTAATATAGTAATGAGCACTGTATAATATAAGGATATGCTTTTGGAGTCTTTAATTTTTATGAATTAGGTTTGATTAAATTTTAAAACAAGTTAAAATTTATTTATAATGGAACTATTCATCATATTTATAGATAATAGTAATTATCGTTATAAAAGAGTAATACTAAAATATCATTAAAAATTTAGACATATCTCATTATATTCTTTTTGAAATATATACTCTAACTTATAATTGACTATTGATTTATTTCTCTCATATAAAATTAATATCATGAAATATTGGAATTTGAAAAAGACTAATCAACTAGCTTTAGAAAAAACAGGTATTATTCCTCGTTCTATTAGTAGACTTTTTAATAAATTTAAGCAAGAGTTGAATCCTAACTCAGAAATTGAGGCTCTAGAAGAATTTAAGGTTGCTCGTTACCAAACATTAGCGTCTATTAAATATGTTTTAATATTAGTAGTTATGCCAATTTTAATAAATCAATTTTCTAAAGCTTTTTTTTTAGATCCTGTTATTAATTATTTATGGAGTAAGAATAGTAAGTATGTCTTTATTAATCAGTCTCAAGAAGAAAGAGCATTTGCTGATTTACAAAGATTTGAAGAAAGAATACATTTTGATATTTTAATTGGCAAATTAAATGCTCAGTCACCATCTGTTATTCAACAAAAAATGACAGATAAAGCTTTAGAAATTGCATATATTTATTCAATAGAAAGTGCAAATGCAATCAAAAATATTTTAGCAGATTCTATTTCTATTGTTATTTTTATTATTATCTTAATTATTAGTAAAAGACAATTATCTATCTTAAAATCTTTTATTAATGAATATATTTATGGTTTAAGTGATACTGCAAAAGCTTTTTTAATTATTTTATTTACTGATATTTTTGTTGGTTTTCATTCACCTCATGGATGGGAAATAATTATAGAAGCTATATTGAGACATTTTGGTTTACCAGAAAATAGAGATTTTATTTTTATTTTTATCTCAACATTTCCAGTTATCTTAGATACAATTTTTAAATATTGGATATTTAGATATTTAAATAAAATATCACCTTCTTCTGTAGCGACATACCATAATATGAATGAATAGATTTGCTTGCTTTTGTTTTAGAGTTAATTGTATTATACCTTCATATGCATCTGTGGCCGAGAGGCCGAAGGCAGCGGACTCATGTGCGACCCGTTTTTTAGGTGTTAAAGGTTTATTTATTTATAAATATTTAGCTAACTAAAAATCTATCTTAATCAATAAGATTAAAAGCATAGTAAACTATATTTTTTTTGTTAGTGTAAATCTAACTATTCTAAATCATGAATATAATCTATTAGTTAATTTAAATCTATAATAGCCTTAAATATATTTAAATAAAGCAGATTAATAGGAAAATTGATATGACTAGTAAAACGAACCTTCAGAAAAAGTACTAATTATAATATTTGTTTAAAATAATTTATCAAATATTTAGGTCCTTAAACTTAATTATTATGAGTTAATATAAGTATGATTTTTATTTGTGGCCATTAGTATATAGAATGGAGTCTAAGTCAATTATATTATAAAAAATATGGAACGGAGTAACTAAATAGTAGCTTTTTTATATAAAAATAATATTAAATAATTATATTTATAAATATAAAAAGTGATTAAGGCAAATACAACTATTTAGTAAGAAGCAATAAAAAGTATTTATTCTATAATTTATATGAATTAAAAGAAATAATACTGACGTATTGCGTTTATTTAACTATAATTTATAAGTTATAAATAATTCTATATATTATTTTAATTAAAAATAATTAATTACTATAGATATGTTTTATAATTATAATTTAAAGATTGATACTAATTGGAATCTCTTACCTTGGAAAAAAATAAATACTAGATTATTAGTAATTCAACACAAGATATATAAGGCTGCTAAACAATATAATTTAATATATTTATATCAGTTACAAAAATATTTATTGAATTCAAATGAAGCGAAAATAAATGCGATAGAACATATAACAGATAAATTATATTTTTTTTATAAAGAAAAAAAACAGACTAAATATATAATATCAGATTCTAAAAAATTTTATATATTTAAAAATTTGTATACATATAATTTAAGCAATGAAAACTATTTTATTATTGATCAGATAAAGCAATATTTAATTTATTTATGTATCCAACCTGAATGGGAGTCAAAATTTTTTTTTAATTATACAAAAGAAAAAAATACTGAGATACTAGATGATATTAATAATATAAGCAAGTATTATATTTATAATAATTTCTTTAAATATAATTTAAGAAATAAATATTTGTTTCTAAAGAAAAATTTAAAGAAAATAGGATTGTCAAAATATATACAAAAAAATATTAAATTAGGCTTTTATAAAGAGATGTATCTTTATTTTAAAGATTTAAAAATAAATATATATTAATAATATTTTAATAGATTCATATTTTTTTATAGATGAGTTTTATCTCTTTTTATCAAAAATTTTTTTATTAGGTTTAGATTGGTATAATCTATTCTTAAATAAATTAGATTTATTTAAAAGTCAATATAATTTAATATCTGTTACATCGCATAATAATAAAATGAAATCCATTTATTTTCATGGAATTATTCATTTCAAGGTATTATTTAGAAATAAAATTTTTTCTCTGCATGAGAAAACTTACTTTCATAAATTAGTAAATTATCAATATTTAGATATTAATAATATGCTTTATAATTATTTATTCATTTATTTTATCAAATTAATATATCCTGTATCTAATTTATATTTATACTATTACTTAAGAAGATATCGTAATAATATTTTTTTTAAATATAATAGCCTAAAAATAAAAAATGATTATATAAATTTATTTTTTTATAATCAAAAAATACAATATATTTATTTTAATTATTTAAGTTAAATAAATAGTAGCCGTATGAAATGAAAGTTTCATGTACGGTTTTGTACAAGAGGTTTTATCTGAAGCCGACTTGAATAATCCGCCATCCTATTAGGACACCGCTGGTTCGAATCCAGCCAGATGCATTTATTAGTTTAATTTACGATAATTATTATTATAAGCGGGTAGCGGGAATCGAACCCGCATCATTAGCTTGGAAGGCTAAGGTTTTACCACTAAACTATACTCGCTTGTACCCATTTAATATAACATATATTTTTTACTATTATCAAATTTATATTTTTTCTATACCCTCAACATTAACTCCCAAAAAGGTAGCTATATTTATTGCTTTTTCTTCTATTTCAGATAAAGCTAATGGTTGTCCAACTTTTGTTAAAGGTATTTCTCTTTTATCTTTCATTTTTAAATAAATTTCTCGTTTAGTTGAAAATCCTTCCTCTATAACTAATTTAATGCAAGATATTTCACTAATTTTATAATTTAATCTTAATATTCTATTTTTTCCAGGAAAGCCTAATCTAAAAATAGTTATAGTGCCTTTATCATTATTAAATTCATTATATCCACTACCAATATTCAAAATAATCGTATACCATAAAAATAGACTTATTAAAATACCAATGGTTCCATAAAATGTCATTATAATACCTTGTGGTAAAAATAAGATATTTTCATTTTTAATTAAAGAGATAAATGTATATTTAAAATAGCTAGATATACCAACAATGAAAAAGCCTAAACTTCCAATTAAGATTGTACTAGCCCACCAATAATTACTAAATCTACGAGATCCCAATATTTTATCGACTCGTGTATTTGACATATTTTATTTTATTTCTAATATTTATAAATTTTTTCTTTATTTCTATTTTATTATAAAATAAAGCATAAAAAAAAGCTTTATTTTATAACTAGAGATTAAATTAATTTAATTGCTTGTAAGCCAAAGTATAGTCCTAAAGCTAATCCAGTAAATAAAGCAACAAATATTAAATAACTAATTAATAATGACATAAGAGTATCCTCATTTGATATTTTAATTTTTCATATAATTATAATTATTAATTTCCTACATTTATTGTATACGATAAATTAAAAAAAACTTCATATTTCAATGTAAAATAATAATTATTTGTTATTATATAAATATATATAATATAAAACCTTCTGGGAAAACAGATTTATGAAAGATGTTATTCAACCTTATAATAATGATGCATTTGTAGGTAACTTATCCACACCAGTTAGTACCTCAAGTTTTACGAAAGGTTTATTAAGCAATTTACCTGCATATAGAAGAGGTTTATCTCCATTATTAAGGGGATTAGAAATAGGTATGGCTCATGGTTATTTTATAATAGGTCCTTTTGATAAGTTAGGACCTTTAAGAAATACAGATGTTGCATTATTATCTGGTTTCTTATCAGCTGTTGGATTAATTATCATACTAACAGCGTGTTTATCTATGTATGGAAGCGTATCTTTTGATGCAAATAATGAAGAAACAAAAGACTTATTGCAAACATCTGAAGGGTGGGGACAATTTACAGCTGGTTTTTTAGTTGGTGCAATAGGAGGTTCTGGATTTGCTTATTTATTACTAGCTAATATACCAACTCTACAAAATTTAGGCTTAAATTAAGCAGAATATATACTGCTTAATAAAAATAAATATTTAGATTTTTATTTATTAAGATTTTAAAGCTAGTAAGGGGACTTGAACCCATAACCTGCTGATTACAAATCAGCTGCTCTACCAATTGAGCTATACTAGCAATTAACTATAATAATAATATTTATATTTTATAAATATTATTATTATAAGATTTTTTTTAATTAAGATCTAAATTTGTAGTTTTAGTATGACAATCAGTATAATAATTGATTGTTTCATTAAAACAAATAGATGACCAACCAATGGGAATATCTATATTCTCATCATTTATACTTGTTAATTCTTCTAGATCATAGTTTTGATCATTATTATTAACTTCAAAATCAAATTTCATATTTAATTCCTTAAAATTTTATATACCAAAACACTTTACAAAATTTACTTTTTAATTTATTGCTTAAGACAATTATTATTCTGAAAATAATGTATATTTATTAAATTTAATAATAGAATATTAAAATTTAACTATAACTAGTTTATCATATTTATCTAAATTTGTCACTATTAGGATAATAAATTATAAATCTATTTTATGTAGCGATTTAATAATTTTAGTTGATACTCTAATTTTCAACCAACATTTTTTACTTATTGACCAAATTTTTTTATTCTGCAAGTTCACATTCTGCTTCTTTTTTGTTTTAACATGAGAATGTGAAATACTATATCCATTATTTGCTTTTTTATTAGAAATTTTACAGACTTTAGACATTTTATAAATTAATAGTTATATTATAGATTGCTTATTTTGCTTATTTAAATGTTTATTTAATGCATTTAATAATGTAGATTTAGGTACAGCACCGATTACAGTATCTACCTTTTGGCCATTAATAAAAATCATTACAGTAGGAATACTCCTTATACTATACTCTGTAGATGTAGTTGGATTTTCATCTGTATTAATCTTAACTACTTTTATTATATTTTTATAATCATCTGCAATTTGATCAATTACTGGAGCTATCATTCTACAAGGACCACACCATGGAGCCCAAAAATCTACTATAACTGGACAATTTGCTTGTATAACTTCTTCATCAAAAGAAGCATCTTTTACTTTAAATACTGACAATGCATTTTTCTCCAAGTTTTTTTCCCTTGCTTGATAAATATTATCACAAAAAGAATAGATTGACTATTTTTATAAAAAGTTTGATTGGAATAGTTAGCTATCATTAAATAAAATTATCACCATGATAAATAATACTGCAATTCTTTGATTTATATATAGTGATAAATTTATATATAAAGCTAGTTATACAAAAGAATACTTATATTCTTAACTTATTTAATCAAAAATATTTTATAATGTACTTATTTAGTTATAACTGACTTTATATATAAATGATACTGCCTTAAATTAAAGGAGGAATGAATGTCTAATTCTGTAGAAGAACGGACAAGAATTAAAAATGAACGTTATGAATCTGGTGTAATTCCATATGCAAAAATGGGATACTGGGATCCAGACTATGTAATCAAAGAAACTGATGTATTATCATTGTTTCGTGTTACTCCACAACCAGGAGTTGATCCAGTAGAAGCATCAGCAGCAGTTGCAGGTGAGTCTTCTACAGCTACATGGACTGTAGTATGGACTGATTTATTAACTGCTTGTGATTTATACCGTGCTAAAGCTTATAAAGTTGATGCAGTTCCTAATACATCTGATCAATATTTTGCTTATATTGCTTATGATATTGATTTATTTGAAGAAGGATCTATTGCTAATTTAACAGCTTCTATTATTGGTAATGTATTTGGTTTTAAAGCAGTAAAAGCATTAAGACTAGAAGATATGCGTATGCCAGTAGCTTACTTAAAAACATTCCAAGGTCCTGCAACAGGTATCGTTGTAGAACGTGAGCGAATGGATAAATTTGGCCGCCCATTCTTAGGTGCAACAGTAAAACCTAAACTAGGCTTATCTGGAAAAAACTATGGACGTGTAGTTTATGAAGGATTAAAAGGTGGATTAGATTTCCTAAAAGATGATGAGAATATCAATTCTCAACCATTCATGCGTTGGAAAGAAAGATTCTTATATGCAATGGAAGCTGTAAATCGCTCAGTTGCAGCTAGTGGTGAAGTAAAAGGTCACTACATGAATGTTACAGCAGCTACAATGGAAGATATGTATGAAAGAGCTGAATTTGCTAAAGACTTAGGTACAATCATTATTATGATTGACCTTGTAATTGGTTATAGTGCTATTCAATCAATGGCAATTTGGTCTCGTAAAAATGATATGATTTTACATTTACATCGTGCAGGTAATTCAACTTATTCTCGTCAAAAAATTCATGGAATGAATTTTAGAGTTATTTGTAAATGGATGCGTATGGCAGGTGTTGATCATATTCATGCAGGTACAGTAGTAGGTAAATTAGAAGGTGATCCTGTAATGATTAAAGGTTTCTATAATACATTATTGGAACCATACTTAGACATTAATTTACCTCAAGGTATATTTTTCCAACAAGATTGGGCAGCATTACGTAAAGTAACACCAGTTGCTTCTGGTGGTATTCATTGCGGACAAATGCATCAATTATTAGATTATCTTGGAAATGATGTTGTACTTCAATTTGGCGGAGGTACAATTGGACATCCAGATGGTATACAAGCAGGTGCAACAGCTAATCGTGTAGCTTTAGAATCTATGGTAATCGCAAGAAATGAAGCACGTGATTATGTAGCAGAAGGTCCACAAATTCTACGCGATGCAGCAAAAACATGCGGTCCTCTACAAACAGCTTTAGACTTATGGAAAGATATTTCATTTAACTATACTTCTACAGATACAGCTGACTTTGTAGAAACTCCAACTGCTAATGTTTAAAACTACAAAATAAAAATTATCAAAATCCAATATATAGAAATTGTTATTGTTAACTCATTAACACTTATAAGGAGTATAAAATAGTGAGACTTACACAAGGAACTTTTTCCTTTTTACCAGACCTAACTGACGAACAAATTAAAAAACAGATTGATTATGCAATCTCAAAGAAGTGGGCAGTGAACATTGAATTTACAGAAGATCCACACCCAAGAAATAATTTCTGGGAATTATGGGGACTTCCATTATTTGATCTTAAAGATTCTGCTACAATTATGACTGAACTAAGTAGTTGTCGTAAACAAAATTCAACTAAATATATCAAAATAAATGCTTTTGATAATACAAGAGGTGTTGAAAGTTGTGTATTATCATTCCTTGTTAATAGACCTTCTTTCGAACCAGGTTTTGAATTAGTAAGAACAGAAGATGTAGGAAGAAATCAAAAGTATTGCTTCCGTAGTTATGCTACAGAAAAACCAGAAGGCTCTAGATATTAAATCTAATTTTAAGCTTTAAATTTTAATTTATAAATATAAAATCAAAAAAATAATTAATTATTTTTTTGATTTTTAGACAAGAATCTTTGAAATAACTATAAAATGATTACAAATTATTCAGATGATACTCTAGTAAATTTACAAGAAGAATATGACAAAACAAAAATTCAAGAAGTAATAGATGAATTAGAGCAAGAATTAATAGGATTAACACCTGTTAAAACACGAATTAAAGAAATAGCAGCTCTTTTACTAATTGATAGATTGAGAAATAATTTAGGTCTAGTATCTGGAAGCCCTGGTTTGCATATGTCTTTCACTGGGAGCCCTGGTACAGGTAAAACTACTGTAGCAATGAAAATGGCAGATATTTTACATAGGTTAGGATATATTAGAAAAGGCCATTTATTAACTGTTACGAGAGATGATCTTGTTGGACAATATATTGGACATACGGCTCCTAAAACTAAAGAAGTCTTAAAGCGAGCAATGGGAGGCGTTTTATTTATTGATGAAGCTTATTACCTTTATAAACCTGATAATGAACGAGATTATGGAGCAGAAGCTATAGAAATATTACTACAAGTTATGGAAAATCAAAGAGATGATCTTGTTGTAATATTTGCGGGTTATAAAGATAAGATGGATAAATTTTATGAATCAAACCCTGGCTTATCTTCACGTGTTACAAATCATGTAGATTTTCCTGATTATACTCCTGAAGAATTATTACAAATTGCAAAATTAATGTTAGAAGAGCAACAGTATCAATTTGCAATAAATGCTGATACAGTATTATTAGAATATGCTGAAAGACGAATGAAGCAGCCTCATTTTGCTAATGCTAGAAGTATAAAAAATGCTATTGATAGAGCAAGAATGAGACAAGCAAATCGAATTTTCATTAGTGGTGATAAAATTTTAACTAAAAGTGATCTTGTTACAATTGAATCAGAAGATATTTTAAAAAGCAGATTATTTACACAAGAATAAAAATTTCTTTTACTTATTGACAATCTAGATGAATTTTAGATACATTACTGTTATCTACTATATTTTTTTTAGAATATCTAAGTAATTATAAGATATCGGCGGTATAGCCAAGTGGTAAGGCAGAGGATTGCAAATCCTTTATCCCCAGTTCAAATCTGGGTGCCGCCTAATAGAAAAATTATATATAACTTAGGGGTGTGGTGGAATGGTAGACACAACAGACTTAAAATCTGTTGATCTTTATTGATCGTGAGGGTTCAAGTCCCTCCATCCCTATCTTTTATTTCAGAATAATAAAATATAATTCCTATTAATAGATTACATATTTGTTATTATGTGTATTTGTGTAAATTGTCGTCATATTAACGAATGTAAAACATATATTTTTATAGAAAAACAACATAAAAATATAAATTTAAAAGATAAAAATATAATTTTCATACCAAAGAACACATTAATACAAATAAATATACATAAAAAAATAAACTATACAGTTATTGATTGGGATTTAATCGAATGCTTATCCTTTGTTGAAAAACCTGGTTCATGGCTTAATTAAAATTTATAAAATAAGATACTGTTTATTACAGAATATATATTATTTTAACTATAAATTTGAATACTATTACTCTTTAGTTCTTTTTTCAATAACTCTGTGTTTACATTAGATTCTCTAATTAAAGCTATTTTACCTGTTCTAGCAATTTCAATAATTTGATATTGACTTAATAATTGTTCAATAGCTACAATCTTACCAGGATCTCCTGTCACTTCCAACATTAAATATTCATTAGATAAATCAACAACCTTAGCTCTAAAAATATTTGCTATCTCTAAAATATATGATCTATTTACTTGCGTTGCACTTATTTTAATTAACATCAATTCTCTCTCAACACAAGGTATATTGGTTATATTTTGAACTTTTAGAATATTAACTAATTTATATAATTGTTTTATTAATTGCTCTATTGTTCTATTGTCACCTTTGACACTCATAGTAATTCTAGAAATACCAATTTGCTCTGCAGAGCCAACTGCCAGACTAATTATATTAAAACCTCTCCTTGCAAATAAGCCAGATATTCTAGACAATACACCAGATTCATCTTCTACAAGTACAGAAAGAGTATGTTTCATTTCACCATTGTTTATAAAAAAAATAAATATCAAATAAAAAGATATATATTTAATGTTATAATAATTTACATATATTTACCAATATTTTAGAATAGATTACGATATTTGTATATCTTTTAATTTATGTTAAATAAATAAACAATTGAAAAATAAATATAACGAAAAGCCTATTATTAACGAACGTATTAAATACCCTAAAGTAAGATTAATAGATGTACTTGGAGTGCAACTAGGAATATATTCTTCAGATGAGGCATTAAAAATAGCAATAGAAAAAGGCCTCGATTTAGTTATGATTAGTGATAAATCAGAACCACCTGTATGTAGAATAATAGACTATGGAAAATATAAATTCACCCAAGAAAAAAAAGCTAAAGAAGCCAAAAAAAAACAACATAATGCTTCAATTAAAGAAGTTAAAATGAGATACAAAATTGAAGAACATGACTATAATGTTAGGTTAAATCAAGCTTTACGCTTTTTAGAATCAGGTGATAAAGTTAAAGTTACAGTAATTTTTAGAGGTAGAGAAATACAACATTTAAATTTAGCAATAGAACTGTTAAATAAAATGTCTAAAGATCTAAGTACAATTGCGGAAATGCAACAAAATCCTTCTAGAGATGGGAAAAATATGATAATGATTTTATCTCCGCAAAAGAATAAAAATTAAATAAATACTAATTTAAGTGTAATACTATATTTATAATTTATAGTACAAACAAAATAAGGAATAAATATTATTATGTCTCGTTATATAGGACCAAAATTAAAAATATCAAGAAGACTAGGAGATTTACCTGGCCTAACAAGAAAAAAATCACATAAAACATTTCCAGCAGGCGAACATGGTCAGCAATCACGTAAACCATCTGAATATGCTTTGCGGCTAGAAGAGAAACAAAAATTAAGATTTAATTATGGTTTAAGCGAAAGACAATTATTAAAAAATATAAAAATTGCAAAAAAAGTACAAGGATCTACAGGAGTTATTTTATTGCAAATACTAGAAATGAGATTAGATAATACAATATTTAGATTAGGTTTATCACCGACTATTCCAGCTGCAAGACAATTAGTTAATCATGGACATATATTAGTAAATAATAATATTTTATCTATATGTAGTTACCAATGTAAACCAGGAGATGTTATAAATGTAAAAAATAAAACGGCATCAATTTCATTAATTAAAAAATATATGAATTTTCCAGGCTTAATTAATATACCAAATCATTTAGAATTCAATAAAGATAATTTAACAACCAAAGTTAATGGAATTATCGAAAGAGAATGGGTAGCTTTACAATTAAATGAATTATTAGTAATTGAGTATTACTCTAGAAAATAATACTCTATATAAATGTACTATAATAATATCTTTTTATTAAAATATTTAAATTAATAAACTATAAAAAGATTGTTACCAATTTATAGGTTGTCTACTAGTTAAAGACCAAATAAATCTTTGACACAAACTTTTTAGATATAAGCTTTTATCAATTAACATATGTTTTAAATAACTTTTATCTTGAAATTGTTTTTGGCTTTTAATAAAATTATATGTTTGTGGAGAAGGTACGAATATAAAATGAAAATTTTTATTTGTCTTGTTGTATATTTTTATAAAATTTTCTAAATTAGATACATAAATACAAGGTTTTTTAGGCAATTTATAGTGGGAATATTCTGCTTTAAATTTATTCCATGCAATAAGTGCTGTTTCATAATTTAAAAATATAGCTTTATAGTTTATAATTTTATTATTTTCTTTAAAGGTATAAAAATAATCTATTTTTTTTTGTTTATTTATATTTTTAATAAATAAAGGTTCAATTATATAAATAGGCTGTCCTTGAAAATAATTTTTTCCATACTTTTGCTGTTTATCAAAATGAATATTTTTATAATATTGGTATTTATAAACAAAATCGCTTACTTCTTTTAAATCTGGTATTAGTCTAAATTCTTTACTAGATGCTGTAGAATATAATAATTTATAATATAAATTAAATTGCCCTATAAAGAATTTAAGAGGATTATTTTGACTAGATTGCAAATATTTATATGTTATATAATCTTTATATTCTAAGGCATCTTCTGGATTAATAAATAATAAACCAGTATATAACTTTTTTAGATAAATATTTTTTAAAGATATGACATTATACCAATTATATAGTAATTGTAAAAAATGCTTTTCTATTAAAATTTGATCAGCTGATTCAGCCATAATTAATTTGTTATTTTGATTACTTATAGTAAATATTGGCAAAGAGTTTACATTAATATGAGTGAAATCTATTAAAGGAATTTTTTTTAAAAATTTATTTTTTATCGATAAATATTTAAAATATAAACAAGAAATATGCCAATTTATGCCTTTTCGCCAAATATATTTAATATATTTATTTTTTTTATAAATAACTAATGGAATATTTGCTTCTTCTCTATTATAATCTTTCTCTAATGAGACATGTATTTTACCATTAATTAAGTCTTTACTAAAATTTAATAAAAATTGTTTATAATCATTCTCTTTATATATAGATAATCCATTAGTTTTTAATTTATTTATATAATTTTCTGACAAGGTATTTGTCGTAGAAATAAAAATAGTCTCTTGCCAATATTGATTAATAAATTTATTCCAAAAATTACGAGAAATAAATTTAGATTCAACATATTTGTTTAAATTTAAAAGCTTACTAGATGAAACATATAAATTCTTATTGGATTTTGCAATGAAAACTAAAGTGTTTTCATTATTTAAATACTGATAATAGTTTTCAAACATTGCTTGCATTAAAGTCATCAAATTTGATCATAAATAATTAATATGATATAAAGAAATTTATAATAATTAAATATATTATAGAAACTAAGAATAAATCAAATAAAAATATAATCATTTTAATAATTTTTTATGGAACTGGAGGGAATTGAACCCACGTCCATATTGATATTAACTAATTCAACCTGTAATTAAAAAGATTTATAATAAAAATAAATTTCAATGTAATAAATCTATTAATAAGGAATATTTAATACTTTGCTTAAAAAATTTATATTATATATATAAATCTTATTAAGAGCATATATTCATATATATCAAATAATAATTTAAATAATATTATTTAACATCCTAATAACTTAAATAAATATTTTTTTATTAGAAAGAACTATTATGTTATGTTTTGCATTTATAAAAAAAAACAGATGTTTAATAGTATTAATTACTTGTATTAAATCATATCAATATGTAGAAACCTGTCAGTCCCTATTTTTTAATTTTATGTAAACTTCTATAAGAAAATAGTAGTAAAAATTATATGATAAAACTAAAAAATGAGCAAGGAAGGATTTGAACCTTCGACTACCAAAGTCGGAATTTGGCACTCTATCCACTGAGTTACATGCTCTTTACTTTTTATCAAAAATAAAATGATTTAATTATATATTAACATAATTATTTAGATCTAGAAGAAAGAATCAAAATCTCTCTACAAATGATACTTATTAAAGTTTTATAAATTAATATAATATAAATATATTTACTCTTGTATATATCTTTGATCAGTAAAAAGAACTATTTCTGCTTTAGATAATTCTTTCCCTAAATACAGTGCATGGATAATAGAAATAGATTTAATTATATTATGTAAACTAAGTAAATATAATACAGTATTCATATTACTGCCACTAAAACAAATAGGATAATTATAAGTCATTATTTTATCAAAGCAATATAATTCTATTTTTTGACTATTACTAACCCTGACTAAAAAATAATAGTTATCCATATTATATTATATAAAAATATTAATAATCTATAATTAATCTTTCTATATAACTACATAACTCTAGAAAAAGATAAATCCATATATAAATATTTTATATTCAAAATATTTAATTCTCTTAATTAAGAATAATTTTTTACATTTTTTTTAGATTATTCTAATAATGAACATTATTTTAATATCTAATAAGAAATTTATAGAAAATTATATTACTACTATAGTTAGTAGAATATAAAGTAATCCTTCTATAATACTTTAATCTCTAACACTTATAAATACTATCCTGAAAAAACAAGCTATAATCAATAAATAGATTGCAGAAAGATAATTCTTTATCAGGGGATACAAAAGCTTAGTTCATATATATAATTTATTACAATTCTTAATAAAGAAATATACTGATGATTTTTTTATAGAATAGTAAAGTTCAATATTAGATAATTCAACTCATTAATTTGTATAAATATATTTAAGCATAGTTATCTAATACTACATGGTATATAATATAGGGCACTAATTTAGTAAAATATAAGCTATTAATCTATAATATTATTAGTCATAAGCAAACAATAGAATATTAAATTTTTATGATAAAAAAAATTTATTCAAGAAATCACCTTTTAGATATATTTTTATAGACAATGATATAAATTTAAGATTATTTTCAATAATTAAAGAAACAAAGGCTATATTATAATAAAAAACATAAATTAAATGTATTGATATTGGCTATTTCAGCACAAAAAGAATCTAATAATTAATTAAGATAGATATTATCAATAAAGATTAATCAAATCAATAATATTAAAATAATTTTCATACTTCTAATATAAATATATTAGAAATATATAATAATATAAAGGTTGTAGCGTCAATAATATTTCAAATTACTAATTTTACGATCTATAGATATTTTTTTATTTATTAATAATAAAAAAATCATAATTTATTATTTAAACACACAAGTAAATTATATTATATTATTGATAATGAACAAATATTATAATTTAGGAGATATAAAAAATGAGAGATGCTATTACTAGTGTTGTAAATAAATATGATTTAACTGGTAAATACTTAGATGATATTGCTATGCAAGAAATAGATAATTATTTTATTACTGCAATAGAAAGACTAAAAGCAGTTGAAATTATTAATAGTCAATCTTCACAAATAATTAAAGAAGCAGCTACAAGATTATATACTGAACAACCAGAATTAATTAGACCTGGAGGAAATTCTTATACAACTAGAAGATATGCTGCATGCTTAAGAGATATTGAGTATTATTTAAGATATGCTAGTTATGCTTTAATTGCAGGTAATACTGATATCTTAAATGAAAGAGTTTTAGATGGACTAAAAGAAACATATAATTCTTTAAATGTCCCACTTGCACCTACAATTAGAAGCATAAAAATTTTAGAGGAAATTATTAAAGCAGAGCTTATTTCTAAAAAAGTAATAAATTATAATATAATTGTTGAACCATTTGAATATATGATTATAAGTCTAAGCGAACAAAATCTATAATAAATAATAATTGATTTTTATATTTAATATAATAAAATTTATTAAAAAATTTTTTACTTATAAATTTAATATTTTTAGTTTACACATAATTAGTTTAATGCTCGGCTTTTTTATTGCCAGTATCTTATCAACACTACCTGCACAAACAGGAGATTGGGGAATTATGAGTGCTGCAATAATTGTTACATTTAATGAAATTTTAAGTAAAATACTATATTCCTATCAATTATATAAAAGTAATATTCTATTTACTTTACTGAATGATATAAAAATAGGTATAGTATACGGATTATTTGTTGATGCATTTAAACTAGGTAGTTAAAACATTTTATAAAGATAATATATAAGTTATATTATTCATTGTTATATTTTTTATATTCTTAAATAAGAAATAAGACAAATTATAATATCACTTATACTATAAATTAAATTAATAAATCATTAGATTTATTACCTTAATCACAATCTTAATTAAATTAATGAGATTTCATTTACCATTCCTAAAAATAAAGCTGGATCTCCCGCTTTAGGATTTTGTTCTTGAGGTCTAAATCTACGAACAGCACCTGACCATAGTAATTGAGGTAAACCTTGTTTATTTAAAAAGCTTTGGTCTAATCGAGGAGTTTTTAAATTAAAAGGTATCTCACCTTTACTACGTTGAACAATTATTCTTCTTCTTTGATATGGAACAACAGTTTCTCCAAAATTCTCTAAATACTCATTACTATTTAAAAGTAAATTAATAAAGACTTCTACACCTTGTGAACCAATAATAACAGAAAAAGCTAATTTTTCTCTATCATTATAGATATCACGGCCCAAAACACGCTGTATACAAATTTCAACAAAACGATAATTATTATTAACATCATAATTTAATAATCGAAATGATGATGATAATAATAAGCCTTTGATAAAATCTTTTACCTTAATTTGATTAAATCTTAATTGTGATTCCAAAAAAATTTCTCTTGTATTAGATAATATTTGGTGTTCACTAAATATTTGGCGATACGATGCCCAAATAATTTGATCCATTTCAAACGAACTAGGTAGATTATCAGTTGTATAAATTTTGGGCTGTTCTTCTCCTGCTAAATACTCAAAGCTATTAACTCTTTGATTTTGAGTAGATAACGAATAATTTAAAATTGGAATAGACATAAAAACTATCTAGATTAATCCTAAACTCATAAAATAATTAATATAGAATAATAATTTAATACATATATTGTATTAAAAAACTTTTCTATTACATTTAAAATCTTAATAATTATAGTAATAAACTTTTATTATAGATCTATATTATTTATTAAATATTAATAATTAATAAAAACTATAATAAAAAATTAATACAATAAATATTATATCATTCATTCAAAAATTAGTAATAATTATAATCACTTTTTAGAAAGAATATATAAACATTATACTAGAATTAATGAAAATAGAATGAAATAGTCTGAGATTTTATTTAAACTTATAAAATATTTATAATTTATTTTACTTGATTTTACTTTAAATATTAAAATAACTATGGATAATATAAATAAACTAAAACTTGAACAAGAATTTCAATTAACAATATATAAACAAAAAATTTACAAACTCAATCAAAAAACAGCAAAACAATATCTAAAAAATATATTAAAACAGATGATGATAAAAGATAATATAATTAAATATTACATAAAAAACTCTATAAACTAAAAGACTAATTGAATAAAATAATTGTTAATTAATATTAATTTGTTATATATTTAGATCATAAATATTTTATATTGTATATTCGATACTAATACATCAGACTGTACAAAAATTTGACAGCTGAAACAGCCAAGTTCTTTTCTCGGAATATAAAAATATTAAGGAGAGCTCAATGCTTGACGCATTTTCTAGAGTTGTAGTAAATTCAGATACAAAAGCTGCTTACATTAGTGGCAGTGATTTACAAGCGCTTAAAACATTCATCACTGATGGTAACAAACGTTTAGATGCAGTTAACTATATTGCTTCAAATGCTAGCTGTATTGTTTCTGACGCTGTTTCTGGTATGATTTGTGAAAATCCAGGTCTAATTACTCCTGGTGGTAACTGCTATACTAACAGACGTATGGCTGCTTGTTTACGTGATGGAGAAATTATTCTACGTTATGTAACTTACGCTATTCTTGCAGGCGACGCTTCTGTACTAGAAGATCGTTGTTTAAATGGACTAAAAGAGACTTATATTGCTCTTGGAGTACCAAATAATTCATCAATTAGAGCAGTAAATATTATGAAAGCAGCTTGTGGTGCATTTATCACTAACACAGCTTCTCAACGTAAAATGGAAGTTGCTTCTGGTGATTGTTCTGCACTAGCTGCAGAAGCTGCTGGTTATTGCGATAGAGTAACTGCTGCAATTGGCTAATAATTAATTCTTAGTTATTAAATGACAATAATATTTATAAAGTTTTTTTAACTTTATATAAATATAAAAAATCACATACATATAAAAATATTATATCTAGCAAGGAGATATATAATGAAATCAGTTATTACAACTACAATCAGCGCTGCTGATGCTGCTGGTCGTTTCCCTTCTAGTTCTGATCTTGAATCAGTACAAGGTAATATTCAACGTTCTGCAGCAAGATTAGAAGCAGCAGAAAAATTAAGCGGTAATTATGAAGCTGTTGTAAGAGAAGCAGGAGATGCTTGTTTTGCAAAATACCCATACTTGAAAAATCCGGGTGAAGCTGGTGACAGTCAAGAGAAAGTAGCAAAATGCTATAGAGATCTTGATCATTACATGCGTTTAGTAAACTATTCACTTGTAGTGGGCGGAACTGGTCCTCTTGATGAATGGGGCATTGCAGGCGCTCGTGAAGTATATAAAGCTTTAAATCTTCCTTCTGGAGCTTATGTTGCAGCTTTCACATTCACACGTGATAGATTATGTACACCTCGTGATATGAGTGCACAAGCAGGAGTTGAATATGCATCTGCATTAGATTATATTATTAATTCTTTATCATAAATAAAAAATTAATTAAATAATAATAAATAAAAAAAATTATATATTTTATATATAATTTTTTTTTGCAATAATAATAAAGGAATAAAAAAAAAATTATAAGTTATATTATATTTTATAAATAACAAATTATAATTACCAAATATTTATATTTTATATGAGCTGGAATATAATTGAAAACAACTTAATTAATATATCTTTCTCTTTATTACTTATAACATTTATTATTTATTGGATAAATTTAATTATAATAAAAATTGAAAAACTTCAAAATATTTGCAATATATTAACAATTATTATAAATATATGCTTAAGTACAAGTTTACTAATAAGATGGGTTGTCAATAATTATTTTCCTTTAAGTAATTTATATGAATCTTTAATATTTTTAACCTGGTGTATTACACTTATACATATAGTTTTAGCAAAAAAAAGTAATAGTAAATTAATAGGAGCGATTATAGCACCTATATCATTATTTATAATAGCTTTTGCAAGCATTTCATTGCCACCAAGCATGAAAATAGCAACACCTCTTGTGCCAGCATTAAGATCTAACTGGTTAATGATGCATGTTACAGTAATGATGATTAGTTATGCTACATTAATGATTGGATCTATACTATCTATTCTATTTTTAATAATTTCTAATGGAAAAAATATTGAGCTTCAAGGGAACTCTTATAATTATACAAAAAAAATTCTTTTAAAATATAACTCAAATAATTCTAAAAATATTTTATCTAATAATCAAATAATAGATAAGAATATAACATATAAATACAATCGAATTAATTTATTGGAAAGTATAGATAATTTAAGTTATAGAATTATTGGATTTGGATTTCCATTACTTACTATTGGTATAATTGCAGGAGCTGTTTGGGCAAATGAAGCATGGGGTTCATATTGGAGTTGGGATCCTAAAGAAACATGGGCATTAATTACATGGATCATATTTGCAACTTATTTACATTCAAGATTAAATAAATCATGGCATGGTAAAAAACCCGCTGTATTAGCATCTATTGGTTTTGTAATAGTTTGGATTTGTTATTTAGGAGTAAATTTTCTAGGCAAAGGTCTGCATAGTTATGGTTGGATATCTTAATAAAAAATAAATTACAGAATAGAATTTGATAAATTAACTTCATATATCTTATACAAAACTTATAAATTATTAAATTAAATTATAATTATATATATTATTTGTATATGATTATCAAGAATAAAAATAAATAAGAAAAATAAAATAAATGAATTATATACCGTTATTTTTAGCTTTTATATCAGAAAAACCTGCTTGGTCAGTAAAGATTGCTGTAATTATGATTATATGTAATCTAATATCTCTTGTAATTGGTAGATATGCAATTAAAACAAGAAGCTTTGTACCTTCTATACCTATTTTAGGATTAGAAGGTTTAGGACTCCCTGAATTACTAGCCACTACTAGTTTAGGTCATATAATGGGGGCAGGCACTATAATTGGATTAAGAAGTATTGGAATTATTTCTTAACTAAATTCTTTATATAGAATATATAAATATTACTAATATGTGCATAATTTATATTAATTAATTCTTTTAATTTTCGTAAAAAGTGCCTATTTTACGAAATTTTTGATATCTTAGTTTTTTTCTTTGTTCACTAGAAAGCTTTAATAATAAATTTAATTCTAATATTAATTTCTCTCTTAGAATAGAAGCAGCAATCTTCGAATCAGCTTGAGATCCTCCTAAAGGCTCTTGTACTATATCATCAATAATATTTAATGTTTTCAAATCATAGGATGTTATCTTTAAAGACTCTGCTGCAATTAAAGACTTAGTACTATCTTTCCAAAGAATAGCAGCACAAGCTTCAGGTGTTGCAACAGTATAAACTGCGTATTCAAGCATTAGAATTTTATCTCCAATACCAATACCTAAGGCTCCCCCGGAACCTCCTTCACCAATAATAGTACAGATAATAGGAACATCAAAAGAAAACATTTCTCTAAGATTTACAGCTATTGCCTCTCCTTGACCTAATCTTTCAGCCTCTATTCCAGCCCAAGCACCAGGAGTATCAATAAAAGTCAAAATAGGGAAATTAAATTTATTAGCATGCTTCATAACTCTCAAAGCTTTACGATATCCCCCAGGAGAAGCCATACCAAAATTTCTAATTACATTATCTTTAGTATCCTTACCTCTTTGATGACCAATAAAAATAACAGTTTGTCTAGATAATTTTCCTATTCCCACGACTAATGCAGGGTCATCTCTACCTCCTCTATCTCCATGTAATTCAATCCAATCATTCATCATCAATGATATATAATCCAGTGTTGTTGGCCTATCTGACTGACGTACTAAATGTAATCTTTGTAAAGGTGTTAAAGAATTGAATATATCTTTTTTTAAAATAATTAATTTATTTCTTATTGATTCAATCTGTTTTTTAAAAGAAAATATATTTTCTATAGGTATTTGACTCAACTCTTCTAGTTTATATTCTAATTCAATAACAGGTTTTAAAAAACTTAATAATAATACTTTACGATGAGCCATAAAAATTATGTAAATAAAATAATAACAATAATTATAATAAACTTAATTAAAAAAAATATTTAGAAAAATGAATTTCTATTATATTCATAAATAGATATAAGATATAAGAAATATTTTTAAATACATACAAAATATCGTCTGATATATCAATATTATTTTGTAAGAAGATATAAAAAAGGCTAAAAAAACGAGGATCATCAAAACGTTGAGATATTCTAGTTGCTGCTCGCATCAAGTCATCATAATTTAACCCTCTACCTCCATATAAATAATGATAATTACATAAAAATTTAGATTTTAAACAATTTTTAGAGAAAACATTAATATCTATTTCTTTTGTGCTCAATTGTTTAATTACTGGTAATTGACCTAAGGGAATAATATCTATAACAATATCATTAAATAATCCTGTTTGATTTGTTTCAATAATAGATCTCTTTGGAATTAAAATTTTAGAGGATTTAATATATACCAAAACAACAATAGAATTAATTTTCATATGAATATTTTGTATATGTCCAATTTGAATACCTCTAAAGCTAACGTTTGTCCCCTGTTTTATACCATAACCATGACTAAATTCAATAAATAATGAATATCCTTGTTTTTTTTTAGATTAAATATTAATAATATTGGTACAATAAATATTATACTAATTAATAAAATATTTATTCTATTTATAAAATTCAAAAAATGTTGAAATCGAGAATTATTCATCGATATTAATTATAATAAAAAAATATATATAAGGTACTAAAACTCTAAGGACATAATATTATTAATTGATTGTATTTTTTTTAACTATTTTACTTCTTAATAGATATAAAATTTAAAAATCATTACTATTAAACTCTATATTGATAGAATTACAAATTTTATTAATATAAAGATACATCTCATATTTTTTTATTTAATAATATTAGATATCATTTCTATACTAATAAAACTATATTAACCGATTATTGAGTTAAATATATAATCAAGATATGAAGATATAATAACAGGGATATTTACAACATGTACTATTAAATCAGTTAAGAATTAAAGAATAAGATGCTATGATTGCTAATTTAATTATTTTTCATTTTAAAGATTGTCATCATAAATATTATGACTTTATGTTTATATAATATTTGTAACTATCATTTCTAACTGTTTAACTAAAAATACTTGATTAGATAATTATAATATATAAGGTATTGTGATATAAATATAGTTACTCTTTATTACAAGACTAATCTCTTAAGCTAATTCTAAAATTTGAGATGGAAAAAATATTTTTTTTAAGTAAAAAAAAATTAATAATTTTATATTAAATGATTTAATAGAATAACTAATAATTAATATATTATAAGTAAAAAAACATTTTATAAATAATAATAAACTAACTAATTAAACAAGATATTATATAAATATGTTTAAATGTTAGCTTAATTTTTATTTTTTAATATGTTAATGCCATACTACGTGTTGTTTCTGCACCTAAGTAAACACGAATACTTAAAAAATCAGTAGGGCATGCTGTTTCACATCTTTTACAACCAATACAATCTTCTGTTCTAGGTGCTGATGCTATTTGACCAGCTTTACAGCCATCCCAAGGAACCATTTCCAAAACATCACATGGACATGCACGTACACATTGTGTACATCCAATGCATGTATCATATACTTTTACATTATGAGCCATATTTAGGTTTAACTATTCCTTAAATTATTAATATTACTATTTATAAATAAAAAATTGAATATAGGTTATATAAACAAGTCCTATTATTATATTAACATAATATAATTTGAGAACTACATATTATAATAATATATTACAGAATTAAAGATAAAAAATAAAATTTAATTCAATATACTTGAATAAGATGAATATTCTATATTTGTAAAAGCAGTATTCTCTTCTGATGGTGGTACTATTTGCCAAAAAGAATTTAAATAAGTTCTCCAGTCATCTAAAATACTTTTAGCTTTTAAGCTTTTAGTTTTTATTTCATATAGTTCTATCAGATCTTTCAAATGATCCTCAGACTCCTTAGTTAAAATTTTCTGGACTTTAACTATTTCTGTGTTAACTTTGGGCAATAAAGTATTACTATCATCTAAGAAATAAGCTAAGCCTCCTGTCATACCAGCCGCAATATTACGTCCTGAAGGTCCTAATACTACAATTAAACCACCTGTCATATATTCACAAGCATGATCCCCAACACCTTCTACAACCGCTTGGGCAGCTGAGTTACGAACTGCAAATCTTTCACCTGTTTGACCATTAGCAAATAAGTAACCTCCTGTAGCACCATATAAACATGTATTACCAATAATTACATTACTAGAAACTCTTTGAGTTATTGTTGTTGGAGGACAAATAATTATTTCTCCTCCATTCATACCCTTACCAACATAATCATTAGCTTCGCCAATTAAATGTAAATAAATACCATTAGAAATAAAAGCGCCAAAACTTTGTCCTGCTACACCATTAAAATTAATTTGTAAATTACCATTAAACTTATTTTTACCATATTTTTTAATTATAAATCCAGATATTCTAGCACCAACACATCTATCAGTATTAGAAATTAAAATATCCTTGACTATACTTAATTGGTTTTCAATAGCATTAAGAAAACTTGAATCACTTAATAAAGTATTATCTAATACTACACCATTAGTATGTACAGTATCATGAAAATTTAAAGTATCATATAAATCATTTTCTGTTAATAAAATATCCAAATTTAAATAATTTGTTTTAGATAATTTGTAATTATTATATTTTAGTAATTTTGTTAAACCAATAATACTTTTTAAATTACTAAAACCCAAATCAGCTAAAATAGACCTTATTTCCTCTGCAATAAAAATAAAAAAATTCACTAAATCAGCCGGAATACCTGGATAACGATTACGTAAATCTTGTCTCTGAGTGGCAACACCGACAGGACAATTATTAGTATGACAAATTCTAGCCATTACACAACCAGTCGCAATCATAGCAACTGTACCAAAACCAAACTCTTCTGCACCCATTAAGGCAGCTAAAACTACATCTTTACCAGTTCTTAATCCACCGTCAACTCTTAAAATAACTCTATTCCTTAACTCATTATCTAATAAAGTTTGATGTACTTCTGTCAATCCTAACTCCCAAGGGACACCAGCATGTTTAATTGAGCTTAAAGGAGATGCACCTGTACCTCCATCATGACCAGACACTTGAATAATATCTGCATTTCCTTTAGCTACACCAGCAGCTATTGTACCAATACCTATAGATGCAACTAATTTTACAGAAACCTTTGCACTCGGATTAATTTGATGTAAATCAAAAATTAGTTGAGATAAATCTTCAATAGAATAAATGTCATGATGAGGTGGTGGAGAAATTAAAGTTACACCTGGCTTACAATTTCTTAAGGTTGCTATATAATTGCTAACTTTTTTGCCTGGTAATTGCCCACCCTCACCTGGCTTAGCACCTTGAGCAATTTTTATTTCTAACTGTTCAGCATTTACTAAATACTCAGGCGTAACACCAAAGCGCCCAGAAGCTATTTGTTTAATAGCAGAACTAGCAATATCATTAGATTTCAAGCCTTTTAAATGATTAAAACTATCTGAGGTCCCATTTAAAGTAATATCAACAATATGATTAAATCTAATAGGATCCTCCCCTCCTTCACCTGAATTTGATTTTCCCCCAATTCTATTCATCGCAATAGCTAATGTTTCATGAGTTTCACGAGATAAAGCACCAAGCGACATACCTCCAGTACAAAAACGCTCTAAAATATCTTCAATAGGCTCAACGTCATCAATATTAATAGAGGATTTATAACTAGATAAAATTAACAAATCTCTTAAATTAACTGGCTCTCTATTAATCAAGATATCTTTATACTTATTATATAATTCAGAATCTGCATTACGTACAGCCTTATGTAAAATTTTAGACATCTCTGGATTATTTACATGATATTCTGCGCCCGGTCTATATTGAACATAACCCAAATTAAGTAATTTTTTAGGTAAATTTGTAATAAAAGCAGAATTATAAGTTACTAAAGAGTGCTTAAATAACTCTTCAAGTGTTATACCTCCTAATCTAGAGGTTGTTCCTAAAAAAGCCATATCTATTATCTCTGTTCCTAAGCCTAATATTTCAAAAGTTTGTGCCCCATGATAACTAGATAATAAAGATATACCCATTTTAGAAAGAATCTTTAATAAACCCTTTTCTATTGCTAAATGATAATTTTCTTGTGATTTCTCAATACTTAATTTAGTTAATTTACCTTTATTCATTAAATTTTGAGTTTTTGTACTATACCACCATTTTCTTACAGTTAAAAATGCTAAATATGGACAAACAGCACTTGCACCATAACCAATTAAACATGCAAAATGATGAGTATTCCAACATTGACCGGTCTCAATAATTAATGAAACTCTATGCCTTAACTTTCGATTTATTAAATAATGATGTAAAGATCCTATCATTAATAAAGGAGGTACAAAGATATAGTTTTTATTTAAATTATCAACACGATCAGTTAAAATAATTATTTCTATACCTTTATTAATAGAATCAAAACATTGAAGACAAATATCATTTATCTTATTATTAAAGCCATTTATAGATAAATTAATATCAAAAAATGTGTTAACTTTAGATACTTTAAAAATACCTTTAGATAAATCATTTAATTCATTTTCATTTAAAATAGGTGATTTTAGCTTCATAAATTTGGCCATAGAATCATTTGGCTCTAATAAATTACCTTTAGGACCAATATATGTATCTAAAGACATAACTAAGCTTTCTCTTAAAGGATCTATAGAAGGATTAGTCACCTGAGCAAAGCGTTGCTTAAAATAATCATATAGTAAATGAGGTTTAGTTGACAAAACAGCTAATGGAATATCATCACCCATACAAAAGGTTGGTTCTTTGGCAGAGCTTGCCATATGCTCAATAACTAATTCAACATCTTCATTAGAGTAGCCAAAAGCTGTATGTAGACGGATTATATCAATAATATCTAAATCAATACTATTTAAATAATTATGATTAATTGATTGTTTCTTATAATTATTTAACCATTTACTATATGGAAATTTTTGAGAAACTTCTTTTTTTATAACCAAATTATCTAATATAACTTGATTAACCAAATCAACGCAAAGCATTTGACCAGGTCCAAGCCTACCTTTTTGTAAAACAGAATCATCATTAATATTAAATACGCCAGCTTCAGAAGAAAGGCTAACTATTCCATCATTAGTAGTTATATATCTCGCAGGTCTTAAGCCATTACGATCTAAAGTAGCTCCCACAATATTACCATTACTAAAAACAACTAATGCTGGACCATCCCAAGGTTCTTGTAAATGACTATAATACTCATAGAAATCAATAATTTCAGGAAATGAATTCAAAGAGGGTTGCTTTTTATAAGCTTCTGGAATTAAAATCATGAGAGATTCTTGAGGAGATTTACCTGATTGAATTAATAATTCAACAACTGAATCTAAATTAGCCGAATCACTATTCTCAAAGTTAATTATAGGAGTTAGAACATCATAAAATTTGTCCCACTTTTCAAGTGTAAATAATGATTCTTTAGATTTCATCCAATTTAAATTACCAAGTAAAGTATTGATCTCTCCATTATGAGCAATAAAACGCATTGGTTGAGCTAATGACCACTTAGGCATTGTATTTGTGCTAAACCTTCTATGATACATCGCAAAATTACTAGTATATAATATATTAGATAAATCTTCATAATATAATGATAAGGCTTCTGATCTAAGCATACCTTTATATACAATTGTACGAGTAGAAAAAGAACAGATGTAAAAATTTTTATGAATATCAAAATTTGTACTATTGACTAATTTTTCAATTTTTTTTCTAACTAAGTATAAATTTCTTTCTAAATTATCTGATTTATCTTTATCGGCTTGTACAAAACACTGCATAACAAGAGGTTCATTATCTTTTGCCTTACAGCCGAGAACAGATGAATTAACAGGAACCTCTCTCCAACCAAGCAATTTTATTTGATATTCATCTAAAGCCCAATTAAAAATATTTTTAATCTCATTTAAATATTTAGGTAACATAAATACCATTGCAACACCACAGGAGTTTATTTTATCAATATTACTAAAAAGCTCTGCAGAATCTGATTTAAATAGATTCCATGGAATCTGTGTAGTAATACCAGCTCCATCACCAGATTCATTATCAGCACTACAGCCTCCTCGATGCTCCATGCATTTTAATGCATAGAGTGCTTGTGCAATAATCTGATAAGATGAGTTTTGATTAATTTGAGCAATAAAGCCAACACCACATGCATCCCTTTCATTACTGATGAAAGAGTATCCTTGGCTATGACCTAATTTATAAGTAAAATATCTTGATGCTTGCATATATTTTTTTTAATGATTCTAAAATAAAGAAGTATATATTTATACAATTAATGTAACTACTTAATTAAAAATATATAAAAAGGATTACTCAATGTATATGAAAACTAATGAAAAGAGTAGACATATAACAAAAAATAATTAGTAAATAAATATTTAATATTTTTAATATTATTGCTATAGTATTACACATATTTAAATAAAATATACAAAATTACTAACTAACAATTAAAAATAAAATAAAGTTTATTCATAACATAAATGATAAGTATAATTTTATAAATATTAATACAAGCTATTAAAATAATGAAGAAATATAATGAGTCCAATAAAATAGATTTGAGATACATAATATATAAAACAGAAGAATTATTAGAATTAGCTAATAATCGATATAAAATAACTATACAAGTTGCAAACCGTGCAAAACGACGTAAATACGAAGATATAGATATAATAGACGATCCAATCAATAAACCCATAGTTCGAGCTATTCTTGAAATGATAGATGAAATAACAGAGCCAGAAATTTTAAGTGAATAAAAAAGTAATAGACAAACTTACTTTTAATATTTTTTAATAAAAAAAGTAGATGCTATTATAATATAATAACTTTGTAAAGTATAAATTATTTAAATAATCTTCAATTTAATAATAAGGGAGATAAAGATGTTAGATGCATTTGCCAAAGTTGTAGCTCAAGCTGATGCTAGAGGAGAATTTTTAAGCAATAAACAAATAGAAGCTTTAGAAGCTATTGTCTCAGAAGGTAATAAAAGATTAGATACTGTAAATAAAATTAATTCTAATGCATCTGCAATAGTAACAAATTCTGCACGAGCATTATTTGCAGAGCAACCTCAATTAGTTCAGCCTGGTGGTAATGCTTATACAAGTAGAAGAATGGCAGCATGCTTAAGAGATATGGAAATTGTCTTAAGATATGTTAGTTATGCTATGATTGCTGGAGATTCTAGTGTTTTAGATGATAGATGCTTAAATGGTTTAAGAGAAACATATCAAGCTTTAGGAACACCAGGTGCTTCAGTTGCAGTAGCTATCCAAAAAATGAAAGAGGCTTCTATTGCATTAGCAAATGATTTAAGTGGAGTAGCATTAGGTGACTGTAGTTCACTAACCTCTGAATTAAGTGTATATTTTGATAGAGCTGCTGCTGCAGTAGTATAATATACATATTAATTAAAAAACTAAATGCGAATCAAATAATAAAATATAAGGAATTATAGCGTAAACATGAAAACACCTATTACAGAAGCTATTGCATCAGCAGATAGCCAAGGAAGATTTTTAAGTAATGCTGAATTACAGTCAATAAATGGAAGATATCAAAGAGCATCTGCAAGCTTAGAAGCGGCTAAAGTATTAACTAGTAATGCACAAAGATTAATTACAGGTGCTGCTCAAGCTGTTTATACAAAATTCCCATATGTAACTCAAATGCCTGGACCAACTTATGCTTCTAGCGCTATTGGTAAAGCTAAATGTGCAAGAGATATTGGTTATTATCTAAGAATGACAACTTATTGCTTAATTGTTGGTGCAACTGGTCCAATGGATGAATATTTAGTTGCGGGATTAGAAGAAATAAATCGTAGTTTTGAACTATCACCAAGTTGGTTTATTGAGGCAATTGACTATATGAAAAATAGCCATGGTTTATCTGGCCAAGCGGCTAATGAAGCTAACACATACCTAAATTATGCAATTAATGTATTAAGTTAAAATAATAATATATTTATTCTCAATCATTATATAAAATACTAAATCTAACTAGAAGTATGATATAATTAATATAATATATTTCTAGTCTTTTTTACCAATTATTAAATATACATAAATATAATTATTTAAATATCTCTTTATTCTCATTAAATTAATAATTAATAAAATGAAACCCTTGCTTTAATTTTTATGCATAATAAAACAATATACCCTATTATACTAACAATTTTAGATGGCTGGGGATATTCAGAAGAAACAAAAGGTAATGCAATTAAGCTAGCAAATACACCAACCATTGATAAAATATGGAATAACTATCCCCATGCTTTATTAAATGCTTCTGGAATACATGTAGGATTACCAAATAAACAAATGGGTAATTCAGAAGTTGGTCATACAACTATGGGATCAGGTAGAGTAATTGATCAAGATTTAGTGCGTATTGGAAAATCAATAGAAACAAAAGAATTTTTTAATAATCAGATTATTCATAATATATGTCAAATAATAGATAAAAGAAAATCAAAAATTCATATTATAGGACTATGTTCAGATGGAGGAGTACATTCACACATAAACCATCTAAAAGCTTTAATTACTATTATTAAAGAATATAGACACACTATATGTTTACATTTAATAACAGATGGAAGAGATACTGCTCCTAAAATAGCTACTAAATTTATTCAAGAAATACTAGAATATATAAAAGATTATGATCATATTGAGATTTGTACTATAAGTGGAAGATATTATAGTATGGATAGAGATTGTAGATGGTCAAGAATAGAAAAAGCATATAATATTTTAACAGAAGATAACTGTATTCAACATACAACTGATTGCATTCAAGTTATAAAGAAGTACTATGAGAATAATATCTCAGATGAATTTATTCCACCAACAAGAGTAAAAACAGGAAAAATTACAGATAATGATGGTGTTTTATTCTTTAATTTTAGGCCTGATAGGATTAGACAACTATTGCATTCATTAGCAAAAAAAAACTTTAAAGGTTTTAATACAAAAAATATTAAAAATTTAATATTTACAAGCTTTACAAACTATGACTCCAGCTTAAATATACCTACTATCTTTCCTTCACAAAATCAAACAAATTTTTTAGGCCAAATTATTTCCAGTAATGGATTAAAGCAATTACGATTAGCTGAGACAGAAAAATATGCACATGTAACATATTTTTTTAATGGAGGAACAGAAGAGCCTTTTCCTGGAGAAGACAGAGAATTGATACCCAGTCCTAAAGTAGAAACATATGATTTAAAGCCTGAAATGTCAGCCCATAAAATTACAGAAAGCCTTATAGCAGCTATTGATAAGAATATATACCAGCTAATTGTTGTTAATTATGCTAATCCAGATATGATAGGACATACAGGAAATTTAGAATCAACAATTGAAGCAATTGAAGTGGTGGATAAATGTATAGAAAAGATATTAAATAAAATAAAAAATAGTTATATCAAATTAATTATTACAGCTGATCATGGAAATGCAGACTACATGATAGATAAAGAAAATAAACCATGTAAATCACATAGCTTAAATATGGTTCCATTTATTTTAGTTGATAATAAACAAATATTTGCTAATCAATTAAAAGATTATGGATCTTTAGCAGATATAGCACCAACAATTTTAGAGATATTAAATTTAAATATACCTAAAGAAATGAATGGACAATCTTTAATTATTACAAATAATATAAAAACATTAATATAACATATAACTATGTAAAAAAATAAAATGAGTATTCATATTTATACATTTTATAGATTTCACTCTATACTAATTTTACCACAAAAAAAAATAAAATATTTAAATAGTAAATTATCTAATTTAATACCTTTTGAGTGGAAATTAATTTTAATGAATGAAGGATCATTTACGCAATCTTTATATTTTTTAAATAATAAAAAAATAAATATAAAAATGTGTCAAAAAATAAATAATACTTCAAGTAAATTAAATAAAAATATAAGATGTGTCTGGTTAGAGAATACAGTATATACTAAATTTATCTTCGCAAGGTCAATTTGGTTAGTTAGATATATAAATAATATTAAATATCCTGTAATAAATAATCAACCTATCGGTACATCATTAATTGAATCACAAATAGATATATATAAACATATACATGAAATATATTATGGCTACTCTAAAGAAATAGAAAAGCAATTAACAAAAGTAAGTATTAAAGCATTATGGGGAAGAAAATATACTTTATATTATAACCATATCTCATATGTTACGATACAAGAATTTTTTTCTCCTGGCATTTTCAATTTATTCTATTAAAAATATAAACTTTTATAATATACATTACAGATTATGTTCAATTTCTTGTCATCTAATCCTATCTATAAATATAAAAAAGTTATTAAACAAATTAATAATTTTGATGAGACATTAAGAAAATATAACAATATACAATTAAAAAATCAAACTGAAATATTAACTTCTTCTTTACTAAAAAAAAATATAAATCTTAATAGTTTATTGCCTGAAGCTTTTGCAACAGCAAAAGAAGCAATTAGAAGAGCAACAGGTCTTATTTTATTTGATGTACAAATATTAGGTGCAATAATATTACATAATGGCAACATTACAGAAATGAAAACAGGAGAAGGTAAAACTATAGTAGCAATTCTACCAGCATATTTAAACTCTTTAACTAAAAAAGGAGTACATATTGTTACCGTAAATGATTATTTAGCTGAAAGAGATTCTAAGCTAGCACAAGAAATCTTTGCGTATCTTAATATTAGCATTGGTTTAATCATACCAAATATAAATTATATAGATAGAAAAACACAGTACCAATGTGATATTACATATATTACGAATAGTGAACTTGGATTTGATTATTTGAGAGATAATATGGCTATTGATAAACATGAAATTGTGCAAAGAACATTTCAATATGCAATTGTAGATGAAGTAGATTCTATATTAATAGATGAAGCAAGAACACCATTAATTATTTCAGGCACAGCAGAAATTAATAGTGATAAATATGTTAAAGCAAAAGAAATTTCTAATTATTTAACAAATAAAGATCACTATGAAATAGATGAAAAATCTAAAAACATTATCCTAAGTGAACAAGGCATAATTACTTGTGAAAAAATATTAAATATCAAGAATTTATATAATATTAATAATTCATGGATTAAATATATAATTAATGCGCTAAAAGCAAAAGAACTCTTTATAAGAAATAAAGAATATATTTTAAAAAATAATGAAATAATAATTGTTGATGAATTTACAGGAAGAATAATGGAAGGACGTAGATGGAGTGATGGTTTGCATCAAGCTATTGAAGCTAAAGAGAATATAAAAATCCAAGCAGAAAATAAAACTTTAGCATCAATTACATATCAAAATTTATTTTTACTATATCAAAAACTATGTGGAATGACAGGGACCGCAAAAACAGAAGAAGCAGAATTTTATAAAATATACAAACTCATGGTAATAGATATACCTACTAATAAAAAATGTCAAAGAAAAGATCTACCTGATTTAGTATATAAATCAGAGTATAGTAAGTGGCAAGCCATTGCAAATGAATGTTTTGATATGTATAAAATTGGTAGACCAACATTAGTTGGAACTACGAATATTGAAAAATCAGAACTATTAGCAAAAACATTAGACAAATTAAATATTCCATATAATTTATTAAATGCAAAACCAGAAAATACTGGTAGAGAAGCAGAAATTATTAGTCAAGCTGGTCAAAAATACTCTATTACAATATCAACTAATATGGCTGGAAGAGGTACAGATATAATACTAGGAGGTAATCCATATGCAATGACGAAAATGATATTAATATCATATATATTACAAAAATATCAAATATCTAGAACAAATGATGAAATCAGTAAATATTCAGAAGTAAAACAATTGCTAAATGAGATTAATATTGATTTTTTTAAAAAAAATATTAATTTAGAAAATATCAGTTCATATATAGAACATATTATTAGCCAGAATATATTAAGTGAAACAGAAGATAAAAATAATTATAATATATACAATAAAATTTTAAATAAATATAAAAAAATATGTGAAGAAGAAAAAGCAGATATCCTTAAATTAGGAGGACTCTATGTTATTGGTACAGAAAGACATGAATCCAGAAGAATAGATAATCAATTGAGAGGTAGATCTGGTAGGCAAGGTGATCAAGGTGCATCTCGTTTTTTCTTAAGTTTACAAGATAATTTATTTAGAATTTTTGGAGGCGAAAAAATAGAACAATTAATGAATACACTAAAGATTGATGATAATGTACCAATTGAATCTGTTGTTTTAAGTAAAAGCTTAAATTCTGCTCAAAAAAGAGTAGAAGGATATTTTTATGAAATTCGTAAACAATTATTTGAGTATGATGAAGTAATTAATAATCAAAGACAAGCCATATATACAGAAAGAAAAAAGATTTTAGAGTCTACATTTACTAGAGACTGTATAATAGAGTATGGTGAAAATACAATAGATGAAATACTATACATCTCTTATAAAACATCACAACATACAAAAAAGAAAATACTAGAACAAATTTTTCAACTTTTAAATATTAAAATAAATTTTAATTTAGATAAATTAATAAACCTTGATCTGATAGATATAAAAATTTTCTTATATGAACAATTAAGAATTAGTTATGATTTAAGAGAAAGTTATTTAGAACAATTAAGACCTGGGTTAATTAGAAAATTAGAAAAATATTATTTATTACAACAAATAGATCAAGCTTGGCAAGAACATTTAGAAAAAATGAATCTATTAAAAGAATATATTACATGGAGAAGTTACGGACAACAAGATCCTTTAATCGAATATAAAAATGAAGCTTTTAATTTATTTATTAATATGGTTACTAATATTAGACAAACTGTAATCTATTTAATTATGCGTTCACGCTTAATAATTAATACATAAAATTAATAAGTATAATTATTAGATAAATAAAAGGTTGACATAAATTAAAAAATTGTGTAATGTATTTTAGTAAACTAAATAGCCCCCATCGTCTAGAGGCCTAGGACATCTCCCTTTCACGGAGGTAACGGGGATTCGAATTCCCCTGGGGGTATTTATATCATCTCTAAAAAGAATAATCAATTTTTATGATTTTTTATATTAATAGCTAGCTTAATATTCTTACAAAAAATTCCTAACTCTAGCATCATTTTTGAAATACTCAATTCTTTGTTAGATAAAATTTTTATAAATGCACTACCTACAACAATTGCATCAATATCCCATTTAGATAATTCCGATGCTTGATTAACATTGGAAATTCCAAAACCTAGCATAATCAATTTATCTGTTTTTGATTTAATATAATTTGGCAGCTCATTTAAATTATAATTAATATTACTTCTTATACCAGTTACACCTGTACTACTAACAAGGTACAATGAACCAGTAGACTTAGATAGAATAGTACTAATTCTATTATATGAACTCGTAGGAGCAATAAATAAAATTAACTCAATACCATAAAATGAACATAAGTATATAACATAATCTGTTTCTTCAATAGGTAAATCTGGTACCATTAAACCTTTAGCACCAGAAGAAGATATCTCCATAATAAACTTATCTAATCCTCTGACTAAAATAGGATTATAATAAGTAAATATAATAATTGGAGAAGTTATTTTATCTCTGACTATTTCTAATATATTCAAAACTTGTTCAATATAAATACCTTGACTTAAAGCAACTTTAGAAGAATTTTGAATCAAAGGACCATCTGCTAAAGCATCTGAATAAGGAATTCCTAATTCAATTATATCTGCACCTTCACGATCTAAAGTATAAAGCACTTCAATACTACTATCAAAACTAGGATAACCAGCAGTAATAAATGGAATTAAAGCACAATTAGTATTTTGACGCTTATTATTTAAAATTGTAGAAATTGATTCCATAGGTATTAGTATATTTTTTTAAGACAAAAATGATTAAATTTTAAGAACGATCTATCACTAGGCTGCCCGGGACTCGAACCCGGAACTAATCGGTTAAAAGCCGAGTACTCTACCATTGAGTTAGCAACCCATATATTTATATTATTAACACAGTTATGAAATAATAGCAATATTAAATATATATAATAACATAATCCTTTGTATTAAAATAATATGAATAATCAGATAAATCAATATTTCAATAAAACAATTATTACAATTATAAAAAAGTATAAAATAAATTCTATATTAATTGCAATTTCAGGAGGACAAGATTCTATCTGTTTACTGAACTTAATAGAAAATCTACAAAAAAAAAAAAAATATATAACAAAAATTACATATATCTATATAGATCATCAATGGAAAATAGATAGTGAAAAACAAATAGAGTATATTATTAATTATTTAAAATATAAGAAGAAAGAGATATATATCTATCAAATAAAAAAAACAACTCTATCTGAAAGTATATCTAGAGCATATAGATATCATACAATTATTAATCATGCAATCAAATATAACTTTAAAGCTATTATCACAGCACATACTAGAACAGATAAAATAGAAACCTTTTTACAAAAATTAATAAGAAGAACTAGTATTGAAGGAGCAACAGGCTTAAATTTACATCGACGTTTATATAAAAATATAAATATCTTCAGACCACTCATTTCAATAAACCGTATACAAATAAATTTTTTCTGTAGACAATATTATTTACCAATTTGGTCTGATATTACTAACTATAATTACTATATTCAACGAAATAGAATTAGAAATGAGCTTATACCTTATTTAAAAAAATACATAAATCAAAAAGCTGAAAATAATATAACTCATTTTTTAAAAACTTGTTATTATGATCATGAATATATTAAACAGAAAATTATCAAATTGTATATAAATAATAAAGATAAAAACTATATTGCATTAAATTATCAATCAATTAAACAAAGACATATAAGTATACAAACAAGAATAGTCCAATTATTTATTTATCATAACTTTTATTTACTTATAAACCACAATAATTTAAATAAAATAATTAATAGAATAAATCAAAAAAATATAAATATCCAATCAATAATTCTATGGAAGCATATTGCAATTTATATAAACAATATCTCTATATATATAAAGCTTAAAAATATATTAAATAAATAATATAATTGTTAATAAATTTTATAAAAAGTACTTAAAGATTATAATTAATATAGATAAATATCATATTTGTAAGTAAATTAAGGAATAAATTCATGATTAATTGGCAAGTAATTGGTCAACTAGTATCACTTAGTATTATTATTTTTGTAGGACCAGCTGTAATCATTTTACTATACTTAAGAAAAAGTAATCTATAAGAAATCTAATATTCATTTAAATAGATAATAGCTAAATTAATATAATAATAATAAATAATCTTAGCTATTGATCTATAAATTTTAATAAACTACTAGAATCAATTTGCTGGTTACTACTAGCAAATTCATTTTCTTTTGATAAAAATAGCATACAATGACATTCTTTCCTCTCTCTCATTGGCACACAAGGACAATTCCAATAAGAATTTGAGACTTCTTTTAATTTATCATCATAATGACGACACGGACATAAAGGTGCGCCATAAATATCTTTATGCTTTGCCAAACCTTCTATAACAACAGCTGTTACACTTATATCTAAACAAAAATATGTACCTGTTTTTTGTGCATAAGCTTCAGAAAATTTACGCATTGCCTCAAAATTATCGGGCGTATCTTGATTAATCATATTATTCATAAACTACTAATGACTCAGTTTAAATTTATTTATATAAAATTAATTTAAAGCTATATATAATAAATTAATAAATAATTAATTATATAATAAACAAAATATTAAAATTATTATCTCACTACTTTAAAATATCATATAATAATATTTATATTATTAATAAAAGCATTTCTTTTATCAAATTAAAAAAATGACAGCATCATATCTACCATCAATACTTGTACCTTTAGTTGGTATTATTTTTCCTGGCTTAAGCATGGCATTACTTTTTTTGTATATTGAAGAAGATAATATCTCATAAAATAGATATAAACTAATAAATATACTACATAAACCACCTAATAATTTTTTTATAAAAGGTGGTTTAAACTTATTAAATATATTTAAATATAAATATAAACAAAGATATAATCAATACTACTTTGCTATATTATCTAATGACTTATTATTGACTATTTTTTACTTATAAGGAAGAACCAATTCCAGAATAAGATCCATAAATAAAAATTCCCAAGACTGTAATTGCAGCTATTCCACCTACAGTAGCTATTAACCATAAAGGAACTCTACCTGTATTTGTCATATTATTTATATCTCCAAGACTAAATATAAAAATTTAATTAATCTATTTATACACCACTTATTATTTAAATTTAATTATTATATTATCCACTAATTAAAAAAATAACTAGAAAATAATACAGCTAAAACTAAAATCAATAATAATCCCCAAAATAAAGATGTACGATTTAATTCAACAGGCTCCTTATTAGGATTAGGACCACTCATAATAAAATTATCTCCTATCTTTGAATAAATTGCATAGATGTAATAGCACCTAAAAAAAATATAGTAGGAATAGCTAAACCATGTATAGCTAGCCATCTAAATGTAAAAATTGGATACGATATTGGTTGATTTGAACTTCTTTTAGTCATAATATAATAAATATTGTTTAATTAAATACCTTTTGTCAAATCTTCCAGTTCTTGCTTTGCACTAAAACGATCATTAACTAAAGGAACTTGCTGACGATCTTGAGTAAAATATTCATTCGGTCTAGGTGTTCCAAATACATCATATGCTAACCCTGTACTAACAAATAACCAACCTGCAATGAATAATGCAGGAATAGTTATGCTATGAATAACCCAATAACGAATACTTGTAATAATATCAGAAAAAGGACGTTCACCTGTTGATCCTCCTGACATGAATTAACCTCCTAACTAAAAATATAGAAAAAATAAATTCAATAAAAATATATATTAATTAATACATATGCTAATATTGTAATATATATGCTCTATATTTTATAATATAGTCAATATTCTTATAATAAATATACTTAAAAAAATAAAAATTATTTTAGAGGCAAATAAAAAAATATTATTATCTATACTTAATAATTAAAAATATAAATTTATTATATTTAGGAAATTTTAAGTGAACTAACTAAATTATCAAACATATAATAAGATAAAATAAAATCTAAAATAAATACTATCAATAAAGATGTTACTACAGATGAAGTTGTAGACCGACCAACACCTTTAGAGCCTCCTTTAGTTGTTAATCCCCAAACACAGCTAATTATAGAGATAAAAAAACCAAAAACAATTGTCTTAATACAAGATTTTACAATATCTATAAATAACAAAGATGAAAATGAAGAAATAAAGAAAATCTGAGGGTCAATATTATATAAGATATAACAAATAAAAGAACAACTTAATAAACTTGTAATAAAAGAAATAAAATTTAAAATAGGTAAAATTAAAATTAAAGAAATTATGCGAGGTATAATTAAATAACTAATAGGATTAATACCTAATATATATAATACATCTATTTGTTCTGTTACAACCATTGTTGCTAATTCTGCTGTAAAATATGATCCTATTTTACCAATTAGAATAACTGATGTTAAAACAGGAGATAGTTCACGTAAAAATGATATAGTTAAAACTGAACCAACTAAATTAATCGCATTTAGGTATAAAAATTCTTTGACTATTTGTAGAGAGAATACTAAACCTATGAAAAAAGCTGTTATTATAGTTACTGATAAAGAAGCTGAGCACAATAATACGATTTGTTCTAATACAACAGTTATATCAACTTGTTTAAAACTATATATATTACATAGACTAAATATTACTTTAAGTACTATACAAAGTTTTTGAAAATATTCTTGCATATTAATTAAATTACTGAAATAAATAATAAATTATAATCAAAAACTTGATTTTTAAATCAATAATAATTATACTTTACTAAGTATAGGGCGGTTAGCTCAGCGGTAGAGCGCCTGCCTTACAAGCAGGTGGCCACTGGTTCAAATCCAGTACCGCCCAATCAAACTAAATACAATAACAACAAATATATTGGGCTCATCGTCTAAGGGATTAGGACAGAGACCTTCTAAGTCTCTAATGTAGGTTCGAATCCTACTGAGCCTATAATAAATTTCACCTAATAAGATTATTTTTATTCACTTCCAAGTATATCATCAACTACTTGAGTTACTTTGCTACCAGAATCAATTGTATCTAAAGGATCTTTACGTAATCTATGACGCAAACAAAGTTTAATAACCGTTTTAACATCTTTAACATCCACTTTATCATTATTATGATAAGCAGCAAAAGCTTTTGCTGCTCTATTTGTAACAATATCACCTCTTAGACCATCAACATTTAATAAACCACAAATCTCAGAAATTTTAACTCTTAAATCATAATCAATATTTATATTAGATAATCTATCTTGTGCTAAAGCAATATCACTTTTCAGCTTACATTGTTTTTTTTCAAATCTTTCGATACAAGAATAAGGATCTTTATCAAAATCAGATCTTTGTTCAACAATTTGCACTCTTAATGAAGGATCTTTAACTGTACGTATTTCAGCATGCATACCAAAACGATCTAGCAGTTGAGGTCTTAATTCTCCCTCCTCAGGATTACCAGAACCAACTAAAACAAATCTAGATGGATGCCTAATCGAAATACCTTCTCTTTCTACTGTATTCCAACCAGAAGCTGAAGAATCTAATAAAATATCAACTAAATGATCATCTAATAAATTTACTTCATCAACGTATAAAATACCTCTATTCGCTTTTGCTAAGAGGCCTGGTTCAAAAGTTTTAATTCCTTCATTAAGAGCTTTTTCAATATCAATTGTGCCACAAAGCCTATCTTCTGTAGCACCTAAAGGTAAATCAATCATTGGAACCTTAATAAATTCCGTAGATATATTTATACCTTGCTCTATTTTCTGCTTAATAATATCTGACATTAAATCATAATTAGAAGCATGAGAATTAAATAAATCATCAGCTGCTACTTCTATCTCTGGTAACAAATCAGCTATAGCACGAATTGTAGTGGATTTACCTGTACCACGATCTCCCATAATCATGACACCGCCTATCTTAGGGTCAATTACATTTAGAATCAAAGCCAATTTCATTTCTTCTTGACCAATAATAGCTGTAAAGGGAAAAACAGGACGAGCTTGATTTTGTATTTTATTCACTATAATTATTTAATTTAAACTATTAATACCAAGTAAAAAAACTATTATTTTTATGTTAATAATTTACACTATAAAAATATATTATATTCATATAATATAATTATTTTATTTATTTATATACCTTTTATTTAAAAAGTCGTTTAATAATTTAAACGACATTGTTTATAATAATTCAATCTATGAAACTTATAACATTACTGATACAAATCTGTTCCTAATCTTATAGCTAAGATAGCAGATACTAAAGCAAATAACAAGGCAACAAAAATTTGACTATCACTAATCAT